CTGCAGCGGTTGCCCTGCCCTTTTTGCATTCCTCGGCGACCGTTTATGAAATTCACCTTATGAAAGTTCTCAGAGACCACTTATCGATGAGACTTCAAAGGCCAGGGACCCGGGACCAAAACAACAAAGCCACTCTGTGCGTCACGAAGCCCGTAGGACAGTTTACTCTTCTGTGCGTCGCATAAACCTACCGAGGAGTGCAGATTTAGGCGCTTTAGCCAAAACTAATCTTTTTTTAGCTATTACCTTGTCTATTACTATGTTTTCATACGCAGGAATACCCCGTTAGCTGGATTTTGTAGCAAATCCTATTTGTTTTTTGCCGCTTTAGGCTGTGGCCCCTACTTACTAGTCTTAATAGGAGTAGTTACTAGCGTTATCAGTTGTTTTTATTATATACGCTTTGTGAAAATAATGGATTTTGATACACCTAAAACCATAAAATATACCTTAACTTTAATGCGTATTTTATCAAACAGGGCGTCGTAGGCGGAATAAGGCTTGAACACATTCACATTGATCAAGAGCCGCTTGCGATCGGGCAAGTTGAGTCCTGTACCAATTATTACGAACTGCCGACCTTAGTTTTGCAGTCTTCCGAGGAACCTGGATCGCTACACACTGAAATTCCTGACCAGCATTCAGATCATTCTCGCCTAAGATAACCACCCCGACAGGCCCGTGAGTATGTCGAGTGAACTCATAGAACCGTTTGGCGTGGTTTTTAGAGGCTGAGAATGATCTATATGATTGGTTAGATAAAAAATATGCTCCAAAAAGAAAGATCTAGCTTATTAAACCAGTTTTCATTTACGGCCACTAACGTGATTTCGTCCAACTTTTTATGGTATTACCGCTTGACACGAGAGAGAACCGGCGAGTCATTGGAGATGAACTGGATAGCCTCGATGTTCAAGTCGGATAAGGTCGCAGAAGCAAAGATACAAATCTTCAAGGCCATAAAAGCTGGAAGCAATTTGAAGCAGACCATGTCAGACGGGACCTTCTCTGTATAATAGATCAACGGGTTGCCTGATGGTGTGTCTGGTTCGATATCGGGTTCAAAATCCTGTCATCCGTAACCTTCTGCTTGAGCTTTTTTTGAAAGAATGGAAAAGTCGTAGCTCTCGTTACACTGTAAGGATAGTTGCTTCTTAAGCAAGGATGATAACTAACTTGGAGCCAGTTCTCAATCCAATTTTGAACCTTTAAGCTCGTGTCCGGCAAACCCGAAGCTATCCCCTTGTCTGCTTTTAGTTTCGGGTAAACCACTCCGTAGCCTCGTTAACCACATGCTCACCATAATACCGGGGCGAATATCCCAAACGGATTTTCTGTATACTCGCTCCCCCTTTTCTTGACGACGCTTTAACCTTATTAATATTTAGATTTTCCATAGGTCGTAGGACTTTATTTTGTTTTTTATGATAATTCATCATTTTTATGACGTTTCTAAAAGATGCGCATTATTGGACTTGAACCAATAACCAATAGGAACGGATTTTAAATCCGTCGTGTTTACCTTTTTCACCAAATGCGCGAAAGAGCGGAGACAAAAATAGATATATTGCTTTAGCCCTTTCGGTTTTTTTCGTCTCGCTGTGCGCTCGCCAACATCTGCTAAAGCGTAGAGCCTCACTCCATGGCTCCATGGCTAATACCTTCTAAGCTATATATTTTGCGTTTCCCGAAGCAAGCTTATTCTCTCCTTCGTAATCCAACTGTAATTTGATGACGCGAAATCAAACCGTAATTCGAGTACGGGACATTAATTATTATGTAAATTTATTATTCAATTTTTATTCCTTAATATATGATTATACATAAAAAGGAGATCATCTTATCGCGGAACGATTCCCTTAGCCATAGGCTAAAAAATGGCAAAAAAAAGTGTATGTGGCGATCAAAATAAACTAGACCGACCTTACTAAATCAAGGTAGGAATCGAAGAACAAACATTCTTGAAAATCAAAATTTGAAGTTATCGGTACGGCTTCGGCAAACAAAAAACATATGTGTATTTTCGGTTTTCGATTAGTAGATTTTTTAAGCCGGAGTCCGCAATTATTTATTACATTAGTGAAAAGTGGATATACTAGTAATTTCATTCAAAATTTCACCGCTGGCCGGGCACTGTCAGACAGGTAAACTTTACACAGACCCAGAGAACACTGTTTTAATAAAATGGAGCAAAGAGAATACTTAGTGCCTGAGTACGAAGCCAATGTAAGGGAAGCTTACGATGAGCAAGAGACTACAAGGGATCAAAGCAACTCCATAGAAACTCGCTATATTATAAACGTAAGTTATATTAAACCTGGCCGACCCCTGAGGTTGCCTGAATCTATTCCGAAGATTAAAAGTAGAGCCTACATAAATTAGGTCCTTTTTCCGTTGATAAATCAAAATGCCTTCCGGCAAGTCGAATTCAAGCAAAAAAAAAAATAGTACTTATGTATTTACTTATAGTCATTTTACCGTTGATTGGGAGTTTTGCGGCAGGGTTTTTTGGTCGTTTTCTTGGTTCAAGGGGAGTGGCTGTAGTCACAACCACGTGTGTTTCATTATCTTCTATTTTCTCTTGTATTGCATTTTATGAAGTCGCGCTGTGTGCCAGTGCTTGCTATATAAAGATTGCTCCTTGGATTTTTTCGGAACTCTTTGACGCTGCTTGGGGCTTTTTATTTGACAGCCTTACAGTCATTTTATTATTGGTCGTCACAATTGTAAGTAGCTTAGTTCATATTTATTCAATTTCCTATATGTCTGAGGATCCGCATAGTCCACGTTTTTTTTGCTATTTGTCAATTTTTACTTTTTTTATGCTTATGTTGGTAACTGGAGATAATTTTATTCAGTTATTTTTAGGATGGGAGGGAGTTGGACTCGCGTCATATTTATTGATAAATTTTTGGTTTACGCGCATTCAGGCAAATAAAGCGGCTATTAAAGCTATGCTCATAAATCGCGTAGGTGATTTTGGATTAGCTCTCGGAATTATGGGTTGTTTTACTATTTTTCAAACAGTTGACTTTTCCACTATTTTTGCTTGTGCTAGTGCCTTTTCCGAACCCCATCATTATTTCCTTTTTTGTAACATGGGATTTCATGCCATAACTGTTATTTGTATTTTAGTGTTTATTGGCGCTGTTGGAAAATCTGCACAGATTGGATTGCATACTTGGTTACCCGATGCAATGGAGGGTTTTATAATATTTGAGGGCTCTCATGTGCCATTAGGTACATTCCAACAATCTCACTGTATGCTGGAATCGTCGACCAAATGAGAGTCCCTATCGGAAAAATATCTCATTTTGACCAATCAGCAGGAAACCTATTAGGGTCAAATCCACCCGGCGAAGTCAAGGCCGAAGGAGCTCTATAGGATCCCCAGAGACTGTACGTAAGACCTCTTGTTCGAAATTGAATCTCTCCCGAACCTGCTGGCCCAAAGGGCACGAAGACCAGAGGGAGGGCCCGGAGGGCAGGGGACTTTGTTTGTCTGACAGGGCCCTGGACTGTCAGACAAACAAGGAAAAAAACTGAAAAAAAAGGCCCCGGCTGTCAGAGAAAAAAAACTGACAGGAAAAAACTGACAAAAAAAAATAGAAAAAAACAGAGCAGAAACTTATAAGTTTTTGGAAAAATCTATATTTTTGGCGTCAAGTCTATTCATGTATGAAAGAAAAACCACATCTTAGTTTTTAAGGCCACAGCGGCCATCCATAAGACTATTGGGAGAGCCTATATTTCATAAGTGGAAGATCCAGTCCCTACTCTTGCCAAAGGTAGACTCACCAACCAATTACCCAATGCTGTGGAAAAAAATATATATATTTTCCGGCCTTGTGAAATCGTAAAAGGTTATGCGAGAGTAGCCCACTCCAGTATCCGCTTTGATTCATGCAGCTACTATGGTAACAGCAGGCGTTTTTATGATAGCAAGGTGCTCCCCTTTATTTGAATACTCACCCAATGCTTTGATTGTTATTACTTTTGTAGGCGCTATGACGTCATTCTTCGCGGCAACCACCGGAATATTACAAAACGATTTAAAAAGGGTTATAGCTTATTCAACTTGTAGTCAGTTAGGCTATATGATCTTTGCTTGCGGCATTTCCAACTATTCTGTTAGCGTATTTCATTTAATGAATCACGCCTGCTTCAAAGCACTTTTATTCTTGAGTGCAGGTTCAGTGATTCATGCCATGTCGGATGAGCAAGATATGCGTAAGATGGGAGGGCTTGCTTCCTTGTTACCTTTTACCTATGCTATGATGCTTATAGGTAGCTTATCTTTAATTGGTTTCCCTTTTTTAACGGGATTTTATTCAAAAGATGTTATTCTGGAACTTGCTTACACGAAATATACTATTAGTGGTAACTTTGCTTTCTGGTTAGGAAGTGTATCGGTCTTCTTTACTTCTTATTACTCTTTTCGTTTACTGTTTTTAACCTTTTTAGCACCAACTAATTCATTCAAGCGAGACTTAAGTAGATGTCATGATGCGCCCATTCTTATGGCAATACCTTTAATCCTTTTGGCTTTTGGGAGTATTTTTGTAGGATACTTGGCCAAAGATATGATGATTGGTTTAGGTACCAATTTTTGGGCTAATTCACTTTTCATACTACCCAAAAATGAAATTCTGGCCGAATCTGAGTTTGCTACTCCAACCATTATCAAACTCATTCCTATTTTGTTTAGTACTTTAGGTTCATTTGTGGCGTATAGTGTAAATTTTGTGGTTAATCCACTCATTTTCGCTTTGAAAACTAGTACTTTTGGTAATCGACTATATTGCTTTTTCAATAAGCGCTGGTTTTTCGATAAAGTTTTTAACGACTTTTTAGCTAGATCGTTTTTGCGTTTTGGATATGAAGTCTCATTTAAAGCTTTAGACAAAGGTGCTATTGAAATCTTGGGTCCTTATGGAATTTCGTACACAATTCGAAAAATGGCCCAGCAAATAAGTAAAATTCAAAGTGGATTTGTTTATCATTATGCCTTTGTTATGTTGCTCGGATTAACTATATTTATTTCCGTTATAGGCCTGTGGGATTTTATCTCTTTTTGGGTAGATAATCGATTGTATTTCATTTACATAGTTAGCTTTTTATTTATTAATATCTAAGGAAACATTAGTACGAACTAAAGGGCCACACTTCATTGTATAATATATTAAATCTTTAAGGAACGCAATGATAAGGGCAAAGCTAGCTATGAAAGACCCGGGGGGGGGCCCGGCCTCCCCGGGTAGAGCCCTTCGGCCTTCGGGCCTTTTCTCTGATATAAAATGACTCTCCTCGAGACCTTCGGGCCTCAAAAACAAAAAAAAACAACCGAACCGAGAGTGACCCATCACACGGCTCTCTAACCTGACTTTCTTCGGAGCTTCTTCAAACCCGGAAGGTCTATTTAACGCACATCCCCTCTCTTTCGAGCGCCTATTACACGGTCCTTGGAAGATGGCCTGATAGACTCGTCAAAGTGAAACTTGCCAAACGGTAACCATTTAGTAAGTACATAGGCTCCTTCCCTGCTGCTTGTTATCAAGCGCTTTCCTATTGCTAGGTCCCTTTCAGGTAGGCGGGTAATACGGGCCCTCTGACTTCCTAGGGATAAAAGCGACCCCTAGGACCTCACCGTTGTTTCCTACACGGCTCGTCCAAAAACCTTCGTTTTTGAACGCCCTGTGCTTAAGATGTCGTTTAGACTCCTGTCCCTAGTAATATAGGTAATCCGCTCCATTTTGAACTCTATCCTTCCATACGAGAGAGTAGGTAGAGGACAAACCATTTATGACCTGGTTGATATATACCATCAATAGGCATGGAGCGAGCAACGTACGTTCATGCCGTTCGCCATTTGCGGAGCTCAGGTGCCAATGGTTAGTTGCTGGTTGACAAGGACCGAAAGAGTCTCCGATTCGCCAGTACAGAACCTCATCTTAAATACAAGAAAACCGGCTTGCTTCATACTTTTGGGTTACCCCCCCCCACCGGGGAGGGTAAATGAACCCCCCTCAACAGAGCTTCTTGCACATGCTAAGGTCTCCGTGTTCGTTGCCGAACAAGAATGAGTGCAATGCCTTTGCACAGAAATGGACTTGTGCTTTTTCTCGTGCGGGACGGTCACTCGATGAAAATAATAAACTTAATTCGCCAAAAACAGACCGGGTCAACAGATTTTTAGTATCAAATGCTAATTCTTTGCTTTAGGCCATTATTGTATTGGCATTTTTTATAATAATTAGATTAGCACATCCTGATTTCATTATGAATAACTATCTATTATCCAAAAACTGACAAAAAAAAACAGACAAAAAAAGGGCAAAAACTTGCTTAACAAGCGGAGGCCTAGGCCCGTAGGGCAGCGCTACGGGCCTTTTCGCAGCATATATATTTTTCGCAGCAAAAATATATATATATTTTTTTCGGGATTTCTAGGAAAAAGAGTAAACGTATATGTTACAAGTTTTAGCTCCATTTTATTCCAATTTAAGTGGTCTTATTTTGCTTCCTTTGCTAGGAAGCCTTATTATTTTGGTGATCCCGAATTCAAGAGTACGTCTGATACGAGGTATCACAATTTGGACCTCTTTGATTACTTTTTTATATTCTCTTTTTTTTTGGATACGCTTTGAGAATGATACAGCAAAATTTCAGTTTGTGGAAACTATTCGATGGCTTCCGTATTCAAATATCAATTTTTATATAGGTATAGATGGTATCTCTTTATTCTTTGTGATCTTGACCACGTTTTTAACTCCTATTTGCATTCTTGTTGGCTTTTATAGCGTCAAAAGTTATAAAAAAGAATATATGATAGCGTTTTTCATTTGTGAATCTTTCCTAATTGCTGTGTTTTGCTCACTCGATCTTTTAATCTTTTACGTTTTTTTTGAAAGCGTGTTAATTCCCATGTTTATTATTATAGGTGTTTGGGGTTCCAGACAAAGGAAAATCAAAGCAGCATATCAGTTCTTCTTGTACACCTTGATGGGATCCTTGTTGTGCGCCACGTTGGTACTAGTGAGTCTCCGGACAACAATAAAATAAGCCGGCATGGGGTGTTCTATGTAAAGCGTCCCACTATCCTTGCGGGGAAAGCCCAAAGGGTATTGTAGCATGTAGGGAAAAGGGGAACACGGCGTGAAACCGATAGCGCTAAGGAGTTCCTCGAGCTAGAAGTTCTATGGATCGTCTTGTGAGTCTACTGGAGATATCCCACTCAGTCTGGCTGGGAAAAGGCCCAGCTATTATGTCGCCAGCGGGAAGAGCGACCTTCTCCACAGCCACCGCCCTTGAACAGGGGGCTAGTAAAAAGAGTGGAAGCCACTTGGAGACAGCTACCGTATAGATACGGGCAAGGACTCAGAACCTAAGGAACCGATTCGACACACCAGCATGAAACGTGGGATTGTCTAAGGTCATTCCGGGTAACTGGCTTTTGAACCTCTCCGGGGGTGTCAGACCCGGGAGAAGGGTAGGCAACGGGGGGCCCGTAATAACGAACATGATTCTGCTAAGGGGCCCAGAGAGAACGAGTGATGACATTATAAGTAAAACCCTTATACTGTTCATCCTGTCTTAGGGGAGGCTGAACCCAAACAAGAAGGCTTGGGGTCCGACCGCGGTTAGTTAGATTGGAACCCCCTGTGACAAGAACACAGGGTATACTGGAAGCGGGGGGGAGGCCAAACGGGGACCGAAGCCTCTAAAAGCTTCCAACCAATCTATAAGCTCAAAGATCACTCGGAGAGCCGTATGCGAGGAGACTTGCACGTACGGTTCGGAGGAAGGCCATTGATACCTAATGAAAATATCACCATGACTAAGGTATAAGCCGCGCCTTGAAAGTCCAGAGGACTTGGTTTTATTGGGTAGTTGAGGTTGGTGGCCCATCTCTTACCATGCTCTTAGCCATTTTATTTATTTTTTTTCAAACAGGAACCACTGATCTACAAATATTATTAACCACAGAATTTAGTGAGCGGCGCCAAATCTTGCTATGGATTGCTTTTTTTGCTTCTTTCTCCGTGAAAGTGCCTATGGTACCAGTTCATATTTGGTTACCTGAAGCTCATGTGGAGGCACCTACGGCTGGATCTGTAATCTTGGCAGGAATTCTTTTAAAATTGGGAACCTATGGTTTTTTAAGATTTTCCATCCCCATGTTTCCTGAAGCGACACTTTATTTCACTCCTTTCATTTATACTCTAAGCGTGATTGCTATTATATATACTTCCTTAACTACAATAAGACAAATCGATCTGAAGAAAATTATTGCTTACTCTTCAGTAGCCCATATGAATTTTGTGACTATTGGTATGTTTAGTCTGAACATACAGGGAATTGAAGGTAGCATTTTACTTATGTTAAGTCATGGACTGGTTTCTTCAGCCCTTTTTTTATGTGTTGGCGCTCTATACGACCGACATAAGACAAGAATTGTTAAATATTATGGAGGTTTAGTCAGCACCATGCCTATTTTCTCTACCATTTTCTTATTTTTTACTTTAGCCAATATGAGTTTACCCGGTACTAGCAGCTTTATCGGGGAATTTCTTATTTTAGTAGGAGCTTTCCAAAGAAATAGCTTAGTGGCCACATTAGCAGCACTTGGGATGATTTTAGGCGCCGCTTATTCTCTTTGGCTATATAATCGTGTGGTTTTTGGTAATTTCAAACCCAATTTTATCCTCAAATTCTCCGATTTAAATAGAAGAGAAGTTCTCATCTTTTTACCTTTTATTGTGGGAGTTATTTGGATGGGTGTTTACCCTGAAGTGTTCCTAGAGTGTATGCATACTTCCGTAAGTAACTTAGTGCAACATGGAAAATTTGATTAAAAAACATAAAAAAGAGGTTCGAAGAAATGTTTGAGCATGATTTTTTAGCGCTTTTCCCGGAGATCTTTCTCATTAACGCAACCATCATTTTGCTTATTTATGGAGTTGTATTTAGTACCTCTAAAAAATATGATTATCCACCGTTAGTGCGTAATGTGGGTTGGCTTGGTTTACTTAGTGTTCTAATAACCATCCTATTGGTCGCCGTTGGCTCACCTCTAGCTGTTGCCAATTTAGTATATAATAATTTAATAATAGACAATTTTACATATTTTTGCCAAATCTTTCTATTATTAAGTACGGCTAGTACTATGGTTATGTGTTTGGATTATTTCAAACAGGAGAGTTTGAATGCTTTTGAGTCTATTGTATTAATTTTACTTTCTACTTGCAGTATGCTTTTTATGATCTCGGCTTATGATTTAATTGCCATGTATTTAGCTATTGAGCTTCAAAGTTTATGTTTTTATGTGATCGCAGCATCAAAAAGAGACTCTGAATTTTCCACAGAAGCCGGCTTAAAATATTTTATTTTAGGTGCTTTCTCCTCTGGAATATTATTGTTTGGTTGTTCTATGATTTATGGGTTTACTGGAGTTACCAACTTTGAGGAATTAGCTAAGATTTTCACTGGATATGAAATAACTTTGTTCGGTGCTCAATCTAGTGGTATCTTTATGGGAATTTTATTTATCGCTGTAGGTTTTTTATTTAAGATCACTGCAGTTCCTTTTCGGGCGGCCGTTAGACGGCCTATGGGTACCGACAGATTGCGGCCAATCTCAATACTTTCGGGGCGCCCTGTGCGCCGAGCGTGGAAAACTCATCACTACCTCGTGAGAGCGTTGAGACCATAGCATGTTACAAAAACGCGGTTGAGAGCGCGGCGGCCAAAATATTTTTTTGCTGCTCAATAGCACCGCGTGAGCTCTAATAGTGTCACACGAGATAAGCCCACCTGGCGAATCGAAGTTATCTTCTTGTCAACTGGCTACCCAGTTCACCCGTGGAAAGGGTGGGGAAACGCGCGAACGCACGCTGGTGTGCTTCCTGCCTGTCGAGGTGAAAAGGCGACAAGGTCTAGATTGGAGCTGGAAACTGCATGGGAGCTGATTACCCAACTCTTTGGGGACAATTAACAAAACGATATCTCAAGACACCAAAAACCATAGGCTGTACCGGCGAGATCCAACGGTGAAAGAAATCCCCGGCTGGAAGTCAGAGGACCTTTAGTACCCCAATGCCCAAATATTTTATTCGGCCGCAAAGCGAACCAAGTGCGAAAGCGAGAGAAGAAAACAAGTTTTTTTCTCGGCCCAGTGAAGCGCTGGCAACAACAGAAGGAAAGGGGTCTATGCAGTACCTGCCTATACTTGGCAGGTTGAACTCTACAAAATCAACTGATATCATTCCAGGTGATCCAGGCGGATCCGGCTGCGTGTGGAGTGGAATGGCTGAAAGCAAAAAGGGGTCCGGAGGTGCGAAGAGGGAGAGGCCCGGAGGGCTCAACCTGCCGGTTTAAAAAAATATATATATTTTTTGCTGTGCCCTCTCCCCTTTCACGGGGAGAGTGCTACGCCCTTTGGATATATAATCCAAAAGTTAAGTAGAGTTAGAGAGCCGTATGATGGGTCACTATCTAGTACGGTTCGGAGAGCACTGTAGTAAATCATTTGGGATTTTTCTCAACTGTTTGCTAAGCGAACAGCGAGTGAACGACAAATAAAAAATATATATATTTCCAGAAACTTATCAGAATCGTCCCTTTTTTTGTCTGACAGTGCCTGGGCCTGTCAGACAAAAAAATTTCTCGGCCCTACGGACTCTACCGCTGGTATCGTCCCCTTTGGCCAAAAAATAAGCGCGCGGGAACCATTTCCGGCCTTCGACCCTTCGGGCTTGTAAAGCCAAAGAAGTCTCCTTCGGAACCACAAAGTGCTGCGCACCTCTTCTTATAGTCTCGTGCCTTTGGCGGCCATAGGCACGTAGTGCGCATGGAGCGTATTCGGGAAAGGAGAGGTGCATAGCACTTGACCAGAGGGGGAGCGCTTTACGATTGAAGGGCTTGAGCTCTCGAACCAATAGCGGATAGGAAAAATATAGATTTTTTATTGACTTGTTGCGCGGCTCGGTGAATGTACTTTTGACTCTATATATGTGGGCACCCGATGTATACGAGGGTTCACCTACTATAGTTACAGCATTCTTTTCGATTGCACCTAAAATATCTATTCTTGCCAATATGTTACGTGTTTTTATTTATAGTTTCTATGATCCAACATGGCAACAACTATTCTTTTTTTGCAGCATTGCTTCTATGATCTTAGGAGCACTGGCCGCCATGGCCCAAAACAAAGTAAAAAGACTTTTAGCTTATAGTTCTATTGGACATGTAGGTTATCTTTTAATTGGTTTTTCATGCGGAACGATAGAAGGGATTCAATCACTACTAATTGGTATCTTTATTTATGTATTAATGACCGTTAATGTATTCGCCATAGTTTTAGCGTTACGTCAAAACCGTTTCAAATATATAGCAGATTTAGGTGCTTTAGCCAAAACTAATCCTATTTTAGCTATTACCTTGTCTATTACTATGTTTTCATATGCAGGAATACCCCCGTTAGCTGGATTTTGTAGCAAATTCTATTTGTTTTTTGCCGCTTTAGGCTGTGGGGCCTACTTACTAGCCTTAATAGGAGTAGTTACTAGCGTTATCAGTTGTTTTTATTATATACGCTTTGTGAAAATAATGTATTTTGATACACCTAAAACATGGGTTTTATATAAACCCATGGATCGTGAAAAATCGTTACTACTAGCAATCACTGTCTTTTTTATTACTTTTTTCTTTCTATATCCCTCTCCCTTGTTTTTAGTTACTCATCAAATGGCACTTTGCCTATGTTTATGAGCTTAATGATTTCTTGATGAGGGCGCGGGAGGACGCAGCACAAAAAAAAATCTTTGTTTTCGCGGCTGATTATCTATCATATATAGAGAAATCCCCCCCTCAAGGCTTTAACTCTCCGCAGGCCCGTAGTGCATCAAAGGCTTTCTGATTTCGTGGCCCTCTGGTCTTACATCCAAAGGGCCACCCCACGGGAGAGAGCAAAAAAAAATATGTACATTTTTTTTTCGTGTGGCTCCGAAAGGCTGTCGTCGGGCTCTTCGCTGCAGGACGATAGTGGCACCTTGACTCGGTCGGCTCCTTCGGCCCTTCCTATGCATTTTTTTAGCGGCCCTGGGTGTTGAAGGTTAAGCCAACGCCAAAGGAGCCCGAACGACTTCCCTTGGGTCAGGGTCGAACCATTAATTGAAATTCGCATGAAAAACCTATGATTCGGGGCCAGGCTTTCGAAGGCCTTACCTTTCCGCCGTGAGATGGTCTTTATCAAAAAAGTTAAATGAAGTATGTAACATTTGAAAGCAAACAAGGGTTTTCGGTATAAAACCGTTGATTCTAATTTGTTTCTCAATTATGATTTATATCTTCCTAAGAGTGACGATCATCGGTAAAATAAAAAAGCTTTTTATTTTATCTAAGTCTATCAAAAAGAAACTGTAGCGCAAAAACCCCAATGCATTGTTTTGCTTGTCACAAAAAACGTATTGCATGCTACAGGCCGGCTTATTTTTGACGTGGTTATTTAATCGTTGGATTGATTACAAAGGGGGTAGAGACCTGCCCCACTGGAAACCCTTCGAGTTTGGGACTCGGGGATAGGGGCCGCCCTCTTTGCCATATTTTTTATTGTTCAATCTGCTATAAGGAAAAAACCCCAAGAAATAACAATGTCCACTGTTTACTGTTTCTTCACAAATATCTTACTCTTTTACTTAGATATACGAAAATTATATCAGTCTTTGCGTACTTTGTTTTCTGATTGCCGTTACCACGCTATACTTCTCGGATATTAACTACTATGTTGCTTTTTTCAATCTCTTTTTTTGTATATCATTTTATTTGATTTTTATTCCGGGACCGCAATCCAGCCATAAAAGAGTGGCTTATTGACAGTCAACCAATCAATTTCAATAAATGCTATCCTATCTATGCTTCTTTTGTTTTTGGTACAATCTTGCTTCTCTGTAAATCCTTATTGGAAGCTTACGAGGTTTTAGATACATTATCTAAAACCTTAGAAGCATAAAATAGAAAACCAAAAGAAGAAAACGAGCACGTTTGCCGTATAATGGAATTCATTGATGGCGCTTTGAAAGATGGAGATTTGGTTAGAGTTTTTACATATATCACGAGTCTTTATTTTGTTTTCCAAACAGCAATAAAAATCGAAGGGTAAACACAAGGTCTTTTTGGTCCATCTAACCTAAGCAAAGAAACGGAAGTACCACCCACACAGGAGCCAATCCAACCGGTTACTGAAGAGGTTTGTGAAGTCTGGAACATTTTTTTGAATGGTTGAAAAAACCTAACCTGACGATTTTCATCCATTAATCTAATATGGTGGCCCAGAACTCTTGTAGGATCTCTTACTTTGTGAACTCATATGATTAAATATTATTATTTACTCTCAATTTCCGCATTGAACCTGAGCTTACCTTAATCTCTTGATTTATGGATTCGTCGTATATGCATATATAATGATTATAATTTCCTCTTACCTAAATTTATTGATTTATGTATTATTCATTTTGTATATATGAAATGGAAGCCTTATGTTATCCTTCTTACAAGGCCAGGGATATCCATTGTGGCAGCTTCCTGGCCTAAGCGCTAAGTAGGGAAATCAAATCAACCTTTTATAGATTATGGAATGGCAAAAGTTATCCAAGCAGATATCCCGTGTGATAAAACTCACGTTCGCTGTTATATGGCCCTTAGTTCTTCGGTTAATTGATATTAGATTCAGTTTCTTTGCTGCCTACTTGTATGTATATTTCAGGCTGTATTAGGTGATCCTCCACTCGACCCGAACTAAAAATATAAAGGCATATATGGTCTCTAGGCGGCTTCCAGAACACAAAAAGTTCTTTTCCACGCACCTCCGGCGGATTACTCAAGTCCAAAAGAAAGATGCTTCCGAGCTCCATTACGCTTTCTTCTTCCATTATCTTTTTACCCGGCTCGGCCTCCCGTTTCATATTCTTTTTCATCTCCAAATAGCATCTTATACACGGTTGTGCCGCCACTGTTGTAAAAATCTTTTATTTGCTGCGGGTCTGGTTCCTTATTGGACGATTTCATCGACTCGATATAATTGGCTGCATCCATCTTGTTCTTGATGGCCTGCCCCTAGTCGAGTCCTCTATCAAATAATACAACTATCAAATAATATAACAGCCGGCAGCACGACATTCGCGGTTGCTGGATGATCGCCGATGTGAGCTGTCACATAACCCCGATCTACAAAATGTTCTACAAATTGCTTTCTCATTGAAAACCTCAAAAGAACCGCAAAGGCTATAATTAAGCCTAGAACGTATCAACTGCAAACTGCGCAGACTATTTATAAATAAATGAAAGGCTCAGAAAAGTCCAGTACGCGCTGTCGTTCCGCGTACGAAAATAAAAACATAAACGTGTACAATACGCGGCCTAAATTGGGCACTCCGAAGAAATGAATAACTTTCAAACAAAATTTGAGGGTAATCACATAAGTATAATAAACGCGGATTAGCGCATAAAAGCCTCCGACTGCTGCAACTAGATAGTAACTTCAGCGGCTTCTTTCCATAAATTCTTTCAACTTGCACCTCGACAACGAATGTGAAAAGCGATTATATAAACGAAACTTCAGTTTCTGTATATGTATATGCTATTTGAAGTTATATATATATATATATACGAAACTTCAGTTTCTGTATATGTATATTCTATTTGAAGTTATATATATATATATACGAAACTTTAGTTTCTGTATATGTATAGGCTATTTTCAATTATTTATATGTATACGAAACTTCAGTTTCGTGTATTCTATATGATATAACAAGTCCTATATGCTATGCGTTATGCCGCACTCTGCGCCACGCCCCGGGGCCGTCTTAGGCTTCTGAGAACCAATAACACGTAAACTATGTAAAACTAAAGTAAATCAATATACAAAAAACACGAATTATAATTTCCTCCAAAATAGTTTTTAATACAAAATTCATTATATTTCGTCGTGTGTTGAACCAGATCAAAACCAAGAAAACGCAAAGCAAAAAAAAATATATATATTTTTTTTTCGTTTTATTCTATTGGACTCTTTCAGCCTTCATTCGCGATGCGAATAAAGCGGGAGAGAAGAAAGAAGCAAGCTTCTCCGGATTTCACTCTTTTTTTGCGAAGTGGTTAGTAATGTACTGCATTCTTAGCTCAGTTGGATAGAGCAACAACCTTCTAAGTTGAAGGTCACAGGTTCAAATCCTGTAGAATGCGTAAAGTGCACAATGAATAATATATACCAACGGTAATCCTTCTACTTGTTTAATTAGTATAAAGGAACAACGTTACACGCGTGGATTGACCTATTTTTCACCAGAGTCCCGTGGCACCGGAAAGTAGAAGCTTACTTATCATAGGGAGAGTGGCCGAGTGGTTAAAAGCGACAGACTGTAAATCTGCTGAAGGTTTTCTACGTAGGTTCGAATCCTGCCTCTCCCAAGTATACTTCGTATTTTTCAAATAGAGGCTGGGACCCAAGCCCCAAAAACCACAATATCTCTGGGGGCACGTAGTGCTTGTCGGATTCTTTTTCCGTTTTTTGCATCGAGTCGATGTTCGCTTTCCATTTCTTTTTGACCGATTGTTCCCAATTAAGCTGCCGGAAAGAAAGGATCTAATGAAAATAAAAGCAAGGTGGCCGAGATCCGTAGAGTGGAAATACAACCGCAATTTTATGTTTTTGTCTTGGCCACCGCAAGAACTTATGTCGTATATATAATGAACCCAGGGCAAGTTCTAGCTGTTGGCCCAAAGAGAAGCACTGGGGGTTTACAAGGCGATGACTGCAGTGAAGCTAGCAAGAATCACAAGGGCAAGTTATTAGCTATACAAAGAAAGATTACGTTCTAGAGGTCGGCCTAAGAGAAGCATCTAGTAGCTCGAAATCTCTGAGGAAAAAGAATACACATCCTTTATGGGCTATTTCCTAGTAATTCCATCCGTGACACGCGCTCCTGAAAAAGCTTTTGATAAGCCATCTTAAACCCTGTTCGTAAGGGATGGTCCAAATTACTTTCTGGATTGCTGCCAATTTTTGCTCAGATCTGCTTGCGTCCCCTGAAAGTCTGGAGCCTTTTGCATGTGATTCAAGATTTCCTTTGCATTATTTTTAACCGGCCAGTAATTCACTAGGTTGTCGATCGTCCGACCGGCAAAATATGCAGCTATACTTAAGCTGTGCTTCCTGATAGCCGAAAACGGCGCGTTTCCCGCCCCTTTTTCTAGCTAGGTAGCACCAAATTATCGCTTAAGCCATTGATAGAATGGCGGTAAAACATGCAATCCCAAAGGTCATCCGGAACAGATACATTACACTTAACAAAGGAACTTCATCTCCAAAAGCCGTATAAAAAAATGGCAAAAACATTATTCGACCAAACGTCGAATGCAAAAACACATAATAGATCCTCTCCCTTTGGTAGAGCACTACGTGCCTCAGATAAATATGCAAATAGAACTTATAGCCCCAAAATCTCCATAAAACAAAATTTCCAGAAAGAACTTATAAAGACTTCGGCCCTAGGCCCCGAAGTTTTTATGACAAAATTACCTCGGTACTTGAACCCTTTTTTTCATCTACTGCAGGGTAGGCGTAGCCTACTCGACTCCCGAGCCTGGCTCGGTAAAGTCCCTAACTACAACTTTCGGGGCGGGCTCCGCCCTCCCCCAAGGACTAGGGCCTTCTAGGACAGAGCGGATCAGTGCCCAAGTTACACAAATGGCTAAGACGTCTTCTTCGAACCTTGATAACTGGAAATTCCTCAAAAGTATGAAAAGCCTCTCCCTTTGGGCGAGTGCCTTTTGGGCCATAAGGTTCGGGTTGAGGCCTGGAGGGCTCTCCATAACGGGACAGGCCCGGAGGTGCGTAAGCACTTTTTTTTTCAAAAGGGTCAAAAATTTTTTTATTTTGTTTTCTATTTTCTTTCAACGAAAATAGCAAGAAAACTTCAATGAGAGCTAGTCTTTTATTGATTGTGAATTGCTAAACAATCGCTTGATGCTTGATTACTAGCGTGTTATACTGTATGAGGCCAGACTGCGGGACTGCGACCAAGATGTTGAATGATTTGATCACAGTACTTTGACGAGAAATTGTAACGAAAAAAATATATATAGATTTTTTTGCCCGTAGGGGGGGGGGGGAGGTTTTATTTGAGTGAGCTCTGAGTTAGGTGGTGAGGGGGGGCAGAAAACGGCAGTTTTCTGGCACAAACGCTTAATAACGCAATACGCTAGTCATGCGGCTATTTACGATACTTTTTAGTATACCGCAGCTTAAGCTAATAGGATGAAGCATAAATATATATATATCTTTTTTATATTTATTTCGCAGTGATCAAGCGTATATGACACGTAGTGCTTAAGAATAGCCAACTAGTGCTTGTAGCTCAATTGGATAGAGCACCAAACTACGGATTTGGGGGTTGAGAGTTCAAATCTTTCCAAGCATGGGCCTATCAATCAGATTGTACTAAGAGAATACGTCAGAGAAGTAGAAAGTAAGTAGTTCCAATCAGATGTTTTCTAGCTTCGCCCCGGCCCTGCAGAAAAGGTTACGAAAAAAAAATATATATACCTACGTCCCTCCACTAATAGTTTAAGCACACCGTGCTCTTGTCTTGTCCGACTATTCCAGATTTTCAATGGACTCGCGGCGCCAAGAGAAACATGGGTTTCGAAATCGTCAAAAAAGCTGTTCTCTGGGGACAACACCCTTCTGGTGTGAACTATCGCCAGTTTGGTAGTTTTCTTACACATGTGGCAGACTGGTCGCAGGTACCACTAGAGCCTGGTGGCTTTACCCCAAAATATAGCCGGGGTATTTCCGATGGGATTAACCAAACCGAATCCTTCAAAATTTCGCGTGCGGCTCTTGACGGCCCCGCAAATGGAGCCATGGAGGGGGAGAAAACAAGCCCTTTTTTTGTCTGACAGTGTCCGGGGCCTCGCCGAAGCTGCAGGGTGGCTAAACCCCAAATATAAGACCTCGGCATATCATGACTTAGTAAAAGCACCTGTTCGGCAGTTTCCTGGGGCCAAAGGTCACGAGACCTGAGGGATAGGGCCTACGGGGCCAAAAACTTATCAGTTTTTGGAAAAATATAGATTTTTTATTTCGGTTTTAGGACTAGATATTAATGTTTAATCACTCGGCCTCCCATGGAGCCAGTCTCTTGCTCCAGGGGAGGGGCTCAGGAGATATCCAATGGCTGACTGGTCCGCCGTAAGGCGGACAGAGTAATACCCTATGCGAATTTATGTATATATATCTTCATTTATGGCGGAAATAGCTTAATGGTAGAGTATAGCCTTGCCAAGGCTAAGGTTGAGGGTTCAAGTCCCTTTTTCCGCTTGGAGGGTTATTTACCGGTCTTTCGTTTAACAGGGACGAAATATTTGTGATCATCGGCGAAGCAAGCAGAAGAGAAGGCGCGAGAAGTTAGTGACTTCTCTTCCCTCAAAAAAAGAAAAAAACTGACAAAAAAAGGGCTTTTGGAACCCCAAAGCTTTCTGGGAGAGGGCCGAAGGAGGCTATCTCCCCGATAGGGTATAGGGCTGAAGCTCTCCCGGGCCGTAGGGATATATATATTTTTTTGCTTTGGGTTTTCTGGATGGTTCTATAAGCGTTATATGGAGGTGCATTCCCTTTTGTTTTCTCGTTGCGCAGCGAAAAAACAAAACTTTTTTGGACGTCGAAGACACGGGTTCAAATCCCGTAAGGGGCGAAGCACCTACCGTTACTACGGTTGCTCTAAAAGCAGAGCGAAAAGGCTTTCTGGTGCACGGATTTTTACAAAAAAAAAATACTTTACAATAATAAATAAGAATACTATTATGCAAAAAGACAACTTGTTTTATGAACCGTTAATTCTAAGGTTAGAGTACCTATTAGGATTTTTTTAAACCGATGGTAGCTTACAGATTTTATTCAAAAAAGATGCTCGTATGACTTTTGGTTATTACATTCGGCCAGTTGCCGTTGTGAAAAAACGGTATCATTTACTTTTGAAGTGTGTTGTTTTTCCATAATATTTCGTTTTTTTTGAAAACAATACCGATAAACTAAGAGCATCTAAAGTCAGGATTGAGGTTCTAGAACCCGTGCGATAATTTATTGCTCTAGTAGAAAGTGCTTCATGCAAAATGTATGGGTTGAATTTCTTGGATCTTTGCTTGATGAGGCCCTTTCTTCAATTGTGGGCGAGAATACGCACAATACGCCAGAAGGTCGACATAGCATCATCGATATAAAATTTAGTCTTTATACATCTGATAAGGACGAAGAATTTGAAGCAAATAATTTGAGGTTATCTCGATAGGAAAATAGTAATTCGTTTGCAATGGACTCTTCTCTAGGTGCTGCTGAAGATCTTATTCGTCGTGCGCACTCCCTTTCTGAACAACATCAGAAAAAAACTCGGCTTTTGATAGAGAATCGAACATTGAAGCGTTATGTAGACTATTTATCCGGTATAATCGAAGGGGGATGGATACATCTCTTGTAGTATTGAAACCCATAAAGGTTTGGCTATACCCAGGTTCTTTTGCAAATTCAGCGCCACTGTTAAACAAGGGGGCGCTATTATCCTAGAATTCGTTGCGTATGGGGATCTTGAACCTGTAATTCGTCATCTCGAGTACGCAAAAGCCTCTCCCGCTGGTCTCGACCTTCGGACCTCGAAATATAGAACGGGCAATTTTATTCTACTTGAAAATCTTTCTAAACACTTCAAGCGCAATACAATGCTTGGCTTGCAGCCTCAAACGGATATGCTGAGTATACTGTTGAGTGAAAGTAAAAAGACGCTACAAGAAGTCCTTCATGACTTCGATATTTATTTTCATCGATGAAGCGGCTGACTCGCAGAGTCATTCGGCCTACGGGCCTCCGTAATGCTTCGGGCTTCGCCCCTAGCGGATAATAAGCATTCTGGTGAATACGGACCAATAAAAAAACAAAAATATTTTTGTTTTTATGCTTTCACCTCGAGACAAAATAGTAGACTTACGGCACCGTTAAGCGCACCTACGAGCCTGAAGTGATTTCGTCCCTTTCGTCTAGGGGTATAGGACATCGTCTTTTCATGTCGAAAACACGGGTTCAAATCCCGTAAGGGATACTCTTCCTTACCTTCACTAAGGTTGCTCTAAAAGCAAAGTGAAAAAAGCTTTCTGGCGCACGGGGGAGGTTTTGAAAAAAAAAAGAATAAACTTCAATGCTTTTAATTATCCTGGTTTTCGTTTGGTACAAAATTATTCACTTTTTTAATATTGAATTAAGTTTGAAGATATCTGTTTTTCATTTATTAGCTATTTTTTTACTTGCATGGTTTTTGGGCATTTTTTTTGAAAAGAGCTTTTATGAATCTTATTGGTTTCAAAAGTGTCTTTTTTAATGTCTTAATTTCGAAAATTATGATTGTCGGTCCTAACCACTTTCATTACTTGTAATTGCATTATTTGCATATTTGGTGCAACGGTCTATCCGCTATCAGACATTTATTATTACGTTTTTGTGTCTTCCTCACCATTATCGCAACTGCAACTTTACTGTATCTTCGTATGAGGCTTTGGCTCCACTTACACTACATTGAAACGGAATCTGCACCGAGGGGAAAGTGCTAAATAGTTTATCAGCATGCCCTGAGAACGTATAAGTGGCGCCTATGGACCATGAATTTATTAATATGAAAATTAGGAGAATGAGTGGCGCCGCCAAGAATGCGCTGCGCACTGCAAGTTCAAATTGGAACCCTATCGCAGGTTGAGCATCTGCCGTTTTTGCGGGAGGGGTCGCTTTGTAGAATATAGGTGCATATTTTAAGCATAAAGAAGAGGAGATCGAGTTATCCTCGCAACAATCAAAAAAACGTATTGCAATGGAGGGGATACGTGCAAACAAACGTATTAAGCAAACAGAGTTGGGTTTTAAGCAACAGGAACAAGGTTTAAATCTATTTAATTCTTTAAGACAGCACGAAGATATAAGGGGTGCCCAAACTTTGGAATACCTAAAACTCTTCAAAGAAAGCTACGCCGACATGAAAAAAGGTCCTTCTTTGGTAAAGCCAAAGAAGTCTCCTTAGACTATCGGTTGGAACCTAGAAAAAAAAATGGCATGATGCTGAGAACGCGAATCGTTGCGCGAAGAAAAGCGAAGAGGTTCATAATAAAACAAATGAGTTTTTACAAAAAAAGATTTTATAACTCCTCGAGCCCGTAGTTACTACTTGGGTACCACTGGCAGCGAATTGGTTCCTCAAATCGGTCCCAAATTTACTTGTTATTGAAAAAAGAAAAAGAAATAAAAAATATGTCCATTTAATCTTCTTCATCTTCCAATGTGCGAAGATACATACTAATAACGCTATTTCATGCAGAGAAGCGAGAAGTTACACCGGAGATGGCCATAAGCCGTCTCCGGTTCCTGTTCTCTTGTACTAGCATCGTACTTTCTAAAGAGAACCACTCCGGTTACCATTACCACATTGGCCTGAAGAATTAATATGCTAGCCATTTAACGGCTACCAAGAAGAGAAGCTCTGCGTATCCCGAGTTCGAAGGCCATCAATGGAATGTGTCATTCCATAAGGGCTGGAACACAATATGCAGATACCTGCTAAAGCAGGATAAAACCCTTGTCTGCTGGGGGGAACGTTTGGATGAGATCCGTGTTCGTGGACGAGCATCATCCATGAAGTACCGAGGTCCAGACTTAGCTAATCTTCTTCGAAGAAGCCTTGAAGGGAGGTGCTCGAGGATGCTGATTTGTTTCGCAAGGCGCTAACCTCCTATTTTTCAGTGCGAAATGCTTTCGCAGACCTTTGAGCGATGGAGGAGACTCAACACTTTTTCACTCGCCTATCGGCGTATGTTCAAAAGACAAAGGGCCTCAGTGAAAGCGACTTGAAAGAGGCCGCCGGCTGGTGTTTAACCTTTGCCGAGAACGGCACTTCAAACAACCTCCGTAAAGCAAAAAAAGTATCCTTCGGATCCACAAAGTGGCTCGGCTTCGCACCTCCGGCCCTTTCCCGGCAGGTCGAGCACTACTTGCCTAAAATATTTTTTTTGTCAACTTTCTTAACATAATAAAACTGATGCTAGCAAATCAAAAGTTTACTTTGAGGAATAGGATAACCTCGCGGCCTCTTAACCCATGGGGATAGGGAAGATAATGTCTAAGGCGTAAAACTAGTAATTGTAGGCCTACGCAGGCCACCCCTAAAAATATAGCCCTGTTCCGTTTATCAATAGATCTTCATAGCAAACCCCTAAAGTGGCTGAACGATATGCGAGAGGGCCGAAGGCGCGAAGAGCAGAAACAAAAAAAATTTTTGGTTTTTAAGTCTCCTTCGGACCCAAGGGGCGCTTTGTTTTGTCCGACAAAACAAAGGAAGGAGAGTGAAGAGCCGAAGGGCTTGAAAATATCTAGAAATTCGTATTTTTCGTTTGGAGATTAATCAAACGATTTTGAGCCGAATTTTGGGTCCGAAGGACTGAAAAATCAATGAAAAAAAACAAAGTAAGCAAAATATGCCAACAATGAATCAGCTTGTTCGTAAAGGCAGAGAGTCGAAACGACGCACAAAGCGTACTCGAGCTTTAAATAAATGTCCGCAAAAGCAGGGGGTTTGCCTGCGTGTTTCGACAAGATCGCCGAAAAAACCTAATTCAGCTTTACGCAAGATAGCTAAAGTACGTTTAACCAATCGAAATGAAATAATTGCTTACATTCCCGGTGAAGGTCATAATTTGCAAGAGCATTCTGTGGTTATGGTTAGAGGAGGTAGAGTGCAAGATTTGCCAGGCGTAAAATACCATTGTATTCGAGGAGTTAAAGATCTTCAAGGAATACCGGGTCGACGTCGAGGCAGATCTAAATATGGTACAAAAAAACCCAAAGATTATATATGAATTTATTTGGAAAATCGAATTTCAACTGTGTTTTTAGTTCATCCCTTGATTGGTTTCACTCATCAAGACTTTCAGAGAAGGTGGGAACGAAAAAAAATAGAATTTGTCGCGAAACAGAAAGCTTTTATGCGCTTTGCTTATCCCACCGTAGATATTTATGCTATGCCCTGGAAGGGCTTTTGCCATCAAGACCTAGGGGCCGTAGGGCAAGCACATACAATTGCTCAGACAATTTGGGCTATATCCGGGGCTTGAATGGTAAACAAAAACAATTAATAAAAAAATTGGTTCACATTTGCATGATTGATGGTAAAAAAACGAGATCTCGTGCTATTGTTTATAAAACGTTTCATCGTCTAGCTCCTCACGGCGATGTAATAAAACTTTTGGTTAACGCCATAGAAAATGTCAAGCCTATTTGTGAAGTGAAAAAAGTAAGAATCTCAGGGACTACTCGATTAGTACCGTCTATTATAGCAACAAATCGTCAAGAAACCTTAGCTATTCGTTGGATGCTTGAATCAGCAGCCAAACGACGTATGGGCAAAAAGAGCATAAGCTTAGATCAATGTTTATACGCTGAGATACTGGAGGCTTCCCAAAAGATGGGGATTGCCCGTAAAAAAAGGGATGATCTTCATAAACTTGCTGAAGCCAATCGTAGTTTCTCCCATTATAGATGGTGGTAAACTATCTACTTTATCAATTATAAAAAAGCTCACCCACGAGCAATTGAAAACATTTTTTTATTTTGATTTGGCAAGGTGATCTTTTGCTAGCCTTGGGCAGATGCACCATCCTAAACTTTGTTTTTCATTTTGATTTGGCAATAAAATATCTGACTATGCGCCAAATTTTCTCTTACTTTGATTGTTTTGCTATATTTTGTCAATTTTATAGGGGAACCCGCAGTGATTGTGAAGCTTTTAGTACAAGATGGTATGATATAAAAAAGGGATAAATTACTAGACTATTGGTTATTAGAATATTGATATGGTACAAGATAATTCACTTATTTTCTATAGAGATTACTTGGACTACCTCTTTAATTAATTCCATCGCCCCGGGGATGAATAAAAAAATTTTACCCGGGACGCGCGACCAACGGGTATCGGCCTCTCCCCTATCGGGTCTTCATGCCGAACGCTTCGGCCCTTCTTTGCCTTTCCAGGCACTACGTGCTTCTTTGGCTTTACGGATCCTTTGGCCGGAAATGGCTTTACAATTTCCGCAAACTTCTTTGCCTTTACGAAAGAAGGGCCCTATGAAATCAGATTTGTTTTACTGTTAGAAAGGTTAATTAATATCAAATTGTTGGAATTTTTATACGTATCCTTGTTTGTTTTTAGAAAATATGTAGATAAGGATTCATTTTTATGTAATATTTTCATTTTTGTAGGGGCTGGTCTGAATTTGTTTCTAGGTGTTTATTACCTTAGTTTGGTTATTTTACGGATTCGACATTGGAAGAAATTCATAATTAGAAACTCTCCGATTCAACCCGCTTCTTTAGTATACACCTTATCAAAAGCTATGGGAAGTAGCTAAATTCTGTGTGTTATGCGTTGGCACTTTTTGTATAGTAGAACAAGGCGGCTTACCACAGAACCTTTTCTTATTCCCGCCCACCAATGCTTAGGCTGGGTAATGGCATTTCTCACTGGTTATCCGAAAAAATAATAGGACTTTTTCCACTTGCTCAAACTCAATTTTTTATCTCTTATTACGGTGAGTCGCTGCCAGCGGCCTCCTTTTCTAAAAAAAATAGAATTAATTATGGCGTGCAGTCCGCTAGAACAATTTGCAATTATTCAATTGATTCCTATTCATATAGGAAACTTGTATTTTTCATTTACCAACTCCTCTTTGTTTATGCTACTAACTATCAGTTTAGTATTGCTTTTAGTTCATTTTGTCACCCTGAATGGAGGAAACTTAGTACCAAATGCTTGGCAATCCTTTGTGGAAATGATTTATGATTTTGTGCTTAACTTGGTGAACGAACAAATAAGTGGTGCTTCTTCGGTGAAACAACGGTTTTTCCCCTTAATCTATGTCACCTTTACTTTTTTATTATTTTGTAATCTTATTGGTATGATACCATATAGTTTTACAGTAACAAGTCATTTTATAATTACCCTAGGTCTTTCATTCTCTCTTTTTATTGGAATAACTATAGTTGGATTTCAAACACATGGGCTCCATTTTTTCAGTATCTTATTACCGCAAGGAGTACCCTTGCCGTTAGCACCTTTCTTAGTACTTCTTGAGCTAATCTCTTATTGTTTTCGCGCATTAAGCTTAGGAATACGTTTATTTGCCAATATGATGGCTGGTCATAGTTTAGTCAAGATTTTAAGCGGGTTTGCTTGGACTATGCTATCCATGGGTGGTATTCTGTATTTAGGGCAGCTTGCTCCCTTTTTTATAGTATTCGCATTAACTGGTTTAGAATTAGGTGTTGCCATTCTCCAGGCTTATGTTTTCACAATTTTGCTATGTATTTACCTAAATGATGCTATAAACCTTCATTAAAAACGGGCCTCACATCCTTCGCGCGTCATAATCAACCAGAATAAAAAAAATAACTGGGTTTGCTGTTGATGACGCAAAGCAATGCACACCAATGGTCGGAGACCTTAACCTTTCGCCCCTAAGAATTAGGGGTTGTGCGGGTACTCATGCGCTACCCGCAAGGGTGCGCAAAACAAAACTACACGAGTATTACTCAGCATATGCAAATCATAAACTTCGGATAATAAAACGCTAAGCAAAAAAAATATAGATTTTTGGCCTCTTCCCTCTGCCCTTACAGGGATAGAGCTAAAGCCCAGCAGGCCAGAGCAGCTCAAGGTTAAAATGCGCATCGCCAAAGAATTCTTTTTATTCGCTCTATGGACTCCGTCAATGCGGGCTTAAGTTGGCGTTATAGAACGAAAAAAAATATATATTTATTTTTTCAACCTAAGGCCTTGTATTAATGGGTCAATCCTGCCCATGATGTATGACGTCAATCATGAAGAACACAAAGTTTCCATGATACGCAAAAAAAAGCACGAAGGCAAGACAACTGTCGATTCTTAAACAACCTATATTTTCTACACTTAACAATCATTTGATAGATTATCCAACTCCGAGCAATATAAGTTATTGGTGGGGTTTTGGTTCGTTGGCTGGTCTTTGTTTGGTTATCCAAATACTTACAGGTGTTTTCTTAGCTATGCATTATACACCTCATGTGGATCTAGCTTTCTTAAGCGTAGAACACATCATAAGAGATGTGAAAGGACGCTGGTTGCTTCGTTATATGCATGCTAATGGAGCCAGTATGTTTTTTATTGTGCTTCATTTTTTTCGTGGTTTATATTATGGAAGTTCTGCGAGTTCTAGCAAATTAGTTTGGTGTCTTGGAGTGGTCACGTTATTCTTAATTATGGTAACAGCTTTTATAGGATACGTATTACCTTGGGATCCTCTTCATGGAGCCACAAGCTTAGCTAGCCCAATACCTGGTCGTAGGAGACACTATAGTAACTTGGCTTTGGGGTGGCTAGACAACGCCACCTTAAATCGTTTTTTTAGCCTTCATTACTTACTTCTTTTTATAATAGTAGATGCTAGTATTCTTCATCTGGCTGCATTACATCAATATGGTTCCAATAATCCATTGGGTATCAATTCTTCTGTAGATAAAATAGCTTTTATCCCTATTTTTATGTAAAAGATTTAGTAGGTTTTTGGACGAGCCGTGTAAGAAACAACGGTGAGGTCCTAGGGCTTCCTTTTATCCCTAGGAAGTCAGAGAGGCCGGCACGTATTACCCACCGAACCGAAAGGTACCTAGTCATAGGAAAGCGCTTGATAACAAACAGTAGGGAAGGAGCTTATGTACTTACTAAATGGTTACCGTTTGGCAAGTTTTTTACTTTGACGAGTCTATCAGGTCATCTTCAAAGGACCGTGTAATAGGCACTCGGGGGTTGTGCCCTTCCGGGTTTGAAGAAGCTCCGAAGAAAGTCAGGTTAGAGAGCCGTGTGATGGGCAACGTACGGTTCGTAGAGCTGTATCCCAGATCGGTGAACGGGGGCCGGGGCGGACTCTTGACTCTATCCCGCAAATTCCATGCCAACTCCGGCTCATATAGTGCTGGAATGGTATTTCTTACGAGTCTATGCAATTTTTCGAAGTATACCTAACAAGGGTGTAGCCGCCATAGGACTAGTTTTTGTGTCATTATTGGCTTTATTTTTTATTAACACTTCATATGTACGTAGTTCAATTTTTTCAACCAATTCACCAAAAATTGGTTTGGTTGCTTGTAGCAGCTTGCTTGTTTTTAGGGTGGATTGGATGTAAACCCGTGGAAGCACCATATGTTTTGGACAAATTGCTTCAGTAGGTTTTTTCTTCTATTTTGCTATAACGATCATTCTTTGCAAATGTGAAGCCAAATTATTCGTAAAAAAGTATAATGCTTGGAAGGGGGCAGATTACACGCACTTTTTACAATATATCTGCCTTCCTTTTTTGGTTTTACTTATGATCGCTTTAGCTTTGGAGTTGTGGGCCTCCACAATAGCACTCTTCGTGAATTCCGTACCTAGCCCGTTGCAGCGGGCTAGGTACGGATTCTTGTTTTTCTTTTCGCGATTTAATCGGATCTTCCGGCTTCCAACCGCGATTCTTTTGCTGGCTTATTAAGGCGCTCGTATTAAAGCTTTACTTTCTCGACGGTAGAGGACTTGGAAAGGGCTCCACAATTACCGTATGTCATTTCCGGGCCAGGCAGGGACAGTGAAATGGGGTTGCGTCACGGTTCCTCTGTCCCGAATGTCTAAGAACTCCAGAATTCGCGGCAGCTCGCACTACTACACGAACTTGGTTCGCGGAGTGTTTCCGTAAATGAGATCCTAGATAGAGTCTCAGGACCGGTCTCTGAGTTTTATCAACGGACCAAATCTGCTACAGTCTCAGATATTGCCTCTGGGGGCCAGTCTCAGAGCTTTATCAAAGGACCAGAGCCGTTACTGTCTCCGAGTTAGTTTTAGTATCTGCGACCTCTGGATCCGAAGGGTCCAAAGCCGCACTTTGTTTGTCTGACAGGGCTCCGGACTGTCAGACAAACAAGGAAAAAAAAACTGAAAAAAAAGGCCCCGGGAAAAAAAACTGCCAGGAAAAAATTGATAAGAAACTCACAAAAAAAGAAAAAAACTGACGGGACACGAGACCTTAGGGAGAGGCTCTTTCTCAGTACAAGTTCTTAATACTCTAGTTTCGAACAGGTATTCCGGCTCTAGTGCCGGCGATTTGGCAACTCAAGGAACAATATCAGGTCGAATAGAAGTCCCTCTTGGACCAGTCAAAATTACCGCAGGAACGGAAAATATACAAAAACCCTCCATATCCAAGGAAGATTTTGCCAATTGCCTGGGGGCGGATACCGTATTCGGCGCAAGCTACGGGCTTGCGCATTTAGTTATCAAAGCCACTTCGGAGGCGATGAAAAGATCCTCTAATTCCAGAGCTTTCTTGGCGCTTGCAGGCGTCGGGTATCTTGCGGTATGAAGATGATTGATCAACATTGAAATGTTGGCGAAGGTCCAGAACAACCTGTCAAAACTGACCCCGAAGGCGAGGCGCGGGGTGAGTTCATCTCGTAACGAGTGCTACAAGCAACTGGACTATTACGAGGGTTATTGCGGTGGCCTCAGTACTAAATCCCCCCGCAGAGTCGTGAGACTTGTGGAAATCCTGGTTGGATGCTTTAATGAATCCAATATCCATGGATCCACAAACGGCTATTGTTATATATTGCCAATTATTGGTAATGTTTTTTATCTGTTATATTTCTAGCATTTTTACAAAATTGGTACTAATCCATTTTCTGGAAAAAATGCAAACCTTAACCATTGTAAAATAGAAACCTTGTATTAATCAATTAATACTGTGGTTTCTTAGGACTTTCCGTAGATTGTCCTTTCAGCAGAAAATCATAGTTATTATTATTATTATTTATAGCGATCTTTTTCTGTTTAGTATTTTTGCTAGAATTCTTAAGCACATGACTATGTTTTTAGCTTAGTCGTTTTTTCATTTTTTCGGGTGCTGGTTTTGAGATCTTAGGTCTTAGTTTACCAGATCACAAAAGAAGGGGGGGGGGGGTAGTACTTTTTTTTATCCGTTCATTACTGGATCCTCGTCGGGTACACCCGGAATTGTGGGCCTGGTGTAAGGCCTGAAGACGAAGGAAAGACAAAGTCTAGACCCACGGCCAGGTTCGAATCCTAACAGTTCCTATTACGCGGGATAGAGCCAAAGGGTTCGGGTCGAATCTCCGGGCCTCTAACCGTTAGGTTAGAGGCCTGGAGGGCTTTGTCTGAATAAACAAAAAAAAGATTAGCGATACTAAGCTCGCGAGTAAATGATAGAACTGCTCGCCAACTCTTCTTGTTGATTCGCAGAAATAACAAGGTGCGTGCGGCTGCTATGTTGGGGGCCTCTTTAAGAGGTTCATAGAAGCTATTTTGTGGAAGTTTTAAGAGGCTAGCTTGCGATGTGTGTAATCTCCCGTTATTGAAGTTGGGACTCATAATCGGCATGCAAAATGCCGTAACGAAAAGATCTCAGACATATATATATGTACGTCGTTAGAAAATTTCAGGGAAAAATTTCTGCCGACGCAGCTCGCAGCAAAAATATATATTTTTTGTTCACAGCTAATAAAATTAAAAGGGAAAATTTCACCATGATACTTTTTTATGTTTTTGTGGTCCTCGCTTTAGTGTCAGGCGCTATGGTGATACGTGCCAAAAATCCAGTTCATTCTGTTTTATTTTTAATCCTAGTTTTTTGCAATACTTCCGGGTTACTTGTTTTGTTAGGTCTTGACTTCTTTGCTATGATTTTTTTAGTGGTTTATGTAGGAGCTATTGCCGTTTTATTTTTGTTTGTCGTTATGATGTTACATATAAGGATAGAAGAAATTCACGAGAATGTATTGCGCTATTTACCTGTAGGTGGTATTATTGGACTTATTTTTTTGTTGGAAATCTTTTTAATGGTAGATAATGATTACATTCCAATATTACCAACGAAATTGAGTGCAACCTATCTAACATATACAGTTTATGCTGGAAAGATACATAGTTGGACTAATTTGGAGACATTAGGCAATTTACTTTATACAACCTATTTTTTCTTGTTTTTGGTTTCTAGTCTAATTTTATTAGTAGCACTTATTGGGGCAATAGTACTTACGATGCATAAAACGACTAAGGTCAAACGTCAGGATGTTTTCATACAAAATGCTATAGATTTTCAGAATACTATCAAAAAAGTTCGTTGAAAATCCTGTCAATTCATTTTTTGGTAAAACATAATGGTATCGATTAGAATTCAAAATGAGGTTGTCTGGAACTCGGGTCTATATTTTTCTTTATACTCGAGTAAAGCCCTACGGGCTTCTCCTTTCAAGACTTGGGCTTGAAATCCATCAGGCCACAAAGCGGTTTGATGGTTTCGCCTTGCGCCAGGGTAAAAAAAAAAGAAAATTAATCATATGGCTTGCAGTCCGCTAGAACAATTTGCGATTATTTAATTGATTCCTATATGAATAGGAAACTTGTATTTTTCATCTACCAATTCATCTTTGTTTATGCGACTAACTATCAGTTTAGTATTGCTTTTAGTTCATTTTGTCACCCGGGGCCTCTTAGTACCAAATGCTTAGAAATCCGGGGCTCGCCCTGCGGGCCCTATGCCAAAAGTGGATAAGTTCGGGACGGGGAACCCGTTTGCACATGCGAAAGAACTGGGCGATGAATATGCCCTCAACTCAGCCTTGGTGTAAACCCAGTGTAGCCCCCCCGAAGTAGGCAAGTAAGGCGACTCGTCCAATTCGGTTATGGAGCAAGCTGTCCCTTTGGGACCCATATCTAAATTGGATCCTCTGGGGTTAACGGATAAATCGGGAGCGTCGACGGGCGATACCCGGTCAAACTATCAAAATAGAATTACCTATTCCACTCCCTTGGTAATTTCTTAAATAGTTCTTATAATTTTGGGGGGATTATTGAAAAAGACCTCACCGATAAGTTATTTATTGTGGGTCCTGGCTCGTTATTTGTGTATAAATTGGTTAACCTGAAGCCGAACGTTAACTTCAAGTTGGCGCTAGCTGCTCTAGGAATTGTTTGCGCTGCTTTGCTTGTATATAAACTCAAAGCCGAAGCAAAAATATTATTACAAGAAGTATAAATCTGATAAACGCCACGACCATGAGGCCAGTAAATCTGGCAGCCATAATTATGAAAATAGTTATGACGGCGACTCGCATGTACCTTCACTTTCGGAACCTGCTGATGAGTCGTGGAGAGCTTTGCTCTAATCGGTTGACTTCTTGTTCCGGGTTGTTTTCGATCCTACATCAATGGACTCTGAGTTTGCTTCTTTAGTACGCGTCAAAATATTTATTGGATATATATCTATATTTCTTTCTTCCCTATTTTTCAGATATCTAGTGTCCTAGACGGTAGAAAGAATTCAACTGAGAATATAAAAATATGACACGTCACGTATAAATCGTATTCTCCTCTGGTTTTGCAAAAAACCGTACAAAAATTGACCTACGTTTTCTAATATAGTTATTCCGGTTATTGTTTATGTCTATCTATACCAGCTATGGCATATTATAGATTGTTTATTCAAAACGCGAGAACCATGAACGGATAGGTAAATAGATTAGACAAAAATGAAGTGAAGGCGGGGCACGCACTGTTTGACAGGGTTTTCTCACCTTGAAAATAAGCCCGTGACCATCGGGTTAATGGACAACTGACCGAGTTATTGCAGTGTGTACGACCTCGGCGATGTCGAGCATCGAGATAGAAAGGCCTGCGGGGCAGAAAAAAAAATATATATAAATTGGCTTTAGCTGAGACCTTAGAGAGAGACGCTACGTGCTCGGGAAGAGTCAAAAATATTTTTTTTGACATTCGACCAACGGAAACTTCGTCGAAATGGCTGAGAAAGAAGCACTACGTGCCGTGGGTAACCTCGGCTTACACAACACTGGGGCTTGGAGTGGTTTATTTTGTTCCCAAAGTCTCGAATTTTTTAGGAATTATAAGTCCTAACTTGTCGGGAAACGCCATTAAGGTAACCGCGCGCAAGGGGACCGCGACTGGATTGACTCCTCTTTTTAAGTTTCAAATATAGAAATATATAGATATATCTATAACAACGGGAGAGGCCCGGAGGGCGGATACTGTGAAGTTTATGGGGCCAAGGGGGACGAGACCAGTGGGATAGGTCCGGAGGCCCCCAGGGGGGTCCTTTTTTTTTCTGTTTCTTTCTTTGCGGTTTTTTTGTGAGTTTTTTTTCCCTGTCAGACAAAAAAAGAGCAAAAACTTCTAAGTTTTTGGGAAAATCTATATTTTTGATTTCCTTCCGCTATGACATTTTGGAATATGTCAATGATGTGTCAAATCTTATAGAGCGCAAAAAGTTTTACTTGGATTTATTCAGTCCCTTTAACAAAACACACTTAGTGCAATTCGCTTTATTTCTATACGAACCTAAATTGGTTCGCGACTCTTTTATCGTTTGCGGGCCGTTAGGGCCGGGGGCACCTTCGTCCAGTGAAAAGAGGCGCGGACTAAGCCAAAATGGACGCTTGTATAAAGGTGTAGCTCCAAAATTGATTTTTGTTTTTTTTTCGATTCGTTTCTTTGGTGCTTATTCTTTAGTAGCTCAGCGGTTAGAGCAAATGGCTGTTAACTATTGGGTCGTTGGTTCGAATCCAACCTAGAGAGACCAAATCAGCAAAAAAAAGTAAGACCGAAAAAATGTTATGTAGAACTAACGTTTTACACCTTTGGTCTCAACTAGATCAATTGAAGTATTTGACGCTTTTCTTTTTTTCTTGTGTTAACTCACTTGAAACTGGCCTTATCGAAACCCGATTCTCCGACCCGAGAATTGCCAGGCCGGTCAACGCCCTTTACCGACAGGGCAAAGGCCAAACAGTCCGAAACCTATGGGCCATTAAGCACGAGGCCATAGGCTGCACGTAGTGCGCGGGGAGCGGGGGTCTCGTGTGCGGTAAAGCCATTTCTGGCCAGAGGACCCGTAAAGACAAAGAAGTGCCCTTTGGGCCAAAGAGGTTCGGTTCGGCGATTCGGCATTGCTCGTTTGGTTCGGTTGTTTCGCCGATTCCGTTTTGTATGCAGGCACTGCCCTACGTACGGGCCTTTGTTTTCCTCCCTGTGTTTTACGTAATATGATGTTGTATCGGGTAAGGAAAAACACCTCAGGTGCTTTTTCTTTACCCGATACAATGCTTTAAATATACGAAGAAAAAAAAACTGCATCATCTTTTGATTTAGCTCTTAAAATCAAAAGATGATGCAGCGTATATAATGAAAAAAAAACGTGAAAAAAAGTTGATGTAAAAAAACGAGGAAAAAAATGAATGGCTAAAAGAGCATTTTGACGGAAAATAAAAACGAAAAAACCTTGTTGCAGAACCCGGATAAGTGAAAAGCCTTAGTGCATCGTGGACTTGTACTTTTTCTCGCGCAGGCCCGGTGACCGGTTACCCAGGCGCGCATCTCAGGCCGGCGGCGTGAGGGACATTTATGCCGTCCTCACCGGCCCGAGGCGCTGTTTGAGCCGAAGGCAGATTGGGCTCGATACGATTCGTAAGAGACGGCCGTACGCGGGACTGGTCCCAAATACTTTTCATTTCCTCCGGAGTTTTTTTAAATCCTTGCACTCCATATGTTTGGTTAGGGCATTGCCCCGGCGCTCAAGGCGGCCATAACTTATGTAGTTGTCAATGGTCCGAACAATATCATATGCCTTGAGGAAATGGATCATATTTGCGGGAGATCCATCAGGTTTGCGCTGGAACCTTATTCCGTTTGATATACCTCAACCCTATTTTTGTCAATTTTTTTCTTTTTTTGTGAATTTGTTTTTTTCCTGGCAGTTTTTTTTCTCTGACAGTCCCCCTGAGGCCCTGTCTGACATTCCACCCCCCCCCCAGGGGCCCTGTCAGCCAATCCCCGGTCCCCGGCCCTTCGGACCCACAAAGTATCTCGTGTTCTTTGGGCCGTTGGTCGAGAGCTTTGCATTTCCAGCCCTTCGAAAAACCGGGTTTCGTCCAAAAATAATGGCGAAGCGTTAGACTTTGATGATGTTCGCGGGTAATTGGTAACTCGTCAGGCTCATAATCTGAATGTTGTAGGTTGGAAAGTTGCACGATGTATGAAGGGCGAGGGCAGTTATTGCTTTCCATAGTGAGTTTTTATTTATCTCTCTCTCACAATAAATTAGCACGAACTAAACTTCATCGTATAATACAATGAATCTTTCAGGGGCACCGTGTGCCAGCCGGTGTTACGGTCTTCTCAAAGTCTTCGCCCTTCTACCCATGGCAACCCTTGTTCCTCTTCGTTCCTTTGTTAGATCTTTAGCACTTAGCGCCGTGGTTGTATGTAAGCCTTTTGTTATCCGTCTTACAAGGCCAGGGATATCCATTGCGGCAGCTTACTGGCCTAAGCTCTAAGTAGGAAAATCAAATCAACCTTTTATAGATTATGGAATGGCAAAAGTTATCCAAGCAGATATCCCGTGTGATGAGGCTCACGTTCGTTTTTATATGGCCCTTAGTGCTCAGGTTGATTAATATAAGATTAAGTTTCTTTGCTGCCTACTTGCATGTATATTTCAAGCTGTATTATGTGATCCTCCACTCGACCTTTGGTCGACTGACTTTTTTTGTGCCCTTTTTTTATTTGTTTTTCTATTCGTGGCTGACGAGTATCTAGTATTTAGCCTCATATGTTGATACATTTTTATGAACAGAGTAACCTTTTTCCTGTTATGTCGCATTAACCCTCCCTTCTACGAGTGGTTTAAAAGCCTGTTTGGGGCCGAAAGGCTCACAAAGTGGGTGGAGAACGCGCCCTTTTTTCTCATCAAGCGACACAGGGAAGCAACAGAGAATTTTCGAAGATCGATTATATTGGCTTTGTTCAACCACCGCAATTTTCAAAATTAGAACATTATATATATACATGGCAATTCATATAGAATAGTAGCTTACGGGCCAGATAGATATATATATTTTTTTCTTTTATTTATTTATCTATCTCTCTATATGGGCCAGGAACTTGGATCCCCTCTCTTTTATACGTAAGATGAAATTATTATTATACAAGATATTAAGGATAGTAATAATTGTTAGGTTCAGAATGGGGACTTATACCAAATACTGAGATTTTCAAAATGACTAATTCGGTTTTCCAAGTCGGGAAAACTCGACCCCCAACTTTTTAGAAATAAAACTAAGAAGGGACCCCCGAGAATTTTCGTTGACATCCTAGTAAATAATACGGTTGGAAACCTTTATTATTACGATGGGATAAGCTCATTTCTATTCTATGATCTGACGAAGGGAACCTGGGGGAAAAGGTGTCCGCCCGAAGCTGAGATAATGAGCTTAGAGCCTTGGATTTTCGTGACTACTACACTCTGCGAACCGAACACGAAAGCCTTTGAGCCAACAAGCCTAGTTGCTTGTCCTTATATCTGACAGCGAAGTTTCTCAAGGGAACATGGCAGTCCTGAAGTAGATAATAGGAGGTGATCATATCATGAATAGAATAAAATATGTTCAGGGGTCTACCTTCCCCAAGGGAATGTTATGCTGGGTTGAATCGCCCACTTATTACTTATGTCGCCGACCGGGTTATACCACCAGAGTCCCGTACCCTTGGCGGGTTCAAGGGCCCTCTTGCTCACGGAGCTAAGTGATTTGATCCGGGCTATCGACTCCTCTGAAGCGGAGCCTATAATACAATTTCCCGAGCTGACTTGCCCGGCCCCTGACATAGCTCAGGGAAAGGCTGGGGTGAATCCTCTTTCCTCATGGGCCTCTGAAGAGCTAGTAGAAGGGGCATATGTTGGAGTCCACATGGATAAAGGGCCGGGAACCCCAAAGAAGTCTACTTCGGATCCTTAAAAGTCAAATTACCAAAGGGATAACAACTATTAGGAAGTTCCTGCCCTTTTATTACAAACCGATGGGAGGATCATTCCCGTAAGCTACAAGGACTCTTTGAATTCTGTCAAGCGTGCTGTTAGGGAAAAGAAGGCCGTGGGTCCCTGCCTTTTATTACCATATTTATCTATGAGAATTCATCGGATTCAGCCTTTATCTATCTATGGGGGTTCTTCCTTATTTATCTATAATGATTCTTCATTTCTCTATGATTATTCAAGGCTATGGACGGAAACGAGCTATTCATCATGGAATTACATAGTTAATAGCATAACTGGAAAATTCATCGTATATTCCGATGAATGATACTTTATAATGCAATTACAACGATACTTGAAAATGCAATTACATAATAAATTGCATTTTTAAGCAAATTAATAAGGCGGACAATGACCGACTTGGACTCTTCCGGACTTGAGCGAACGTATAAAGGCTGAAAAACTAATACACGTCCGTGAGGCCAAAAATATCTTTTTTTCTTCTTAGCCTTTTTTATTAATGTTGATTAATCAAATCCTAAGCATTAATATAATATTATTTGGGGGAGCCAAGGTGTAGCGCAATCTGGTAGCGCGTCTGCCTTGGGCGCAGAAAGTTACAGGTTCAAATCCTGTCACCTTGAATCAAAATCGGAGTCAACTAAAAAGATGAAAATAAATCGACCGTTATCACCTCACCTTACCATCTATAAGCCACAGCTTACTTCGACGTTTTCTATTTTTCATAGAATATCCGGGGCTTTCTTGGCCACTATGGTTTTGTTTAGTATTCTTTTTTTTAAAATAGGTGATCTTAGCCTTACGTTTTATCATTTTTACCAGTATTTTTTTTTTTTAACTTTCTATTTGAATTGGTTCATTATAAGCTTAGTCAATTTCACTTTATTAGCGTTGTGCTATCATATGAGTAATGGAGTTCGTCATTTATTGTGGGATTTGGGTTTTTTTCTAGAATTATCTAAAGTGTATACTTCCGGAATTATTATGTTATTCTGTGCAGCTTTTTTAGCTTTATTGAATATTATCCGACAGCATTGGTCAAATGGCCAAATACCTTATTAAATTAGACAAAAAAAAGGAAATATTCTGAATCACTATCAGCACTGGCCAAAACGGCCAAATATCACATTAGCTGGCTTATTTTTGTTACCTATTTTCAGTATTTTGTTTTATATTTTCAAACTTTATGTTAGCCCAAAAATGGTCTCAATCTTAGCCACCATTAAAACTCTTTTGATATACCTTGGAGTCAGTAACAAACTGCAACCCTATTTCTAATTTTATATAATATATCTGCTAAATTCCACAGTGTTTCAGTTCATTTTGTTCAAAATGTTATGCTTCGAGCAAACGTTTCGTCTTTTTAGGGTTTTATAATTTTTGACCTTTTTTCAAATTGGGATTCTTTTTGCTATCTCCATATTTCCTTCCAGTAATGAACTCGTAAGTGTTTTAGCAAAAATAGTCATTGTGTTTATAATAATCTACTATCGATTAAGACGCGATTTTTTTGTGTTTCAAACTACCGAAAATTCACAAAAAATAAGAACGTGGGATTTGATATTGAGTAAGCTCCGGGATGCTATTCAACAACAGTTGGCCGACTACAGGGAGAATATTGAAGAGTTTATAGGGCCTTTTGTAAATAAACTATCAAACAAATCCTCAGTGACCTTCCCGTTTTTTACACAAAAAAGGTCTTATTATGCTTCAGCTGCAAGAGAAACACCCGGTGGTGGATCTGCCGCTAGAGCCGGTAATTCTGTGGTACAGTGGGCAACTGATTGGGCCTAGTCAAATTTTTTGGGAACCCTGCCGTCTATTGCTGTCATTGTAGGCGGGGCGGGGTTTTTCGGTTATCAAATATATGACAATGAGCGTTTTCACGCTCGAAAAGACCGAGCCCTGGACCAAAAAGATGAAGAGCTTGCCCAAAAAAAGCTGGGCCAAAATGAGAAAAAGTATGAGCTGGATAAATAAAAGTATGAGCTGGATAAAGGAAAGTTTGAGTACGAAAAGTCGAAAAAAGGGAGGCCATGGAAGATCTTAACGCCCCGACTCCGGAGGATGCACAGTAAGAATTTCTTCAAAAGCCTGGAGGACTTTCAGCCGTAGGAGCTCATAACAAACCAATGGGCCTTTTGAGCCTACGGCCGAGCGGGATACGTTGAATATCTTCGATTTCTTTTTTTCATTTTTCTAACGGAAAGAGCAGCGCTACGCGCCTGGCTTTGTTGTTTTAGCCAAAACTAATCTTTTTTTAGCTATTACCTTGTCTATTACTATGTTTTCATACGCAGGAATACCCCGTTAGCTGGATTTTGTAGCAAATTCTATTTGTTTTTTGCCGCTTTAGGCTGTGGGGCCTACTTACTAGCTTTAATAGGAGTAGTTACTAGCGTTATCAGTTGTTTTTATTATATACGCTTTGTGAAAATAATGGATTTTGATACACTTAAAACATGGATTTTATATAAACCCATGGATCGTGAAAAATCGTTACTACTAGCAATCACTGTCTTTTTTATTACTTTTTTCTTTCTATATCCCTCTCCCTTGTTTTTAGTTACTCATCAAATGGCACTTTGCCTATGTTTATGAGCTTGATGATTTCTCGATGAGGGCGCGGGAGGACGCGGCACAAAAAAAAATCTTTGTTTTCGCGGCTGATTATCTATCATATATAGAGAAATCCCCCCCTCAAGGCTTTAACTCTCCGCAGGCCCGTAGTGCATCAAAAGCTTTCTGATTTCGTGGCCCTCTGGTCTTACATCCAAAGGGCCACCCCTTATTGTGAAGTAGCCGCTTTTGCTCAATTTGGTTCAGACCTTGATGCTGCGACTCAGTATTTATTAAATTGTGGGGCTAGGTTAACTGAGATACTTAAACAAGCACAATATAGCCCAATTCCTATTGAAAAACAAATCGTGGTTATTTATGCAGCTGTCAAAGGTTACTTAGACCAAATACCCGTCGCTCTCATAACGCACTATGAACAAGAGCTATTGAAATCTATTGACCCAGGTCTACTTTTTGCTATTGTACAACAAAAAAACATCACTGAGCGAATTAGTAGTCAACTGGCTACCTTTTGCCAAAAATTTACGCAGAGCTTCTTAGCAACTCATCAATCATAAAAAAAGAAGAGGGGCGAAGCTATTTGCTTCACCCCTCGGGTTACCGGGTAGCCATGACTTATGAAAAAGGTAGGTCATGGGCAGTTTATCTTTGGGAGTTCGTAAAGTCCCTCATTTTGAAGTTATAATCGTAACCGCGCCCCCTCTGCAACGACGCTTCCTTTCCGGAATTAAGGATGGGATAAACAAGCGCTTAGCGCCTCGGGTTTTCACATTCGTTGTTAAATCAGGAGAAAAGGGATTCGAACCCTTAACCTTTGGTTTTGGAGACCATTGTTCTACCATTGGAACTATTCTCCTTTTAAAAAAGTGGTTCTTGAGTTATGGAATTTGCACCTATTTTTGTCTATTTAGTAATCAGTTTGCTACTTTCTTTGATCTTAATTGGTGTTTCTTTTTTATTTGCTTCTTCTTCCAGTTTGGCTTATCCAGAGAAATTGTCAGCTTACGAATGTGGTTTTGAGGGCGGCCGTTAGGTCACCTACAGTCATAAACGTGTGTGGCCGAACTTCACACGAGGGGTATATGGCTTACTGGAAGCTGGTAACAGCAGAGGAACCAAAGCATGCCATAAAAGCATCACTGAGGGCCAGAGGCGGGGAGAGGGCCAACCAAAGCGATACATTCGACCAAAGGGTCCGAGTCCAAAGAAGACTTCTTTGGCTTTACAGAGTCAATAGGTCGGAAATGGCTTGACGATTTCAGCACACGAAGACCCGACGGGGCCAAAGGGCACGAGACTTTCCGTGAGAGGTGCTGCGCACTTTGGGCCAGAGAGTTTGGGTCGAAGGTGCTTCCGGGGGCCTACGGACCTCGCTTTCTGCCTGAGACCGTGATGCGAGCCTCCTGGCACTAATGAGATGAGGTGCTGTTATGGCGAATCGGAGTCGTTTTCGGGAAAGCATACCCTGCCTGCAGCTAACTCCGTGCCTTGCGCACGCGGGAACGCACACGAAAGGACACAGTCATGCCCTCTGCCTGCAGATGATCAAAATCGGCCAGGCCACAGGTCGGAGTGAAAATATGGGGGCAGATTACCCAACACATTGGGGACAGACGACTAAATGACATCTCGAAGTGCTACAGCCTGTAGGCGATACCGGCGAGGTCCAGCCAGAGGAGCGCCGGCCGAGGCGGGTTGGAAGTCAGAAGGCCCGTAGTACCCGCCTAAGCCTTCGCTTCGGGAAGGGGGAAGGCACTGGAAACACCAGTAATCGGGAAGGGGCCTAGGTATCTGCTTAGTCTAAGCAGATCTAACTCTACACAGCTTACCAAAGCAACTCCCACGGATCCCAGATTGGATGTGACCGACACGGTACGGTATGGGGTTTGCTCCCTGTTAGGCCTTTGGATCTCTAGCTATAAAAAAAAGCGAACAGGCGGACAAAGCGGCGTTGAAAGTCCTATAGCTTCTCTATCAAGCTATAGAGGACGGCGCAGCACAAAATAGTTTTCATTCACTTGGTCCACCTGCCCTGGCTCCCCTGGCGAAACTTGCCAAGGATGCTCGAACTCTGCAAGACGATAAGTATAAACTCTGAAATCGTTCAAAAAGCGGAGCAACCCGACAAATACGAGATCATTCTATGCCCTGTCTTGTGTGGCTCTACTCAAAAGGCTGTTCAGCACTACAGAGGCTCCGCGCTCTCTGGGCATCGACGCAGAGCGTGGAATGGAATCATGCTTTTGATACAAAGAAACCTACTCTGTTTATCAGAAGATACCACCTGGAAGCCCATGAGGAAGACCTAGAGAAGATAATCGGTTTTCGAAAACCGAAAAAAAATATATAAATATATATATATATTCACATATATATATGCTGCGCCCGTAGTAAAAAAAAGACCAAAGTAAGTAGAGTTAGTGAGCCGTGTAATGGGCAACTATTTCGCACGGTTCGGAGGGCACTTCAGTAAGCCCTACAAGGGCTGAAGTCTTGACCCCTATTCCTTTTGATGATGCTAGAAGTCGTTTTGATATACGATTTTATCTTGTTTCTATTTTATTTATTATATTTGATTTGGAAGTCACCTTTTTATTTCCTTGGGCAGTTTCTCTTAATAAGATTGGTTTGTTTGGATTTTGGTCTATGATGGTATTTTTATTTATTTTGACGATTGGATTTGTATATGAATGGAAAAAGGGCGCTTTAGATTGGGAGTAACTCTTCATTTGCTTTCGCGAATAAAGTGGGAAGAAAAAATATAGGCCCGTAGGGCTGAAGCTCTCATCGCTCTCTTTCGCCCTCTCCAGACACTTTTTTGGTCCAAAGGATACAAGACCTGCCGGGTATCGTGTGCGTCGTCAAGCCATATCCGGCCCTTCGGACTCTGTAAAGCCAAAGAAGTCTCCTTCGGATCGAGACCTTAGGGAGAGACACTACGTGCTCGACCCGAAACCTTCAGGTTTTTCTTTCGTAAAGCCGTCTCCTGTCTGAAAGTGCTTACGCACCTTCGGACCCATAGGCACGTAGTGCACGGGGAGCCTGTTCGGGTATCGTGTGCGGATTCCAGCCAAAAATATTTTTGGCTTTTCTGTGCGTTTGATTCTTTTCGGCCCGCTTGGCAGTTTCATCTCTTAAACCCTCCGGATTGGAAGTCTATAAAGCGCTTCGCGGGACTCTATGTCCCGCACAGTGAATGCTCTCTCCCATAGCACTATGTGCCTAAAATAATACATCTTTCTTGCGATGGGGGAAGCAACGAACACCATCGCAAAAACAAACCACTCGTTGTGTGTGCTTTTTAATAATTGATTATTGGTCAAATTAGGGTAATTAGCTCAGTTGGTAGAGTGCCTCGTTTACACCGAGAGAGTCAGCGGTTCAAGTCCGTTATTACCCAAGGGTTTCCATTATATGTAATTATGAATTGAATCTAGCGTCTGAATAAATTGACTAATTTTATTGATGTTGGTTACGAGAATATGAAAAAAGGGGGGGACAAAGTGGATTCTATGCTATCGGTAACCTGAGCTATAGAGATTACAGTATGGAGGAGAAACGGCCCATAAAGGATAATAAAAGAATTCTATTACTCAAACTTGAGTAACGTAAACGAGAGATCCCATTAATAGATAGATCACGTGAAGGGTGGGGGAAAGGTCAGGATAACTGTAATATATAGCCCTGGCCTAGGGAAAAAACCAAATAAGAGGATTAGAAGATGGAACCCCCGTAAATGTGATCCAATTGTTAAAATCAATCCGCGAACGTGACGATGTGACAGATAGATGGATATATAGAAAAAGAAAATGAGCGACCGGGGGAGGCTAGTTCCCGGGGACCGAAATGCGCAACGGTGACGAATTATCGCAAATGTGACGGAGATAGCAGGAAATAATAATAATTGTTTTATATTATTATTATCAATAATGGATAAGGCTTATCCATATAATATGCCCCTATTTGAACTAATAGGCCCCTGGACCTAAGACTTCCTAAACGGTGCCGTCTATCAAAATATCCCGAGACTACAAGCCGTCCCCGCCGGTCAACACCCAGTATAAGGATTTGAAACCAAAAAAAGCCATTGAAGTCCTTGGACGAGCCTATGTATCTTACGGGGGGTTGGTCAAATCAAAAACCATTTTTGATTTGACCATGAATTTGGCCATGAAAAAAAACCAAAGGGATAATATGCTAATACCTCGAAAAAAAGGAAAAGGGATAATATTCTCACACCTCTATTGGCGAGCACGGAGTGCTGTCCAATTCCAATGTGGCGTGGTGTTGAGCACCATCCCCCAAGAAACCATTCTCGGGGGCGGGCACCCGACACGAAATGGGCTGTAAGGGTCCGGATTATTAAAGGCTCCGGTGTATAGATAATAAAATATATACAATATTTATCGTGGTCGGGAGTGACTGGACAGCCTTTTTCATAAAATGTTCCTCTGTGTACCATACTGGGGTGATGGTACAGCCCCATAATTGCGCTACGCGCACCAATTCCATTATTTCTATCAACATCGAAGATTTTGTATTTGTCCATATGGGTAACCCCGAGGACGATTCATCTTTTTTTTAGTAGTTCATTTATATATCTTTTTTTTTAGTAGTTTATTTATATAGAAATAGATTATATTTATTTCTACGATGGTTTAGCGACGACCCACTTTTAGATGCCCTTATATATTAATGATAAGAAATATATAAGGGTTTCACTTTCATACATATTGGCCTGAAGAACGAAAATGCTAGTCGCTATACAGCGACGAAGCAAATACGCTTCGCGTATCCCGAGTTCGAAAACCGACAGTGTAACGTGTCATTTCATAAGGGCAGGAGTAACCGTCCTGGCATCTGGCAAGTGTATGGATCGAACCGCCGGTCGAGCCCTCAGAGATCGGGAATAATTTCCTCTGACCCGGGTCCAGAGTGAAAAGATAATAAAAAGAAAATAGATATCGGCCATCCTGTCCCTGTTAATAATGGAAACGCTACGCTTCTCAAGTACTAGGTTCCCGCCGCCAGCACCACGTCTACAAAAGAACGGCGGCCGACCCAGCGCGGAAGGCGAAGGTATTGTTTCCTGTCTGTCGTCGTAGACGGCTAATTGTCGTAGACGCTTAGCCGTCTACCCAGTTTTTCTTTTTTTTCCATTTTTTTCAATAAAAATTCTTATTTCATATTGTATTATCGTACTTTAATACTTCATATACGATGCATCATTTTCTATTTTTTTCAATAAAAATTGTTATTTTATACTTTATTATCGTAATTTAATATCTCATATATGATGCATCATCAAACCGTTTTAGTTCTAAAAATCTTGAAAAATGCGTTTCAAAATTTTGAAACTACATGAAAATTTGTTTAAAAAGATCCAATTCTACTAATGGTTTCAAATTTACTAAATTAGTAATATCCATCAATAAAGCCCAAAATTATGCAGGCACAGGTAATGAAAACGAAGTGTAATGTCTTTTACGGAATAATTAAAAATAGAACTCCCCGAGTAGTGATACCAATTTCAAAAATAAACTATAGACAGATCCCAGGCATATTTTCTAAATATAGTTCGAGAGGATTTGCTATAGGTGTAACCTCGGATATCTCGCCTGTGTTACTGGGAAAGGCGACGGATTTCTCTCTATTTCTTTCTTTTGGAAATACTGAGACCGTATTTTCATTGCGGCTGCGGTCGACTTTTTCGAATTTGCCGCGGCTTCCAATAATGACTTTTTAGAGGGTTCATTACCCTGGGACGGTTTAGTTCTTTGTAACAGGAGGGCCGCGCCCCAATTTGATATCAACATTATCTTTTAAAAGCGACTGCATCCGGGCATCATCCTGCGGAAGCTTAAGCGGTTTATCCCTATTATCTTGATAGTTATGAATTTTCTCTTGTAATTCATCATTGGCTTTATAATTAGCTAAATAAGCGAGACCCGCACCACCAACAAAACCAGCCACGGGTTTGCCTCCTTCCACAATTGTATCAACAGAAGGAATTTTAGATTTTCAAGCTGCTCCAACTGCGCATTGCCCCGTGTTTCGTTTAGGTATAAACCTAAAGCTATGTTGAAAATCCAATTTATTATCTATAAAACCTGCTACGTGCCGTTTGCAAAAATATGAATTCAAACCACCTATCACGGATTTCCCACTCAAAGTGATCCTGGTCAAGGCCATAAAACTCCAGTTGATCGTCGTTTACCACATGATAACGCAAGCGTATATAATAAATGGTGGCCATATAGACACCCAAGTGTATAAAATTGGCCACGTGGGTTCAAAAAGAAGCTTATTATTGAATACGAAATAACGAACAAGATAAAACAGCCATTCCAGTAATTCTTTCTATAACGCTTTTCTAAACGAAGCCCAAATAAAATAAAACAAAGAGTTGAAAGAAATCCAAATTGAACAAATAAAATAAAGCGGCAAATTTGGTCTTTTCGAATAGATATATAATTATAGAAACAGTTAAAGAACCAAGTAAAACATGTAAAAGCGTTAAACAATCAAATTTCTGGAACCAAAAAGGCAAAAATAGAAAAAGATAGATAGATCATTATTTCTCCAAAAACAAAAAGGAATTAGTATAATGGAAGGTTCAATAAAGAATTGTACTCAATGCGATGAAGCATCATATGACATACTAGATGCCGATTCACTTAGGACCTGTGAGGCACTTGTCAGACAGAAAATCGACTTTGAAGAGATATATATCAAACAACATAATGACAGACTCTTATTCAAGGATATGAATAAAGTGGTGGAAGTTTTAGAAAGGAAAACTGTTCTCGTAACCTTAAAGACATATCCAACTAGAAATCCCCATTAGCTTTATAACATGAAGGAAGGTGTATACGTACAGTACAGCGACATAGAATTCTAATCAATCGTTAGTATGATTTTGCATAAGTGTGGATTACCATATTTTGCATCTGAAACTGAGAAGCTTATAAAACATTTAAAAACTAGCCATAAGGTCAAGTTAGGACCACAAAAATTGAAGAAATGCATTATTGTTTTTAAGGACGCAGTTTTGGATACTATAACTGGGAGAGTGGAAGAATTTTCACCAGATAGATTTTGCAACGCAAAATTACCTTATAACATCGGGATATCTCAACTGGAAGATATTCCTTGCCCAGATATTCCAGGAGATCTATGCCCTACATTCACAGAATTTCTAGATTCCTTTACAGGGGGGAAGGATGATCTGAAGAAGTTTATCAGGGCTTATTTTAACCACCTCCTCCGGTCGGACAATTTGTCCCAACGTTTTCTATATATGATGGGACCCACAGGAACAGGTAAGAGTGTGTTTTCTTTGGTTTCTGAGGTTTTGGTGGGCTCTATTAATACATGCCATACTACTTTGGCGAGGATGAATCAGCCGTTGGGGTTTAATCTCATCCAATTTAAAGAAGATGTTAATTGTTGTTAATGACTCCCCTTTTTATAAGGGAGATACGGCAATACTAAGACAGCTAGTTGGAGGAGATAGGATTTCGTGTAAACTAAAACATGCAAATGTAAGACATGAATTCAGCTATTCAGGTTGGGTACTCATCGTAGGTAATGAATATCTCGGTATGTCAGAGACTTCAGGAGCTCTAGCGAGAAGAATGATAGTCTTTCCAGCTCGTAATGCTGTCCATCTTAAGAAATTCCTTATCAAAGAAGAGCATGGTCTATTCATGGGACCACTGGCCGAGGAGATAAGTGAGATAGCGAAGTGGGCTCTTTCTATGCCTGACCAGGATGCTACGGAAATAATGAGAGACCCTGAGATACATTGTCCTAGTCTATCAGAAGAAAACAAGTTATGTCGTGAGAACCTAAATCACATAAGCGCTTGTTTGATGAAGACCCCATGCTCCAGCAGCAAACCCTCCCAAGGAATTTGCCACGCGCACGATCCGATTAGTTAATGTACTTCATCGACATATATCCAAATCCTTTCGCTGTATTTTAAGAAAACAGCCGCAAAAGAAGTAACTTGAGGCGCATGTCCGCGCCAAAGAACGTAGTTATGAAGACACAAGATAATTGTAGGTTTGTCCGCTTTGAAATAAGCGACGAGGTCATCCAACTAGCTGGGTTTTCGAATGAAATTGACACAATATTGATGTTTTGACTATCTGGCTCCTCCAAGAGAATTTTACATTGTCGTAGCCATTTATTGGTAGGATACATTAGAATTGCGACAATACGCCCGAGAAAGGAGGTGGCTCAATTACGAGCGGAGGCGCAGAAATCACAACAGTAAACGGAGGCCCTGGTTTATCGAGAAATTAAGGATCTGAGTGTGCAATTAACTTATTTTGAATTACGGTACGATATTATTCGTAATGAAATTGCCAGAAGATTTTTCTTTCCTACCCAGGAACAACTCAAACGGACCAAAGAGGATGTGGAGTTTTCTCGGGGTCGCTTGAAGCTCGTTTAGCCAGTGGTGATCGTGGATGCCCGATTTCCAGGGGCGGTTGGAAGCAGCCATGAATGCCAGCAAAACTGCCGCCAAGGGCTACATGCAGTGGTTTTTCCGAGCATTCGGGATTTGCTCCCAGTGGAAGTGCTGCATCACAAAATCCTCCGGCCGCTCCTGATAATCCAGATTTTGATGACTGGGGTTCAGCGCTTCATAGGCTGTTCATGGAGGGTAATCCTTTTTCATAATTACGGTTTCTTACTTATGTTTATAATGCAGAAATTCATTGAATTGAATTTCTGCTTCCTTATTTCGTTTTTTATTTGCTCGGTGCCTAACACTTAATAGTACGAGATATTTTAATAGCTTAACCATCCGTTAGTACTATAAATAATTAGGAGATGGCTTTGCCCCAGGGTCCGAAGGAGACTTCTTTGGCTTTACAGGGGGTTTTTCTCTTTTACTCGCTTAGTTATTGCTACTTAAAGGTCATGCCGGTTAATGCTTTCATTACCTTATCCGCTTGAATAACGAATAGGCATGTATGAGTACGGCCACTATTGGGATAAGCACTGCTTATCCCCCTCCCCCACCTTACGTATCGGGTGGGGGAGGGGGGGGGCTATCATAAAGCCTGGGCCTTATGGTTGCTTTTTATTACTAGTTTTCTAGTCTTTGAAATTAAACAGAGTTGCAGTTAACTCGGGATTTGGTTCTGGCATTTCTCCTTTGGTTACTCGTATGGGGCGAGTCCCCACCTACGTTCTGTCCGGTGCGTATACTTTTTATCTTTTACGCTCAAATGCACCTAATGAAAGGTGTATTTCACTTGAGAAGATACGGAGCTTGCTCCAATTGATTCTCAATTTTACGAGTTTTATGGCTTCTGTTGCGCGGCTTGTATTTTTATTCTGCAATTCGAACCAATCCCAATTGACTTTAAAGGGCCCTTTATGCTTTATTATAGTACAAACCCCTTTTTCATTTCATTTTACCCAATGCAGGTTCAACTGGAGACGCTGGCGGAGGCCTTTCCGTCACTGCAGATTCCGTATCAGTATAATAGTAGGACTCTGTTCGAATAAACGGATACATATGAATCCGTGCGTGAGCGGTGACCGCCGCATCAATTTGAACTGTAACGTTTAAAACAACTTTTTTCTTTATAAGACTCCCCTCTACCACAGCTGCATGTCTCAGGACATCCGGAGACTGATCGCCCATCACCTGCATTTCATCAAGATAGGTTATTAAAAAACGTTCCATATCCAATTTGTGGAAACTCAAAATGCGGTAACACTAATCTTTCCGATTTTTCCTAAAACCCTGTCAGTTTTTTTCTTTTTTTGAAAGCATCGATTTTTTTCCTTTTTTTGTCTGACAGTCCCCCTGGGGCCCTGTCGGACAGTCCCCCAGGGGCCTTGTCAGACAGTCGCGGGCCCCACCCTTCAAACTCCACCACACTATACAATTTATCTAAGATGTACAATTATATGTATTATACCCGAAATCATCAACAACCAAAAAATACAATGTCTTTTTTTTGTAATGAATCATCGTAGATAATTTATTACTTTTGGGGAAATAGCTTAGTGGTTTATAGCGCTGGTCTGTCAAGCCAGAAGTCGCGGGTTCAAATCCCGTTTTTCCCGGTGAAACTTTAATTCAATTATAAAACCCAGTTCATCAAGATATATATATTTTTTTCCGAAAAAAGCAGCTTAGATAAGCTTTTTTTTAAGCTTCGGCATACTGGCGGAGCTCTTACACCCCGCATCCTCCGCGCATATGCCGAAGCCAAGGTAATCAAAAATATTTTTTTTTTTGGAGGTATGGCTGAGTGGTTGAAAGCATTGGTTTGCTAAATCAGTGCGACAAGAAACTGTGCAATGTAATGTGGTTCAATTCCACAGGACGTAACCCCCGTCCTACCCAACCTAGACATGCGTCGGGAGTAATCTTGAGGTGTGAAGCTCTAGGGACAATGTAATGATGCTTGGGATTCCGTACTAAGCTAATGCTAGGGTAAAGAGACCCGGCGGGTCTTCGTGTGCGGAAATCGTAAAGTCGGCCAGAGGACCTGTAAAGCCAAAGAAGCACGTAGTGCCTGTAAAGGCAAAGAAGTCTCCTTCGGACCCTTCGGGCCCTCAATAGATGAACAGTTCAAACGAACTAATACAGAGACCTCGTAAAAAACAATTCAAGGCGGAACCAAAAGATCTTCTGGATGAAATATCGTAGGTTCAAAATTGGAATGGTAGGTATCCCGAGCAGGAAGCCCGCCGTGGAAGGGGTGGTATCTCTGATTTTGATATCACCGTGGGTTCAGATTTCCATCGGGGTTTTTTTAGGTTCTTCCTGTTGAGAGAAATGGTACATTGCGCGGAACTTGGTAAACCCGTATCGCTCCTTTCGGGAGGCTCTGTGGTAATGCAGAGTAACGCAATGCGGGTAGAGGACAGCTCAAAAAGCAAAAGCCCGTCTGTAATTGATGGGATAGGATCTTGTGATCTACACCGAAAGGTGGCAGACTTGAGCATGGGTGACTTGTACTATATCTTTCTTGAGATTTTGATAAAAAGGATATAAAATTCATTTTTTTTTATTGGCACAAGGCCCCGGGGACACCAAAAAACCAAAATACTGTCTGACAAAACAAGGAACAGGGGCTTAGAGTTGCGGGTGAACCCGTAACACTTAACTTGCCATTTTACACATGCAACAAGTTCTAGTAGCCAATGATTCAAACATGACTCTTGCGGGTTTACATTTTGGACAGGTTGCTTGAGCCGTATGCGGGAAAACTCGCACGTACGGTTCTTAGGGGGGGGAAAGCTTGAGAGGGCCTACCTATCCCGACAAATACAACAATATTGTATCATGGGTTCAAATCCCATTTCCTCCGTAGGGGACGTAGCTCAATTGGTAGAGCGTATGTTTTGCAAGCATAAAGCTGTCGGTTCAAATCCGATCGTCTCCATAATCTACTGGAAAAAAATAGAATAAATGCTTGTAAGAATGCAACTTTATAAAACCTGCGGGAGATCTCGTTATGCTTCGCACGTTAAATTGGCTTCGGGGGGTGCCAGGCATGTGCTGGGATATAATCTAATGTGTTGAAGCTGAAGATGGAGAACGAGGTCAAAAATGGTTTTTCGGCCCCGGGACTGTCTGACAGGGACACGAGACCTTAGGGAGAGGCACTACGTGCGAACGCCACTACGTGCCTTCAATCTACAAGCCCCCTCCCTATAGTTTCGCGCCCCCCCCACAACAGGCAAAATAAAAAATGTAGTAAATGAGCCTTGCGGAGGCAAGGCTAAAAAGTGGCTGCATTTTTACTAAAATTTATGCATAAACGTAGACGTTGAAAACAACGAAAATAAATGAAAGTCATGGATTAATCTGATTTTTTCTCAACTCACCGCGTAAAATGCGTCCAATCCAAGCTCAATCTAAGATGCCGGTAAAATAAGTTCACCTCGCACAAGTAAAGCGAGTGTTTTTTTCTAAAAAAACACTTGCTTTGAGAGCGGCAAATGAGTAGCTTTTGCAAATCATAGATGTCCCGCGCGTATAGCGAAGTTTGAGCCTACGACCGGACTTGAACCGGAGGCCTTTCCCTTACCATGGGAATGCTCTACCATCTGAGCTACGCGGGCCCGGCAAGTGCTTTTATTACTCAAAAAAATACTGTAATTTACGCGTTCCGGAGCAATCTAGCAAACACTGGCACACAGTGCGACTTCATAAAATACAATACAAGAGAAAATAGAAGATAATGAAAAACACGTAATTGTGACTACAGCAACTCCCCTTGAACAAAGAAAACGACCAAAAAACCCTGCTAAAAAACTACTGATAAGAGGTAAAAAAACGATGAGTAAAAACACGCTTAATACTTTTTTGTTACAAATCTAGATTTTTTGAAAGGCTGTGGAAGGCACACCAGCCAGCAAATGGCGAGAAAACGGGGATAACTGGGGGGGGCGGAGCCCCGGAGGGCGAGGATGAAAATATATATATATATATTTCTTTTGGCTACGCCCCCGGTCAGCTTCTTCATCGATGAAAATAGATATCGAAGTCATGATGGACTTCGTGTAGCGTCTTTTTTCGTACACCAGACTGGGATGAATATCGTAGATTAGGGTAGCTATCCTCTTAGCACTATCGAGTCTTAGACCCCGAAGGAATACATGGGTCGTAGACGCCGAAGGGCTTTCCGGGAGGGCAGGGCGAAGCCAATACATAGGCTTGGCTGCTCCGCACCTTAAGGCTTGTGGGGCGGGCCTCAATCCGAACCCCATGGTCCAAGGGACGCGAGACTATAGGGAGAGGTGCTACGCACTTTGGGGGTACGAAGGGTCCGAAGGTATGTAAGCACTTTCCAGATCCACAAAGTTCAGCGCGGGCCGGAGAAAGTTATAGTTGAATAGGACGCCAAAATAGGGAAGTCGGAAGGTAAGGTCGCCCGGCGTGTTTACGAAAAGGTCCAGGATTCTTACAATAAGGCCGGGAAGGGCTACAGCAGGCTTGCAGGGTCCGTATAGATAAATGATTGAGGGGGAGCACCTTAGACAACAAGAGAATCCGTTATTTCCCGACGCGCTTAAAGGCGCAACTCCTAGCGTACCTTCGATTTACGAAGAGTACGGCCGCTTAAGTTTGCTTCTTCGGCAGTTAGTTGATTTTATATAATTCTTGGAATGGCTTTACAGTTGGAAGATAGATTTTGTCACGAAACAGAAAGCTTTTATGCGTTTCGCTTATCGCACCGTAGATATTTATGCTATGGTTTGAATGGTAAACAAAAACAATTAATAAAAAATACGAATTATTAGATATGGCTAAAACTAAACAAATCAAGAATTTTACTTTTCATTTTGGACCTCAACACCCTGCTGCTCATGGTGTTTTACGATTAGTATTGGAAATGAATGGAGAAGTGGTAGAACGCGCGGAACCGCATATTGGATTACTTCATAGAGGCACAGAAAAATGAATTGAGTATAAAACGTATCTTCAAGCTTTACCTTATTTTGATCGTTTAGATTATGTTTCTATGATGGCCCAAGAACATGCTTATTCTTTAGTTGTAGAGAGACTTTGTAATTGTGAGGTACCTTTACGAGCTCAGTATATACGAGTGTTTTTTTGTGAAATAACTCGGATTTTCAATGTGCGCCATTTAAGTAGCAATCAATGTGTTCTCGGCGATAGGCGGATTAATGATGTCTAATATAAAGCATCACACTATCCTTGAAGGGGAAGCCCAAGGGGTATTGCAGCATGTGGGGAAAAGGGGAACCCGGCGTGAAACCGATAGCGTTATGATGTTCTACGAGCTATAGCTCTATGGATCTTAGTAGTTCCTCTGGAGTGATCCGGCTCAGGCTGGTTGGCCTAACAAACACACGTGGTTGTGATTGGGGCCAGAACCATTATGTCGTCAGCGGGCACTGCGACCTTCTCCAAGCCACCGCCTCTAATTTAAGGGTTCGTCGAAAAAATGGAATATCCTGGGGACAGCTACCGTATAAATACGGGCATGGAAGTTAAGAACCTACGGAACAACAAATGACACATTGAAAGGAAAAATGGAATTGCCTAAAGCCACCCTCCCCGAAAACGAGGGCCGGCCAAAGAGATATTCCTATCTCTTCACCCTCACCAGACGTGTAAAGTCTGGAGAGGGAGGGCGACGGGGGATTTGCAGTAATGGCCCCAACGGGCGACGGCTCTTGAGAACGACAAGGGACCCCCTCCCCCCACGCCAGCTCCTGGCCCCCAGCTGCCGGCCGGCGGAAACGGGCAACAAGCGCAAGGACGCTTTCAACTACGACGATCGGGGGCATGAGGGAACGCCCTAATAAGTCTCTTGAACACTTACGATAGAAGGACCGTGAAGGGACCCAGAATGACCTCTCCCCCAGCTGATGACACGATAAGCTGAGACCTTATACTGACCATCATTCCATGGGAGCCTTTTCGCCACTCAAGGCAGGATCGGAGACCCAGAATTGAAGTAAGCCTCCAGGCTTACCTATGCACCAAATGGGATGACCCGACACAGTCCGGACCTACGGACTGTACGCGGTTAGTCCCCAAGGACCTGAAACACCAAACTCCAGGGCCCTCCGAGGTTAACTCCATCGCTCTGATTTCGGCTTACAAACTATTAAAAGAAAAAGACTACATGAACTACCTATATCTTACAAAATTGCTACTCACATTTCAAATAGAACTTATATACCAGCTACAAAATCATGAAAATCTTTTACGATTGATCGCTCAGAAAGGATTATACTGTAAACTATTCGACACAAACTTACACATAACAACCTATGGTAAACTGAAATCAAAGCAGGGAAACATGACTCCGGGACTGCGGACTCCCAAAACCTGGATCGCATGGGATAATTTGAAAAAACCATTGCCAGACTCAAGGACAAATCATTCCAATTCAAAACACCTCTCGGAGAACCTTTATTCCCAAACCAAATGGAGATCAACGTCCCTTGGGTATACCATCTCTACGCGATAAAGTTGTACAAGAAGCTATACAGGCAGTTATCGAACCCGCTTTCGAACGAAAATTTTTGCCCTCTAGTCATGGGTTCCGTCCAAGCCGGTCTCCTCGTACTGCACTGAGAGAAATAAGAACCAATGGAAGAGTGTAAACTGGGCAATCGAAGGAGACATCAAAGGATACTTTTACAATATCAACCACCACAAACTAGCTTCGTTCCTCGATGCGGAACTTCGAGACCCATAGCTTTTACAACTTTACTGGAAACTAGTAGGGGGGCAGGATATGGACTAAAAAAGGAGCCCCAAACTGTAGTTGGGTTACGGGGAGTATTATCCCCTATGCTGCCCAACATATACTTGGGCCCCCTAGACCAATTCTGTGAAGAATTGAAAATAAGATACAAAGCCCCAACCTCTCTAATCACCCGATAGACGATTCAGACTGTTCAAAAAATCTAAAGAGGAAGACCACCTGAGAGCACGACTGGAATGGCTTAGAAAATCAATAGAGAGGAGGGTAGTAAAAATCTACTACCTACGATATGCAAACGACTGGATCGTAGGGGGGGGGTGGTTGGCTCCAAGAAGGTAGCGCTGGCAATAAGAGCTGAAATAGCATCATTTCTCAAACTCCACCTATAACTAAATTGGGACAACACAAAGATAACTCATATAAGCAGCCAACTAGCTCTCTTTCTCGGAACCCATATCAAAGTTCTGAGGGCAGAATCCATCAGAAATCACAGGATACTCGTGGTAGGACAACGTACGAGAAGTGCCACCTTTAGACTCCACCTGCTTGCTCCCATAGAAAGGATTGTAAAACACCTACATGGGAAAGGTTTATGTACCCCGACTGGAAAACCCAAACCCGTTAGATAATGGATCTTTTTGGATCACCACGAACTCATCTTCAGATACCAGGACATCATGAGTGGATACATGAACTACTACTCCTTTGTGGATAACTATGGAATGTTAAAACGAGTGGCGTACATCGTCAGGTTCTCGGCAGCAGGAACTTTGAAACGAAAGTTCAAAATGTTGTCTGTAGCAAGCGTCTTCAAAGGGAGTGGGACAGGCAGGGGAAAAGAACTATAGGCGGCTACATTCCTCAACTGACTGGAGAAACGATGTTTTGCAATAAATAATAAAAAAATAATGGAATTCTCCGCTAGAATCAGACTCCGAACCCATCCGGTCCTAACTAGCCCCTGCTGTATATGCAGGAACCAGGAAAACAGGGAAATGCAGCATGTGAAGCACCTTCGGAAATCGAAGGCAAATGGCCTCACAAAACTAATGGTCCAGCTCAACCGGAAACAAATTCCGGTGTGTCGGACCTGTCATCTGAAGATCCACCAGGGGAAGTATGACGGCAAGAAATGAAGTCTATTCAATAGGAAAGTGTAGCCCGGGCTACCGGCCTCATATTAGGTGGAAGAGAATCCGGTAGGACTCTCGTAATTGGATTGCATAGACTTCAAACTTACCTAGCACCCCCTCGAAAGAAGCGGGCGCCAAGGGGAATAAGGGAAGGCCACTGATAGTCCAGGTCAAAAGCTCGGCCCAAAGGGCCTTCGAGAGTCCGAGGATTCACTCGGAAAGCCGTATGCGAGGAAATCTTGCACGTCCGGTTCGGAGGAAGGCCATTGATACCTGACGAAAGGCTCGCAGCTTCATAATTGGGCTTAGTGGCCCATCTCTTACCATTTACTTGCTTTAACTACTCATGCTATAGATGTAGGAGCACTAACTCCATTCCTTTGGGCTTTTGAAGAGCGAGAAAAACTTTGAGAATTCTATGAAAGAGTCTCGGGAGCCAGGATGCATGCCAGTTACATACGCCCGGGTGGAGTGGGGCAAGATCTGCCTTTGGGCTTAAGTGAAGATATTTTTCTATTTACACAACAATTTGCTTCTCGTATTGACGAATTAGAAGAAAAGTGAACCAACAACCGTATCTAGAAACAACGATTAGTGGATATTGGTACTGTCACTGCACAGCAAGCTGTGGATTGGGGATTCAGCGGTGTAATGTTAAGAGGCTCCGGAGTATGTTGGAATTTGCGAAAATAAGCGCTTTACGATGTTTACGACCGATTGGATTTTGAAGTAGGTACCAGAAGAGATTGCTATGACCGTTATTATATTCGTATTGAAGAGATGCGCCAAAGTATTCGAATCATTATTATGCAATGTCTTAATCAAATGCCTAGTGGCATGATTAAAGCCGATGATCGTAAACTAGGTCCTACGGCACGATCTCGAATGAAACAATCCATGGAATCTTTAATTCACCATTTTAAACTTTATACAGAAAGTGTTTCTGTACGAGCTTCTTCTACCTATACAGCAGTAGAAGCGCCTAAAGGATAATTTGGTGTGTTTCTAGTCAGTAATGGAACCAATCGTCCTTATCGTTGTAAAATAACAGCACCAGGGTTTGCTCATTTACAAGGACTTGATTTTATGTCCAAACATCACGCGCGACCTGTTCACAGGATAAGACGATAAGTCATACCTGTGCGCTCTACTCAGCGTACATCCGCACTGGGATGACAGAGTGATCGAACTGAGTTTTCCATGAAGGTGAAAGTCCTTCTCCCCGTAGAACGGGGTAACAGCGTACTCACACGCGTTTGGAGTGGCATCCAAGGGTGTGAAGCTGAGTAGAAAAGGGATGAAGCTAAGGAATGGGGAACTCAGAATCTCGAGCAAGGGCGTGACCATAACCTCCTCGGTTATTGTCTGGGTGAATACAACAGTGCGGATATTTCATCTCCGAAGCTCATTAATGAATCGCAGCATCTGAAGTGTCGTAATGGACAAGCGGGGTGGTATTGCTTCCTACTCTTATATATAAGAGACCCCCGCATCCGGAACATCGGATATAGGCCTGAGGGAAAGTAATGTGATGTCCTTTCCCGTTCTTTCAACGCGCCTCGGGGCTAGAGCGGGAGTCTTACGGCCCCTTTCGAATAAATGGAACCCGGAACTCGGGAACCCTGAAGACCCCTGAGGTTATACGCGCCAAAAAAAGATTTTTTTCCACCACTTTCAACATTGAGAGACCGAGCTAAACAAACGTGAGCCCTTATGGCTTTCGAACTCCAATGGGAGGCTAGATTTAAACCTAATAGTTACGGGTTCCGCCCAGGTCGTTCCTGCAGCGACGCCATCGCAGCGATTTACGCATCTATTAATAAGAAAGATAAATATGTATTTGATGCGGATATACACAAGTTTTTTGATCAGGTTAACCATGAGGCACTTATCGGGAAACTTGAAACTTTCCCACAAATGAGAAGACAAATAACACCGTGGCTGAAAGCAGAAATATTAGACCGGCGTGAATATCTAAAATAAGGAACCGGCAGGATCTTTGCCAACGTGGCGCTTCATGGATTAGAGTAGTCGCTTAAGATTTGGGTAGAAAAAAGTTTATGTAGGGACACCAAAGGGAAAGCCTTTGGGCGAAGAGAGAGACAGACCCAGCTCTCTTTCATCCAGTACGCCGACGATTTCGTGGTCTTCCACTCAAATCTGGGAATAGTCCAACAAGCTCGTGTGAAGATCGAATGACTACTTCAGCCGATGGGGCTGAAGCTTAAGTAAAGTAAAACGCACATCTGCCACGGCCAAAAAAAGATTTTGATGGCTTCCGTATCCGTCAGTACCTGTGGGAGCCTCACATTGTGGGCGTACAAAACCTTTGTAAAGGCTAGTAAGAAAAAGAGAAAAAACTATTTAATGAAGCCCGTAGGGCGGGGCACTGGCATGACCAAAATACGACGGAAAAGCGCACTTCTCAGGAAACTGGCTCGATGGGATGCAAGGAGCCGTAGGACGGGAAACTGTCACGTACGGTTCTGAGTTGGCAGCCAGGTGGGAGACCCCTGGTCGACCATAACATACTAGCAGATGTTGTCACCATCATAGGTACTCAAGATATTGTGTTTGGAGAGGTAGATAGATAGGACTACTAATTGCACAGGTAGGACAAAAAAATCTATATTGTTTTCCAGAAACTTATCCTTATTATTTTCTCCCTTTTTTTTGTCTGTTTTTTTCGCCCCATTTTTGTCAGACAGTCCCTGGCCCTGTCGGACAGTTTTTTGATTTTGTGGTGTCCCCGGGCCCTTTTTTTGTCTGACAGTGCCCCGCCCTATGGGTTACTGTTTCAAATATAGAAATATATAGATATATCTATATATTTTGCTTGATTAAGATTATCATCAATATAATGCGAATGAAGGCCGCAGGAATAAATAAATATATATGTATTTTCAAATCTTCTAACCTGCCCTACAAGCCTCCATAATGCTTCCCTTCGGGCAGCCTTATGTAATTGCAAAAAAACACGGGAAAGCATCAAAAAACATGGTCTTTAATAGGTTATCTATCAATAAATAGATAAACCTGAAAAACGGCCTGTAGAGCATAAAAAGAGAAAAAACTATATATATTTTTTTTGCCTCCGCGCCGTTGCGGAGGTTCAGCCAGGTTAGTAAAATCTTTTTTTTTTACACTTGTTCCAAGGACACTAGACTCGGGTACGACCTTTTTTCTATAGTCTCGTGCCCTTTGCTCCAACGGGTTTGGCCCGGGGGCTCGACCCGAACCCTTCAGGTCCTTTTTTCGTAAAGCCGTTTCCTGTCTGAAAGTTTTTACGCACCTTCGGACCCATAGGCACGTAGTGCGCGGGGAGTGTGTTCGAGTATCGCGCGCGGTAAAGCCATTTCCGCCCTTCGGCGCTTCTTTCGTAAAGGCAAAGAAGTCTCCTTCGGATTCTGCGCGGAGCGAAAAACAAAAGATATTCTCCAATATTTTTTTTTCTTTTTGCGTGTTAAAAAAAAAATGCTGTGCCCGAGCCAAAAAATAGTTTTTCTAGCGAAGCTCATAACGCTGATGAATCATCTATAATGATTCATCAACGTAGCTTGCGGAGAGGTATATACATAGCGACTTGCTAGATGCGCGCAATTGACAACTTTGAGGCTTTTCCTCTCTGGAGCTCCGCACTTTGTTTGCTTCGCGAACAAAAGGTGCAGCATAATATAGATTTTTTGGGCTTCGCCCCCCCCCCGCGTAAAGCGTCAGCTTTTCAGGGGGCGCATGAGAAGCGAAAAGCAAAAAAAATCTTTTTTTGCATTCTCTTCTCAGCTTTACCTCAGCATAGCGAATGATGGGTAAGGGTGGAACGATGAAAGCACCCGAGGCCCATAAAAACCATCAGGATTATGCCATTATTACGTAATGGCATAATGAAAAACTAAAAAACCACGTGGAATGACTGCCAAAATATGCATCGTTATTAAATCTTTTGAGAATCAAAGGTCAGGGCTTCTGCTTAACACACGCAAAATTGGATTGCCTAAAAAACAAACCTTATATACAGTATTACGATCACCTCATATTGATAAAAAGTCTAGAGAACAATTTGAAATGAGAATACATAAACAATTGCTGGTCATAGAAACGGAAACGCATAAATTGCGTGAAAAGTTAAATTGGTTAAAACTACATGATCTACTTGGAGTTCAAGTGAAAATTATCTTTTATTATCAAACCCGTTTGGATAAAGTTTGCAAATCCTAGTCAAATTGCTTTTAAGTCAGGGAAGTCCTTATTTATAAAAATACAAAATAACACTGTGTTTGCTTTGTCCAAGGGCGTAGCACTACGTATAATCAAATCAAGGCCAAAGGGCTACCAAATCTATGATGTTGTATTGCGTAACATGCGGGGAGACATGCCCGGAGGGCGGGGCACTGTCTGACCGCATGCTTTCAAAAAAAGAAAAAAATTGACGGAACACGAGACGAAATGCCGAGAAAGAAGGCGCGTAGCGCTTCTTCGGCCCGGAGGCCCCACAAAAAGCGTAGCGCCCCTCTCCTTATAGTCTCGTGCCTTTGGCTGCCATAGGCACGGAGTGCGCGGGGAGCGTGTTCAGGGAAGGAGAGGTGCGTAGCACTCGACCAGAGGGAGAGCGCTTTACGATTAAAGGGCGCAGCTCTCCCCGGCAAGGAGAGAGCTGCACCCTTTTTTAATTTGCTCTTGTTTGGTTCGTGTGCCAGCTTCAAAGAGACTTAACCTGAGATCATATAGAATAATGGCCGCATAGAGAAACATGATGCACACTTGGTGTGCTTAGCTTTCGTATGAGATTGTAGCACCTATGTAGTTTATTGGAAGGGAGTGCCTGTAGGGCCCCCACTGTGGCGACGGCCAACCACAGGCCGAGGGTCCACTTATGGACCTTCGGCCTTACGTTATATATTTTATGGCTAGTAGCGAAGCCATCAATCATCGTAGATGATTGATGACACTGACAGTTGAAGAGAGGTGTACCTACGGTACATTCGGGTTTTCGGTGTCATTGATGCTTCAAATGAAATAAAAAAAGGCAAATACACTATGAGAAATAGTTGCTGGAAGGGAAAAGGTGCGCCAAGTTAGTAATAATGTGTCTCCGGCGACAAGCCGGCACGGAGTGTTCTGTGTAAAGCGTCCCACTATCCTCACGGGGAAAGCCCAAGGGGTATTGTAGCATGTAGGTGAGAAGGGGAACATGGCGTGAAACCGATAACGCTAAGCCGTTCTCCGAGCTAGAGGTTCTATGGATCGTCTTGGAGGTCTACTGGAGGTATTCCACTCAGTCTGGCTGTGGCCTCGGCCCAGCCATCATGTCGCCAGCGGGAAGCGCGACCTTCTCCCCAGCCACCGCCCCCTGCTTTTCGGGTTGAAAACAGAGTGGAACACACTGAGAGACAGCTACCGTACAGATACGGGAATGACCAAAAAGCCTAATGAACCGGCTCGACACACTAGAAACGAAACTTGGGATTGCCTAAAGTAACTCTCGGGAACCTGGCTAGGAAAATACAAATATTTCCCATCCTTTGTGTCAGAACCGAGGAAAGGAGGGCAACGGGGGACTCGTAGTAACGGAAATACCGCGAAGGGGCCCAGAGCAAAAGAGATCGGAGATGACTTTGGGAAGGAAGAACCTTATCCCGTTCATCCTGACTGGGGACTTACCCCAACAAGTACGGGTAACAGTCCCGTGTGGAAGGACTCCCGTTAACGGATACTCCTAACCAACTGGCTAAGTCAAAAGGATCGCTTGGAGAGCCGTATGCGGGGAGACTCGCACGTACGGTTCGGAGGAAGGCCTTCCCAGACGAGAGATCATGGGGTTGGTGGCCCATCTCCTACCACTAAAACAATTAACTTTTCATTTAAAACGGAATTCTGCTGGAAGAAATTCATCAGGGCGTATTACGGTTTTTCACCGAGGAGGTGGATCGAAGCGATTGCAGCGAAAAATTGATTTTAAACGAAGCACTTCGTCTATGGGCATTGTAGAAAGAATCGAATATGACCCAAATCGTTCGTCTTGGATTGCTTTAGTACGATGGATCGAAGGGGTTCTACGCCCCGGAAAGCGCTTGGCTTTTTCTAAAGCGAATAGTCGAAGAGAAAAAAATATGTTCTTTTTCGGCCTCTTATTTTCGTTCTCTTCGCTGCCTAGACAAGCTCAAAGAATAAAATACGAAAAAACGAGGGCCCTCCGGCCCTGCGAGCAGATACTGGAAAGTTCCTGGGTCTTAGGGACACGAGACCTTAGAGCCAAAGAAGTGTCCTTAGGACCTTTAGGTAGCTTTCTTGGGTTACCCAGCATAGCAGTTGCTGGGGCAAAGCCCGCTTTCTTCGCTTTTCGAATGAAAGGGCCTTCCTCCCTAACGGGAAGAGAGCGCCTATCGCCCCTCAGAGGAGAAAATACGTTCTCTCAAAGCGAAGGCCAAAGGTGGAAAACGCAGAGCGGGGCGCCGAGAAGAAAAAGCCTAGTACTCTCTTGGTCCCAAGGGCCGAAGGCCAGAAATGGCTTGATGATTTCCGCACACGATATTGGGAAGAAGGACCGAAGGCCGGAAATGGCTGGTCCGCACACGATACCCGAACACGCTCCTCGCGCACTCCATGCCGTCGGGCCTTCGGGTTCGGGTCGAGTGCTACGCACCTCCGAGCCTTTCACTTATATATTAGCCAGTGAAAATTTGGAAGTAGGCAATACGGTTATGAATTTTCATGGGTCTAAACCTTCGACCCTGTTAAACTACCATCAACCTTCCCAGAAAGCTAATGACCCTTCGGGCCTTAGGGTGGAAGAGACCGCATGGGATAGCCAGGCTTGGCTACACCCCCGTGGAGACTACGCTTCTAGTGAGAATAAATACATACTTGATTCATATTATCAAATGGTCGGAAATTGCATACCATTAGCCAAAATACCTATAGGCACGTGGGTACATAATATTGAAAGGAACCCAGGTCAAGGCGCAAAGTTGACTCGAGCTGCAGGAACCTTTGCTCAAATAATTCAAAAAGTTGAGAATACACCACAATGTATTGTGCGGTTACCTTCGGGTGTTGACAAACTAATAGATTCCCGATGCCGAGCTACTATTGGTATAGTTTCTAATCTTAATCATGGTAAACGTAAGTTTAACAAAGCAGGACAAAGCCGGTGGTTAGGCAGACGCCCCATTGTTCGGGGTGTTGCTATGAATCCAGTTGATCACCCTCATGGAGGCGGTGAAGGACGCACTAAAGGAGGTAGACCTTCGGTATCACCTTGGGGCAAGCCTACCAAAGGTGGATTTAAAACAGTAGTAAGAAAACGCAGAAATTAGTTTATGACACGCTCTATATGGAAAGGTCCTTTTGTGGATACTTGCTTGTTCAAGCAAAAAAAGATCAGGTGGAGAATTTGGTCACGTAGATCTTGTATTTTGCCTCAATTTGTTGGTTGCTATGCACAAATTTATAACGGAAAAGGTTTTGTTGGTTTAAAGATTACTGAAGAAATGGTTGGTCATAAATTTGGAGAGTTTGCTTCTACACGGAAAACCTCTTCCTTGGGTAAGAGAGCTTTGCCCTCGAAAACCAAGATCAAACCAATCAAAAAGGTACGATAGTAAACTATGGCACAAAAAGTAAATCCGATTTCAGTCAGACTCAATCTGAATCGTAGTTCAGATTCCAGTTGGTTTAGTGATTATTATTATGGAAAATTGTTGTATCAAGATTTAAATTTTAGAGATTATTTTGGTTCAATACGTCCACCTACGGGAAACACGTTTGGCTTTCGTCTCGGTAGGTGTATTATTCATCATTTTCCTAAAAGGACATTCATTCATGTATTTTTTCTGGATCGACTTAGCCAATCAAGACATCAAGGCCTTGGGGCAATACCATCTGTCAAGTTGATCAGGCGTATTAACGACAACACAGTAAAACAGAGAAATGAAGTCGGGATTTGGCCCAAAAAACGCTATGAATACCATGATCGATTGCCATCAATACAGAAGATTGACCAATTACTTCGAGTCAGCGATTGGATGGCCGACATACACTCTACTTTTCAAAGTATCTGGCCGAAAGACGAAAATGATGACAGAAGAGCGTCAGAAGAACGCTATGCGTTCTCTCGCTTCGCGCCTTCCATTCTGGTAGCTGTGCGTGCTGAAAAAAAAAAAGCTATTTTTGGGTCCGAAGGAGACTTCTTTGGTTTTACCGGGCGTGCTTTCTTGGATTATTTTGTAATGCAATACTTCTTTAATCTAAAGAACCAAATTCAATTTGATCCTATGGTTAACAGAAGTCCTGTGGCACAGGGCGTAGCTAAAACATCTATGATTGGGAAAGCAATTCCGGCCAAGACCGAGCAAGGAACACAAAGCGGGGAGTCAATTTGTCAACCCAGGTCCACATTATATTTCGATGCTATCATATTTTTAAGGTATGCCCGATTTAGGAAAGCTACATCTCTTTCCAGTCGTTATTATTATTTGAAAAAAATGCAATCTTTATTTTCTAATCAAACAAAAACTAATACCTTAATTCAGCCAGTCAAAATAGCTTCTGTTTATCAAAGTGCCTCTCTAATTGCTCAAGAAATATCTTGGAAACTAGAACAAAAAAAATCATTTCGACAAATATGTAGATCTATATTTAAACAGATTAAAAAATGCCCATATGTGAAGGGGATCCGTATTGGTTGTTCAGGTCGATTAAATGGTGCAGAAATAGCTAAAACTGAATGCAAAAAGTACGGTGAAACATCTTTACATGTTTTTTCCGATCAAATTGATTATGCGAAAACACAAGCATCTACTCCTTATGGAATCTTAGGTGTCAAAGTGTGGGTTTCATATTTTTTAACACAAAAAAAAGGGACAAGTTGTGCTATATCCAAAACGTACAAAATTTCGTAAATATCAAAAAGGCAGATGTAAAGGTTGCAAAGCAGACGGTACACAACTTTGTTTTGGAAAATATGGCATTAAAAGTTGTGAAGCTGGCCGTATTTCATATCAAGCAATTGAAGCAGCGCGTCGTGCTATAAGCAGAAAATTTCGAAGAAATTCTAAAATATGGGTAAGAGTTTTCGCAGATATTCCTATTACTAGTAAACCGGCTGAAGTGCGAATGGGAAAGGGCAAGGGAAATACTAAAGGTTGGATTGCTCGTGTGTTGAAGGGACAAATCTTATTTGAAATGGATTGTGTTAGTTTGTCAAATGCTCAACAAGCTGCTACATTAGCCGCGCATAAACTGGGTTTGTCGATAAAGTTTTTTAAGTGGTCATAAAAAAAATAAATAAATATGGCAAAAAGTAAAAATTAGCTTGTAACCTTCGTTACGTTATTTAGCTCTATTAAAGAAGTGCGCCCTCAAGACAAAAGTGGCATTCCGAACGCTCTCTTTCTGGTCGAGTGCTATGCACCTCTCCCTCTGGTCTCGTGCTACGCACCTACAATCAAGATGTTTTTTATGTTCCGATCATCCTTATGTATATGCTCAATGGCGCTTCGCGCCTTTACTTATTTTATTACTGCGTTTTATTGTTCCGACGGGCCCTTGTGTCGGCTCGGATTCTGTCAGACAGTCGCGGGGCCTTGTCGGACAGTATTTTGGTTTTGTGGTGTACGACAAAACAGAGTCCGGGCCCCTTTCTTCTACAGATTAATATGATTTTCTATTGCAGGGTTCGACATCAACCCTGATAGTAGGAGCAGACCTTGCTATGTTCACGGGGGTCATTTATATCTATCTTAGGGAAAGCGGTGCCGCCGACCAGGAAACCCTTGGGAATTGGGGAGGAATCCGACAAATCGGGCGCTCGGTCACTGAGCAAGCAAAATTTCTTGCAGCTAGTCTAGTAATGAGGCGAAAGCAAGAGCTGCCGAGGCCAAAGCTACTCTGGCCATGTATGAATACAAAACAGAATTACTTAAAGCGGTTCATCGCACAACCCGAGGAACGGAAGGTAGCCCTTGAACCCTCGGAGACCAAGTATTTAGGGACAACCATCCTGCCGGCCTAACCCAGGATTTTCTTTGGGAGACGTCACCCCAACACAAGGGCTAGAAGCCGGCGTGAATCATTGGAAAAATAGTATGATACCTATCCCAGCGGAGCCCAAGGGCTCCCAGCCCCGAAATCGATCCCTTCCATCATATTCTGATTGAAGATCACCGTCTTCTTTTGCATCTTACTAGTGATTTTGCTAACCTTACAAATTATCATTAGGGACTTCAAGGAGATTATAAGAGCCGGTGTTCAACGCCTAAAATACCCGAAACTAAGAACGTTTGTCCTTGTATCTTTTTGATCGGTACCTTACGTACTCAAAGTATAATAAGATCTTGATACTCGTATTGTTATATGTACAGCCTGGCGTAGTTCTTTACGGATTATCCTGCCTTAATTGTTGCAGATGGTTACTTATTTCTAATTCCTCATAGTGGGAGACCTTATTTAAAGATCTCCCGCTCCCTCTAAACATCCGTTACTCGTCGGCAAAAAATAAATACATTTTGCAGATGGTTGCAGATCTTTCTGAGCTAATCTGAGCTAATCATCCATGACCCGTCGCAAATAAATATATATTTTTATTTTATCAAAAGAAAAAAAATAGAAAAAAAGATGATACATTTTCAAAACTCTTTGCAAAAAGACAACTTGTTTTCTTCTAATGAACCGTCAATAATAACCCTATTTTGCTAATTCGGTGTTACTATTGAAAAGGGATATTACCTTTTACTATAAGTAGTCGCTTACTATTGGCAAGCATCTTTCACCTTCGGTCGCAAAAAATCCTGGGCGCACGACCCAAAGGGCACGAGACCAGAGGGAGAGGTGCACAGCACTCGAGCAGAGGAAGAGCGCTTTACGATTGAAGGGCTTGTAGAAAGAAGGCGCGTGGTGCTTTCTATCTTTTGTGCTGCGCTTACCGGGCATTCTGGCTCCAACTTGACTTCAGCCCAAATGGGCCGCGCAAATGGGTAGGCTTTAGCACTTTTCCATGGTTAGGAAACCGGCATAGCTGCTTATTTCGCTAGTCGCACGTTGCACAATATTGTTAATGACTGGCGCGTGGATAACAACGCTAAAAATATCTTTGAAATGTTACCGGACTTTCAGAAAACGCCAGAAGACTTACAAAGGATTTGAACTCAGTCCTGCCAAGAGTTCAGCCCGTCATTTACGCGCAGTCTTTAGGAAAGGGTCCAGAAGGTCATTATGGGTGTTGTAAAAGGTGCCCGCGATGAAGTAGGTAGAATCTCTAGGGTGCGTGGTCTTAACTTCGCACTATGCCGTCAAGTATTACTTTCTCTATATCCATCGGGGTGAGCTCATGACTGCTTACCCCTCCCGATAAACAATTGGGCTGGTACATTGGTTTTCGATGTCCTTGATGCTTCAATTTCAATAAAAAAAGGCCAAATCAAATTATGTTCTCTCCAAATAGAAATAGACTTGAGTTTCATTACAATCAGGTAATACGTCCAGATTTATTGCTAAAAATTAATTATGAAAACATAATGGAAGTTCCCAGATTGTGTAAAATAATAGTAGTTCCAAAGGCACCCTCAAATTTCATAAAGAATGTTAAATTAGCTATGGAAATTGTTTGTGGTCAAAAATTCATACAGACACGAAGTAGAGGTTCGACAGGAAAGTCGTTTCGATTCAATAAATTTGTATTAAATCAGGAGTCCAAGAGAGACACAGGATATGTAACTTACCTAGCACGAAGCACTCTACGAGGGCATATCATGTATAATTTCTTGGAAAAACTTGTTACGATAATATCTTTTTACGATTATCCAGTCAAAATACAAAAAAATTCCATTCAATTATCAATGGCAACGTCGTTGTTACGATTATTTCCGGAAATACAAGATCATTTCGAGATTTTTGAGCATATTCGAGGGTTTGATGTAACTATTGTCACTTCAGCCAACACACAAGATGAGACTGTAATTTTGTGGAGTGGCTTTTTGCAAAAAGAGGTTTAGTCATATGTCAAATCAAATTATACGAGATCACAAACGTAGATTGCTTGTGGCTAAATATGAATTAAAACGAATGCATTATAAAGCCATTTGTCAAGATAGAAATCTTCCTAATAAGATAGTGCGACCTGTTCACAGGTCAAGACGTTGAGTCACACCTGTGCGCTCTATTCCGCATTCATCCGCACTCGGATGGCGGAGTCAGTGAACTGAGTTTCCATGAAGGTGAAAGTCCTTCTCCCTTGAGAACAGGGTAACAGCGTACCCACATGCGTTTGGAGTGGCATCCAAAGGTGTGAAGCTGGGTAAAAAAGGGATGAAGAACCCGGAAATTGTAAAGCCTTTTCCGTAGTCTTGGGCCCCCGGGGATAAGCGGGTTTCGCTCCCTAGGAAGTGGGGGACGAATAATCTCTAGCAAGGGCGTGACAAAAACCCTTTGGGTATTGTCTGGGTGAATACTACAGGGTGGTTATTCTACCTACGAAGGCTAATTACTGAACCGTAGCATCTAAAGCGTCGTAATAGGAAAGCGGGGTGGTATTGCTTCCTACTCCTATTATGTAGGAGACCTCCCGCGTTTCGGAATATCAGACAGAGGCCAAGGGAAAGGATTTTTCTGCCCTTTCCCGTTCTTTGAGCGCGCCTCCGGCTAGAGCGGGAGCCTTACGGCCCAATCCAAAAGGATGAATGGAATCTCGGAACTGTGTAATCCTGCGCACCTCTGAGCTTACGCTCAGGCGGGCTAACCTTATGGTGTGTAGGATTAGGATAGGGCAAAAAGCTCAAAAAAATTTTTTTTGCCCGGTTGTTATGATCGGGATATGCTAAAGTGTCCATGCATCCGAAAGGAGAAAAAACAGTTAACATATATGCTTCAAAATCGAAGATGAGAGACACAACGTGTCTTTAAGTTGTAATAATTTTTCAATCTGGGTGCAAGGAGCCGTATGATGGGAGACTATCACGTACGGTTTTGAATCAGGGGCGTCAGAGGAAATTCCACGTCTACTGTAACCGTTATGAATATTTTTTCAAGTTGTCTAAGTTGCCAAGAAATAGTTCCAAAACACGAGTAAGAAACCGGTGTATTTTCACAGGGCGCCCTCGTTCCGTATATAAGTTATTTCGCATTTCTCGTATAGTTTTTCGTGAATTAGCTTCTAAAGGTTCTTTAATAGGCATAAACAAATCGTGTTGGTAGTCCATAGAACAAAGGTTAGCTTTTCAAGTACCCACAGGTGTTTTACTGCCTTTTAACCTGCCAAGTATACGAGGCGCTCAGAGAATAAAATACGTTTTTTCTCTCGGTTATGAACAGAAAATCTAATAGCTGAATTAGGAATAGAGCGAAAAACAAAGACTTTTCCGAACCCTACGGTCGCCAAAGGCACGAGACTATAAGGAGAGGTGCTACGCACTTTGTGGCCCCGGGGGGCACGAGACCCAATAGGTGAAAGTGTCCGAAGTCTTAGCCGAAATGGTTAAGAAAGAAGGCAAGAGTGCCCGAAGGGCCCGCGACTGTCTGAAAAAAAAAAGGGTTTTTTCCCTTCGGGCACGAGACTCTAGGGAGAGGTGCTACGTAGTTTCGAAAAAAAATTTGGAGGGCCTGGACTTTGTTTTGTTTTGTCGGACACCACAAAACCAAAATACTGTCCAACAAAACAAAGGGCCCCAGGGGGACTGTCAGACAAAAAAAGGAAAAAAACCGATGTTTTCAAAAAAAGAAAAAAACTGACAGGAAAACTGACAAAAAAAGGGCTTAAGCTCTCGACCCCAGGGAGAGGTGAAATCACCAATTTAGATATATGTCTCTTAATAAAAAAGAAATAAAACGCCCCGCGAGGCGCAAAGTGCTGTTCGAAAAAATCGAAAAAAAATATTTTTTTTATGCATACATTAAGTAATCTTTTATCTAGTATAAAAAATGCGCAAAAAGCTCAAAAGCGTGTTCTTTATTTTTCCTCTTTCAAAAAAATAAGCAAGAGAAAAAAACGCTTTGTCTGCTCTGCTTGTAAAATGATGCCTCGTGTTTTCGTTTCGCGTCTTTGTTGGGATTTTTGTAGAATTTTGTACAATGAGGGTTATATTCACGGATTCTCTCAGGAAGCAGACGGAAGCTTGAGAATAGTCTTAAAGTATCATTCTTCTGGAATAGGTGTAATAAAAAAAATGAAAACAATATCTAAACCAGGTTTTCGAATTTATTCATCAAAAAATCGTTTATCAAAAAAAAGGGAAGGACTTGGTATAACCATCTTATCCACTTCAAAGGGAAATTTGATATGTGATCGTGAAGCACAAAAAACCAATTTTGGTGGCGGTGAGATTCTATGCCAAGTTTTTTAAAAAAAATCAAGTCAAGTTTATGGAAGCTAAATTCTTTTGTTTTTTGGAAATAATTGGAGTTGGATACAAAGCCAGTACTAACGCACAAGGCTCTATTTTATATTTAAAATTAGGATTTAGTCATGAGATTCGACTTCAAGTTACACCTTCAGTTCGCGTTTTTTGCTTAAAGCCTAATCTCATTTGTTGTACTGGAATGGATCATCAAAAAGTCACTCAATTTGCTGCCATTGTCAAAAGTTGTAAACCTCCTGAAGTTTATAAAGGGAAGGGTATACAATATCGAAACGAAATTATACATAAAAAACAAGGAAAAAAAAAATAAATCATGTCATATATTTTAGGAACTAATTTAAATTCCAATAAACAAGTAAAAATTGCCTTAACTCGAATCTTTGGAATTGGCCCTAAAAAGGCAATTCAAGTTTGTGATCAATTAGGCCTCAGCGATACCATTAAGGTTAATAAGTTAACTAAGTATCAATTTGACCAAATTCTAAAAATAATAAGTCAAAATTATTTAGTTGATTCAGAATTGAAGAGAGTCATTCAGAGAGACATCAAACGATTAATTAGTATTGGTTGTTATCGTGGGTTTCGCCATAATGCAGGATTGCCCTTACGCGGCCAACGAACTCATACTAATGCTAAGACTTGTCGCAAATTAAGATACGTTTCGATTAGAAGTTGATAAAAAATTTATATATTTTTTTTCAGTTTGTACAAAATATCTTTGTAATTAGTAAACGGATTAGATGGATCATAAAAAAACAAAATCGATGATATCAAACAACACCAAAAACATTCAATAAACACTCATGCAAAAAAAGCACGGTATTACTAATATGCAAAAAAAACACTGTATTACTTATATTCAATCAACTTTTGGTAATACAATTATTACTTTAACAGATTATAACGGAAATACAAAAACTTGGTCCTCCTCAGGTTCAGTGGGGTTTAAGGGATCTCGTCGCTCAACCAATTATGCTGCTCAAGCAACTGCAGAAAATGCCGCGCGAGTTGCCATTCAACTTGGATTTAAGTTTGTTGAAGTGAGAATAAAAGGATTAGGTTATGGAAAGGAATCTTCACTACGTGGTTTAAAACTAGGAGGTCTTATTATTACCAAAATTCGCGATGTAACCCCAACGCCACATAATGGATGCCGACCCCCTAAAAAACGTCGTGTTTAAATATCATCATAAAGTCCTATGTCATCATAAAATGGTAAATTGAGGTTCAAGAGTAAACAAAATTTTTCTAGGGTCCGAAGGAGACTTCTTTGGCTTTACAGGGCTTAACCCTTCTTTCGTAAAGGCAAAGAAGGAAATCTACAAGCCATGTCTGGCCTTCGGCCTTCGGACCCACAAATGCGTAGCACCTTTCCCTATAGTATCGCGCCCTTTGGCCCATAGAGTTCGGGCTTTAGCCGATACCAGAGCGCCTTCAGCCATGACGGGCCGGGAGAGGGTCGAAAACAAAACAAAAATTTATATATATTTTTTTTCTTTCGTTTTATGCCCTATGGGCCTGCGGCTTACGGCTGCACGGTTATCTTAGGCTCTCGAAAATGAGAGAGCTTGGGTTGTTTTCGTTCGCGGACTGAAGGAGTCTCGCCGACTTCAGTCCTATTTAACCATCCGGGGGGGGGTTCAAGTCGAAAGACGAGAAGGCTGGGCGCAGCACAAAAAAATCATTTTGTTCTCCTCACTCTTTAGCAATTACTATGCTCTACGGGCCTCATGAAACTGAGTATGAGGGCGCTGCTTAGTCTGAAGGCCTCTATAAGCAAACAAATTAAGTGACAAAAATACTAAAAAAATAAAAAAATAAAAATGAGCTTTAGTCAATTATTTCCCAAATATAATTCTAGTTTTAATCCATTACGTGGGAGCGCTATACAATGTTCAGTGATACAATTACAACAAAACAAGGTCTTGGTGGATACAGGACTGAAAACTCCAATAATTTGTTTCCAACATGAACTGAAAAGAGTGCCAATCACCAAGCAAGCAAGGTTTCATTTTGGAATCGAAGATGTAGAAGTGTTTGGTGAACCAAAGATGCTTTTGCCAAAACCATTAGAAATAAAATGTAAAAGAAAACTAGTTTGGATTGAACTAACCAAGATTTGGCGAAGTGACCAAAATTTGGTCAAAGGATTTATTTTGAATTCAGTGAAAGGAGGTTATGCTGTAGCAATCGCAGGTTATATAGCTTTTCTTCCCAAGAGTCTTCTCAGAAGTAGAAAAGTATTTTATAGTCAATGGAGAATATTCTCCATTTTGAACATGAAACCAAAAATAAGTAATATCGTGGTAAAAGAGATTGGTGATGGCAAAATAGATTATTTTTCGCCGACAAAATCACATCAAAAACAAACAAAGTATTTAGGCGCGAAGCTAAAACACTGGCGAAACATGAAAAAAAACACCAACGTAAAAAAAAAATATATTTTTTCCGAAAAAGTTCCTACGACCAAAAAGACCAAACAGGGCTTTAAGCATTTAGGTCCAAAGCCTCTCGCCTATACTGAGAAAAAACGTGAAACTACTAAACAATCCACAAAAAATAACGTATTTCAACTCAAAGACCAAGGCCAGGGCAAATCATTAGTTTTTGTTGATGTGTTAACGCAGAGCAGCTAAAAACTAGGATCGAAGAAAGGATGTCACGCAAATAATCCATTAGTGCGACGACAAGCGATGTCTCATCGCCCCAAGCCTCAGGGAATGCGGGGGGTCTGCCCACATGTATACTCAGGACCTCAGTAATGAAAAGGGGAGGCTGCCTGCGTCCCTTTAGCTAATCACTGAAAAATTATTTTCTTTGCGTTTTCGGCCGGCTTTACAATTTCCGGCCTATGACAGAGGACCCTTCTTCCCTTAGGGTTCGGGCGGGTCCTTTGCGAAGCGAATAAAAGCTCTGCTTTTTTGTTCTGGCCTGATACAGGCATGATTCCCCTGTGTCCCTCGGACCCGGACTACGCGCATGGCCTCAGATAAGAAAAGAATTCTCTCCCAGAACGACTCAGAGCGCAAATAAAATATATATTTTATTTGGCTGGGCAAAGCGCGATTCAATAAGTATTGGAATCGGTAAAAAAAAAAGGAAAAAAAAATGCCTCAACTAGATCAATTTACGTATTTGACACAATTCGTTTGGTTATGCGTGTTTTATATGACTTTTTATGTATTATTATATAATGATGGATTACCCAAAATAAGTCGAATTATCAAACTAAGAAAACGACTGGTATCGCAGGAAAAAGTAGGCGCGGAGCAGAGCAATGACCGTGTAGAACAGGATGTGGTTTTCAAAGAATGTTTTCAAGCCAGTGCAAACTATCTGTACTCAAGTGTATCCGGAGCATCCAAGTGGTGTAAAGGAATGGTCCAACTCGCAAATGCTCATAAATTGCAACGAATGAATAAAGATTATGTATGTTCTTTGGGAGAGATTAGTGTATCACAAGTGATCAAAAAGAACGCACTTTCAACCTTGAGTCCCTCTACTTATCAAACCACTTCTCTAGCTTCACGTCAAACCACCGCTCTTAACAAAATCTATGTTTTACGCGGACAAAAGAGAACTCTAGCAAAGATAAAGAACGGACCAAGAAAAAAAAAAATTTCATGAAATGTTACAAAAAGAAAAAAAATGTTATGTAGAACTAACGTCCTACATCTTCGGCCCCAACTAAATAAATTTACGTATTTGACACAATTCCTTTGGTTATGTTTGTTTTATATTACTTTCTATTTTGTCTTGTATTCAGTATTGGTTTTTACCAATACTGAATGGCCTTTTATCCTACTAAAAAAACGACTGGTATCGCAGGAAAAAATACGCGCGTACCAGAGCAATGACTGTGTAGGGCAGACTAGGGGTTTAACAAGTGAACCAAGTTGGAGGGATGCTTGTTGGAGAGCTCTAATTTTAGCGTACCTGACTTCCATTTACTTCTTTCCTATTCTTGGTTCTTTTCCCCGAGTGTTAAAAGATCAAGTGGATTTTGGGTATATTCCTACTGTGTGTATTTTGCTATACGTAATTTTTCTCTTTTTTTTTGACAGTTACAGGAAAAGTCTTTTTACTACGGCTCTCACACATTCTTTTTGGCTCTAATATTTTCCAATACCTGTTATTTCAATGTATTTCCATGGATCAATTATTCAAGGAGTCCGTTTTGATGTCCTTAATTATAGGATTTAACTTAGGACAGCTGTTTGGTTTAGTTTTTTTTTTAAACCATGGATTTCTTCGTGATGTTCTATTCCGGGGCTTGTTTGCGTTCGTCATAGTATATTTTAAGTTAAGGCGCATACTCAACGGACCGGCACAAGGTTCAAATTTATTGACCGATGCCCTGGAGGGCGAAGGGCTTCCACCGGAGGGAATTCCTCTGGTGCTTGAAGAGTACCTCCGGGCATTTGCTCTGCAAGAGCAAATAGCTGTTGGTGCTTGAAGAGTACCTCCGGGCATTTGCTCTGCAAGAGCAAATAGCTGTTGAGCTAGCGCCAATACCTAACCATTATCCCAGGAAATCAGATGTGCTGTTTGGTAACTTTTATAAGACCAGCTGCCACTTCCATACTACTCCCCACGGAAATAAACCTTCTAAGGTTATATACCCACCGGGCACTACATTTGGTAGTAGCATAAAAGGGTGCCCCGAACGGCTCGGGTATCGGTGGCTGACTACATTAAGTCTCAACCTATAGAACATAAAGACCGTGGTGGGGGCGACAGCCGCGGCCGTGGGGAGCGCGGGCTACCGCAAAGTCGAGTTAGATAAAGCGAAGGCTGCTAACGAGGCAGCTCATACCCGCTAATGGCTTGAAGTGGCAGAAGCTTAAAATAAGCATTTGGAGCCAACAACGCGATTATCTTAATAATAATGGAACACGCGCGGAACAGGAACTAAAGGATGCTATACCGCACGATGAGTAACTTGCGCGTAACAGGGGGTTTGGCTCTACAGTAAAATACGGGGCCAACAAATGGGAATCTGAGGCTGCTGTACGGTCACGTACCAAGTCCTTGGAAGATAATAAGAAAGCTTTGGACGACCATCTGGCAAGCCTGCCACATGTACCTACCCCTGAAGTTCCTTCAGGCGTCCCACAGCCTTCAAAGGCACCGACCCCCCCGCCGCTTCTACCGCAACGTCCCGCCGCACCTGCTTCGGATATACCTCAGCTTTTTTTTAACTCGCTATTACCTCACATTTAGCTAAAAAGTAGGGGGTTCATAATTTATTACCAAACGAAAAATCGGCTACGAGAGCAGCTTCGTATTTGGCAAAAGGGAAAGATTGGTGCTGTTGGTTTCTGGAGAATCTCGCGTATCTTTTTTAGGACTTCAAACCAGCAATAAGTTTATAGTTTTATTGGACATGTAGGTTATCTTTTCATTGGTTTTTCATGTGGAACCGTATAGATTTCTTAATGACCATTAATGCTTTTGCCATAGTTTTAGTATTACGTCAAAACAGTTTCAAACTATGGTTACAGCTTTTTTTTTGATTGCACTTAAAATCTCTATTCTTGTTCATTCCTTGATTGGTTTCACCCATCAAGATTTTCAGAGAAGGTGGTAACAAAAAAAATAGAATTTGTCGCGAAACAGAAAGCTTTTATGCGCTTTGCTTACCCCACCGTAGATATTTATGCTATGCCCTGGAAGGGCTTTTGCCATCAAGACCTAGGGGCCGTAGGGCAAGCACATACAATTGCTCAGACAATTTGGGCTATATCCGGGGCTTGAATGGTAAACAAAAACAATTAATAAAAAAATTGGTCTACGCTAGCAATCACTGTCTTTTTTATTACTTTTTTCTTTCTATAACCCTCTCCTTTGTTTTTAGTTACTCATCAAATGGCACTTTGCCTATGTTTATGAGCTTGATGATTTCTCGATGAGGGCGCGGGAGGACGCATCACAAAAAAATATTTTGTTTTTTCAAAGTATAAATCATTTAGGTTAACACGGGCCGGGCGCTTGCGTTTAGCGGAGACATATATTCTATTAGCAAAGCCTCGCTGGGTGGGGCCTCCCGCTTTGGCCGAGCGCCCCGAAAAATTTCGCGGCTCGAAAAAAAAAGGTGAAAACAATGAAAACTCATAGAGAAACCTTAGGGCATTGGCTTCTTCAAAGAATTACTGCTGCTTTTTTAATCCCTACCATTCTTATAGCAAATGTCTCCACTTTGATTCTGCTAAATATCTTGTTATTCTGGCATATTCATGTGGGAATCGAAGAGATTTTGGCAGATTATGTTCACCATGAAGTAACACGAAATTGGATTTTGATTCTTCTCAGAGTATTCTGTTTAATAATTATCAAATATGTTTTTGTGTTTTTTGTTTTTTAAAAGAATTAAAAACCATCTGAGAATTCAGATGGCGCCTTAAATCAAAGGTAGGCGCGGAGGCCCGAAGTCCCTCTCTTACCGTAGGGGAGCGGGTCGGAGACATTAGACTAACGGCCCAAAGGCCACGAGACTATAGGTAGAGGCACTACGTGCTCTCCCCTCTCCTTATAGTCTTCGTGCGCGTAAATAAGCCATTTCCGGCCTTATCGGCCCAAAGGCCAACGGCCCTTCAGGTACTCGACTATAGGGAGAGGCCCCGGGACTGTCAGACAAAAAAGGGAAAAAAAACTGACAAGGCTTTGAGAATTCTTTATTTATTGGGTTGCATGTTCGGTGATTATTCCGGCCCCGGCGCTTCCCCGGAAAATAGGAAAGAAATATATTTTCCTAGAGCACTTTAACCGAGTTGGCTTTCAAAACAGAGACTATTATTATGGATCTAGTAAAATATTTAACATTTTCTATGATTCTTTTTCTTTTAGGTATTTGGGGAATTTTCTTAAATAGAAAAAATATTCTTATTATGTTAATGTGTGCGCCGCGTAGAGTAGAGTGTGCTCGTACGAAACGTACCATGAATATGTTCATCATGTAAAGCATCCCGCTATCCTTTAGGGGAAATCCCAAGGGGTATTGTAGCATGCTGGGAAAAGGGGAGCGAAACCGAAAAAACATTTTTGTTTGCCCCGAGCTATTAGGTGCTATGGATTCGTTTTCAAGTTAACTGGAGGGTGTAACCTCAGTCTGGTAACGACGACCCGTCGATCGTGACTATATGCCGCCAGCAAGAAGAGCGGCCTTCTTACAGCCACCGCCTTTGGCATTAGGGTTAGTTGAAAGAGTGGAAACATACTGCGGGACAGCTACCACAAAATGTGGGTAATGACTTGAATCCTAAAGAACCTATTTTGACACACAAACACGAAACGTGGGAATGCCTAAGGCCGGTGACGGCTAATTTACTTAGGGGGTGACACCCTATCTTTTTGGGGCCCCGTCGGAGAGAGGCATCGGGTGTTCCGTAGTAGCGATTATCGCGAAGGGATCAAGAGAGAAATAACTTACCAGGGACGACTGGCTCGTATGAGTTGTACCGTCTGTTGTAGGGAAGGCTCAGCCCGAACTAATTGGGACTCGGGAAGAGAGAACCCTGAAATCGTAAAGCCGAGGGGCTATAGGCACGTAGTGCGCGGGGAGCGTGTTCGGGTATCGTGCGCGGAAATTGTAAAGTTTTTCGGAACCTTCGGCGCTTCTTTCGTAAAGGCAAAGAAGTCTCCGTCGGGCCAAGGAGGACTCGACCAGCGGGAGAGCCCCAGGGACTTTTTTTGTCATTTTCTGCCCGTAAAGCAGATACTTCACGGTCTTCGGTCCGAAGGACCGAGAGGTCAGAAATGGCTTTACGATTTCCGCACACGAACCCTAACGGGGAGAACTCAAGCCCACAGGCTCATGGATTTTGAAAAGGAAGAGTTGTGAGAGACACTTAAAGGAGTCAATCCAGCCACCCCAGCAACTATCTAGTCATGGTCATTTAAGTACGGACTTCTTAGGAACATTGTGTGGAGCCCTGGGTCCAAAGGTTCCGAAGGAGACTTCTTTGCCTTTACGGGGCCTCTTCCTATAGTCGAGTGCTACGCATCTCTCCCCCCTCCCTATGGCCCTTTTTTCGTAAAGGCAAAGAAGTTTGCGGAAATGGCTTATTCCCGCGCACGAGTGCTATAGGAAGAGGTGCTACGCACTTTGTGGGTCCGAAGGACGCTTAACCTATCGGGTCGAGCACTACGTGCCTATCGGGTCTCGCGCCCCCCGGACCTGCCGGGAGAGGGCGCGCAACTATCTCGAACCTATAGAGGATTTGTTTTTTCGTCTCGGAGAGCCGTATGCGAGGAAATCTTGCACGTACGGTTCGGAGGGAGGCCACCCAAGCATAAAAAAGATTTTTTTGCCCTACGCACCCCCTGCCTCTGGTCTTCGCACTACGTGCCTCTCCCTATGGGTCCGAAGGTGCGTAAGCACTTTCAGACCCATAGGGAGACTTCTTTGCCTTTACGAAAGAAGCGCCGAAGGCCGGAAATGTCTTGACGATTTCCGCGCACGAATACTAGAAGGAGAGGGCCGAGTGCCCGAAGGCCCCTAAGGTTCGGGTCTCGTGCCCTTTGGCCCCTGAAACTTCAAAGTTTATGCCCGCAGGCTCGTAGTGCTCGACAAAAGGGAGAAGGTCTCTGCTATCGGGCGGGCGGCCCACCCCCTACCAATTGAGTTAATGTTACTTGCTGTCAATTTGAACTTTTTGGTATTTTCTGTTTATTTGGATGATATGATGGGTCAATTATTTGCTTTATTTGTTTTAACGGTGGCTGCTGCGGAATCCGCTATTGGGTTGGCCATTCTGGTTATTACTTTTCGAATTCGCGGTACTATTGCAGTGGAATTTAGGGCGACCGTTCGCGTCGCTTACAGTCATTGTTTGGCCATATGGAGAAGAATTGCTATTCTGTGCTCACCATATAGCAAACCACGCGAGACCCTATTCCGCGTGCCGGGCATAGAGCTTACCTAAACCCCGTGTAAATGGGTGGGAACCACAGCATGCTCTAAAAGCGTAGTTGAGGGGGATAGAAGAGAAGGCTGAACCCTTAGACTACTAAGTAAGCTCGCTATTGTACGAGATGAGAACCAGCTCTGACAAATCGAAGTCTCTTTCGGTTAAACTGAACCCGCGGTTAACCGTGTGAATGTGGTAACGCGCACGAATACACGCTGTCAAGCTCTCAGTCTGCTGTTGATAAATTACGGTAAGACCAGAATGGGAACTTTCGGCCTGCAGACATTGCAGAGCCTCAACGAGGGAGCAGATTACCCAAACTACTGGGGACAAGAGACTAAACGACATCTCGATGCAAAACGGCCTTGCACCAACAATCGGCCAAGAACTGTAGGCAACACCGGTGAAATCCACTTCAGTCATCTGGACGAAGGTGGACGTCAGAGAGCCCGTAGTACTCGCCTACGCGAAAGGTCAAAAAAAGAAAAAAACTATTTTTTTTTTTTCGCTAATCAGCATAAGGGAAGGGGCTTAAGCGTCTGCTATATCTTAGCAGATCAGATTCAACCAAGTCCTCTAGGAAGGCTCCCGAGGATCCCGGACGGGATGAGTCAATACACGGAAAAAGAATATTTGGGCTGATGCGGATCTTTGGATTTTTAGATTTTGGAAAAAAAATACGCTATGTGCCTCCAATCATAAGAGGTTGCGGAAATGCACCATGTTCGGGGTCTCAAGGATGAGCTCATATAAGAGAATGCTTGGTTTTATTCTCTCCCACTAGAATCGCACATGATCGTTATAGTGAGAAAGCAAGTTACTTTATGTTACTTACGCCACTTGTAGGCCCACAAAGGTTACTGGCAAAACAAGCCGAAACCTTACGACAGAAGCAAATCCAAAGAAAGGTTGAATTGGAGAGCCGTATGATGGGCGACCATCTCGTACGGTTCGGAGAGGGCTCGAGTACCAATGCATTCAATATGTGTCTGGGAAAGAACAAATATATATATATATATATATATATTTATCCACTCTATTTAATTGCATGAAGGGTTAAACACAAAAATATGTGCTTCGCCTCTATTTGAAAAATACGAAGTATACTTGGGAGAGGCAGGATTCGAACCTACGTAGAAAACCTTCAGCAGATTTACAGTCTGTCGCTTTTAACCACTCGGCCACTCTCCCTATGATAAGTAAACTTCTACTTTCCGGTGCCACGGGACTCTGGTGAAAAATAGGTCAATCCACGCGTGTAACGTTGTTCCTTTATACTAATTAAACAAGTAGAAGGATTACCGTTGGTATATATTATTCATTGTACACTTTACGCATCCTACAGGATTTGAACCTGTGACCATCAACTTCGAAGGTTGTTGCTCTATCCAACTGAGCTAAGAATGCAGTACATCACTAACCACTTCGCAAAAAAAGAGTGAACTCCAGAGAAGAAAGAAGCAAGCTTCTTTCTTCTCTCCCGCTTTATTCGCATCGCGAATGAAGGCTGAAAAAGAAAGGGTCAAATAGAATAAAACGAACAAAAAAAATATATATATTTTTTTTTGCTTTGCGTTTTCTTAGTTTTGATCAGGTTCAACACACGACGAAATATAATGAATTTTGTATTAAAAACTATTTTGGAGGAAGTTCGAATTCGTGTTTTTTGGATATTGATTTGCTTTAGTTTTACATGGTTTACGTGTTATTGGTTCTCAGAAGAGTTCATTTTTTTATTAGCTAAACCCTTTCTTACTTTGCCTTATTTAGACTCATCTTTTATTTGTACACAATTAACGGAGGCCTTGAGCACATATGTTACTACGTCTTTAATATCATGTTTTTACTTTTTATTTCCTTTTTTAAGTTATCAAATTTGGTGTTTTTTGATGCCCAGTTGCTATGAAGAACAAAGAAAAAAATACAATAAATTGTTTTACTTAAGTGGTTTTTGCTTCTTTTTGTTTTTTTTTGTCACTTTTGTTTGGATAGTTCCCAATGTTTGGCACTTTTTATACAAATTAAGTACAACATCAACTAATTTACTTATAATAAAGTTACAACCTAAGATTTTTGACTATATTATGTTAACTGTTCGTATTTTATTTATTTCATCAATATGCTCTCAAGTACCTGTACTTGTGATCTGTTTGCTAGAATCAAAAGGAGTGAAAACCTTTATAAAAAATCGTCGTTTTTTTTATAGTTTTTTCGCTTTTCACAGCAGCTTTTTTTACACCTCCGGATATCTGGTGTCAAATTATCGCTTGTTTACCTATTTATTTTATAATAGAGTTGACCATTTTTTACGCATTGATTATACAAGTTTATAAAAAGCAACTAGCCCTTTAACCAACACTAAGCCATGGCCAAATTTTGCTCGCTACTACGCGCCAAACTTTAACCATTTCTCCTTCTTTTGTCTGGCCAATTTGTTTTGTCTCCGGGTTATGCAGGGAGAGGCGTGGAAGCCCCACAGCATCTGGTCTGCTTCGCGCTTACCCCCCCTAGATGGTTTATCGGTTTATACGTATCTCGCCAAGCGCAGCGAGGCAATGCGAATCCATCAAGCAACAAAAAAAACCAACCCACGTGTTTTGCGCGCCTGCAGGGCCACCGGAACAAAATTTCTCTTGCCCTTGCACTCGCGTATTCGGCTTTTTCGCCCGCGCCCCGCGCATGTAGTGCTTATGGGTCATCTGTAATGGAGACTTCTTTGGCTTTACAAAAGAAGTCTCCATTACAGATGACCCAAGATAAACATTTTTTTTGTTTTTGACTCAACATCTTTTTTGGTTGGCAGGCCCTCTCGCGTTGGTCGAGCACTAGGGGCCCTTATATTGAACCCAGGGCTGGAGTAGTTCATAAAAAAACCAGAATATACCCAATGAATTTGATATGGATATTTCCAATTGCTTTTTGTGATGCTGCGGAACCTTGGCAATTAGGTTTTCAAGACCCTGCCACTCCTATGATGCAAGGAAGTGCGACATGATGACATTGAGAGCAATATGGGGGGCCCCCATCTGGCAACGGTTTCTGCCGGACCCTACTCAAGCATGCCTTGACTCAAAAGACTGGGTTTGAAGCCTTGGGAATAGGATTAGCTGATAAAGGCAGCGTAAGCGAATGTATATAAGCCTCGTCAATCGTAAGGCTCGACGTGAACGGATTAGCCTCTTTCCTTTGGGCATATCGAAACCGCAAGTTCACCGGGGTAAAGTACAGTCAAAAAAATCAGCAAAGGTTAGGTGCTATTAATGTAACATGGTAAGCCCAGATTTATCCACTCCCTATGGAGGTGCGCCCGTAAGGGCACATAACGAGATGTGGGTAGAGGAAGCCCCACAAAGCAAAAAAGGTGGCTGACTTGGGGCGGCATTCAGCACAATGAGATCGAAGCAAGTCTGAGGGCTGCTCGGCGCAACGAGACTGACGAAAAAACAAACAAAAAAGTCAACGATTGCCAAGAACCGATGGTGGTGGCATGGAAGTCTGGAGACCTTAAAAAGGCCTACAAACTCCAACGGAATTAGTAACTAGTCCCGGCTATCAGGCCCGAACACGCTCCCCGCGCACTAGCGTCCTGGCAGTAATTATGGTGCCCGGGTGTAGATGGTGAAAATTGGGCAATAAAGAAGACTAAAACGGTTCAGCCTATACATCAATATTCCGGGCAACCCCGAGTGAGAAGCGCCGCTCAATACAATATACCGTAATGACCATGTGTAGTCTTTTGGGGGGATCACAATGGGAACGAGTGTATCTACACCACATGAAAGTAGGCGGCTTCTCCTCGTGACACAAAATTTGCAAATGAATCTAGAATGCCCTCTCTCTTTGGTCGAGTGTTTGAAGGACACTCTTTGCCGAAATGGCTGAGAAAGAAGGGTCTTCGCACTACGTGCCTCTCCCTATAGTGCTCGTGCGTGGAAATCGTCAAGCCATTTCCGGTGCGTAGGCGTGTAAGGGAGTTTTGAGAATGAAATGGAGCTGTATGAAGGTAAACTTTCACGTACAGTTCTTAGGGGGGAAAGCCCGTAAGGGCCTACCTATCCAAACTAATTGACTTACATAATGATATTTTTTTCTTTTTAATCGTTATTTTGATCTTTGTATTATGGATGTTGGTTCGCGCTTTATGGCATTTTCACTATAAAAGAAATCCAATTCCAGAAAGGATTGTTCATGGAACTACTATAGAAATTATTTGGAGGGCGACCGTTAGGTCACCCATAGTTATGTCAATGGGGCTCAACACATGGGCTCTAAACCGCGCGAGCCTATCTTCCGCGCGCCAGGTATACGACTCATCCTTGCCACGTAAGTGGTGGGAGACCAAAGCATGTCGTAAAAGCGAGATTGAGGGGTCCTTGTCGTTCGCAGCTGGACTGTGGAAAGCCCAAGATCATCTTGCTAACCTGCCATCGCTATTCGAGATGAGGAGCTGTTCTGGCGAATCTAAGTTCCTTTCGGTCGAATTGAACCTGATGCTATCCGGATCCAACCCGGTGACACGCACGAGCGCACGCATTAAAGCTCTCAGCCTGACAATGGTCCAAAGTGTACAGGCCGGAGATAGTGCGGTGCCTATACCCCGCATGAGAGCAGATTACCTACATCACTGGGGACAGGGAACTAAAAGACATCTCGTGGCGACACGGCCTATCGGTGATACCGGTGAGATCCCAGCGTGGTCACACGTCCTGGGAAGTCAGAGGATCCATATGACCTGCCTACTGTTAACGCACCCTCGTAAGAGGAAAGCGCTTTGCGAACACAAAGCAACGGGGAAGGGATCTAAGCATCTGCCATACCTTTGCAGATTTTACTCGATATCGTCTACAAACTCAGCCCCCTGGGATCCCAAGGTGGATGTGTCCGACTATGTGCGGAATGGGGTTGATGCCCTTGTGGACCTTTGGATCTCGTCTTTTCGAAGGCGTGACTGGATATACCATGATCTAAGCAATTACCTAAAGAGTATGGATATATGGAGCATAGCCTACCAAAAACTGAGACCTAATCCAGGGTCAATGAATCCTGGGACTCACGGTCTGACCATCGATGGCACGTCTTTCCGTAAGCTTCAAGCGCTGAGAGATGCAGTCCTGGACAGCGAAAGCCCATATGAATGGGGAGGCACGAAAATCATTACCAAGCCGGGTAAGCGCGAGAAAATATCACTTGGAATTCCCTGCTTCCAAGACCGTATCGTGCAAGAGGTACTGAAAATGCTTCTAGAGCCTATCTATGAATCAATATTCTCTCGGAGATCCCACGGCTGGCGACCTGGGCGTAGCGCGCACACGGCTCTACGAACCATACGCAGCGACTTCAAAAAAACTAATTGGATTGTACCAGGCAACATTAACAAATTATTCGACATCGTGAACCATGGCATCCTCTGCCACATCATGAGACGTAAGATCCGAGACAAAAAACTGCTAAAACTCATTGCTGGCGGATTGAAAGCAAAGATACACATGCCCTATGGGAACATTGAGGAGTCAAACTTGGGAACCCCGCAAGGCAGAATACTAAGTCCAATACTGTCCAATATATATCTACACGAGTTCGACATATGGATAGAAGAGCGCATCCAGCAATACAATCTAGGAAGGAAGGAGACTCGTAGCTGGGTGCTGCTTCGGAAGCAGGGAAAGATGCGTAAAGCGCGCCTCCGCAGTGACCCATTCAACCCATTGTATCGAAGAATGGAGTACAGACGATACGGAGATGACTTCCTCATAGCTATACGTGGCCCCCTGTCTGATGCTAAAGCCATTCGTCAGGAATGCGAAACCTTCCTAAGAGAGAAACTCAAATTGCTACTGAACATGGAAAAGACCCATATAAAACATATATCCGTGGGAATTCCTTTCTTGGGGCACCGTATCGGACGCCGAGTAGTACACACGAAACAAAGATACCAGACCCAAGAGGGTTGGCGATGGAGGATAAAAAAGAAAGTTATCCTCACCATGGACGCAGACATGAACCAGTTGAAGCTGCGATTGCAACAGCAGGCTTACCTTGCTGGGAATGGAGATCCTTTACCAAACTTCGGCTTGATGAGCTTACCTCAAAGCGAAGCAAACCGACGAATGAACTCAATCTTGCGCGGATACGCCAATTGGTATCAGTTTGCCGGAAACAAACGCGGGGCCATCGCCTATTTGGCTTACGTCTTGCGTTCCTCCTTGGCCAAAATGTTTGCAGCGAAGTTTAAACTGCACTCTTTGAAGAAGGTATTCCAGATAGCAGGTAACGACTTAGGTAGGGCGCTCGAAGCCCGATATCCAGTGGGAGTCACTGACTCACAAGTGGAAGCTTGGCAACAGTCTGTGAGTGGGAAAGGTACGCCTAGAGACATCCTGGGCTTTTGGGAGATCAGTCAACGGAACAGGGTCCGAAGTAGACTTCTCGGACACACGAAAAAGCGTTGATTGGCCTGAGCGATAAAGCAGAGATGTATTAATAAGAGTGCGCGAAATTTCGGAAGTACGTGTACAGTCGTGTAGTTTCAACTGCCCCAATGACGCGCTACTCGTGTGGCGTTTTGCTCAAGGAGTGAAAAGAATCCCCATGTGGACGATCTCCGGACAATGTCAAAATCATGTGCGGGGCCCGCCCCCTCGCCCGAACACGCTCCCCGCACGTCCGTGCCTATGGGTCCGAAGACTTCTTTGCCTTTACAGGGCCCGGAGGCCCGAAGAAGTGCGCGGAAATTGTAAAGCCAAAGGGGTTCTACAAGCTAAAGAAGTATCCTTCGGACCCTTCGGCCCAAAAAAGCGTACCGCGTAGCGCCGCGCCTTCCTTCTAGGTGCCCACCGGGCAACTGGCAGACTAGGCCAGCCCCGCTATCTGAACTCGGAAAGTAATCCGAAGTAAGTCGAGTTAGTGAGCCGTAGCACGGTGACGTGCTCATACGGTTCGGAGAGCACTTGAGTAATCTTATAATGAGGTGAAATTTTTACTCTATCTATTTTTCCAAGTATTATTCTGATGTTTATTGCAATACCTTCGTTCGCCCTTCTTTATTCAATGGACGAGGTAGTAGATCCAGCTATTACTATCAAAGCTATTGGACATCAATGGTATTGGACTTATGAGTATTCAGACTATAACAGTTCTGATGAACAGTCACTAACTTTTGACAGTTATATGATTCCAGAGGATGATTTAGAATTGGGTCAATTACGTTTATTAGAAGTGGACAATCGAGTGGTTGTACCAGCAAAAACTCATCTACGTATGATTATTACTTCTGCTGATGTACTTCATAGTTGGGCTGTACCTTCCTTAGGTGTAAAATGTGATGCTGTACCTGGTCGTTTAAATCAGACTTCCATTTTTATTAAACGAGAAGGTGTTTACTATGGTCAGTGCAGTGAACTTTGTGGAACTAATCATGGCTTTATGCCTATTGTCGTAGAGGCAGTTTCCTTGGATGATTATGTTTCTTGGGTATCCAATAAATTAGACTAGAAAGCAAACAAAATACCAATTATGTGTGTCCCTCAAAAACATTCTTTTCCAAGCAACTTTTTCCAAAAACTTCCAAGCAACTTTGAACATTTTTTATAAAGGTTGAACTTATTATTCTTTGGTTCTTCTTAAGGAACACTTGGGACTACCGAATTTACATACTCATGATTTGTTTCATTTTCACTTATAAAGACTTTATTATTAAAATGAGTACTTTTTGGCAAAATTTGTGGTTAATTTACCTTTTTATTGTTTTTTATGTTTTAGGTATGTCTTTTGTTGTTTGGCTATTGTTAAGGTCGGCAAGCATAAAAAACTTTATTTATACATTGGTTGCGGGAGTCGCTGAAGCTGCAGCGCAGGCGACCCAGACGGAATTAAATTATCATGCATGTAAACGATATACCAAAGCCTGTAACGACGCCGACATTCCGGTTAACCCCCATAAAATAGAAGAATTAACTACCCCGCGAGGGGGCACGGGACGCAATTGAAGCTGTCCGTAATTTATATTCCAAAAAATAGATGACTTAAAATATTATGTCACTATTGGAAAAAAGCTTCTGTTTTCTATTTTGCTTTTCTGTGCGTTTGATTCTCTTCGACTTGCTTGACTGTTTTATCTCTTAAAACCTACGGGGTGTAACTAATCATGCTTTTATGCCTATTGTCGTAGAAGCTTTTTCTTTAGATGATTATGTTTCTTGGGTATCCAATAAATTAGACTAAAAAGCAAATAAAATACCAATTATGAGTGTCTCTCAAAAACATCCTTTTCATTTAGTAGATCCCAGCCCATGGCCTCTTTTGGGTTCACTCGGAGCTTTGGCAAGCACTATTGGTGGTGTTATGTACATGCACTCTTTTACGGGAGGCGGAACACTTCTTTGTTTAGGCTTGGGAATGATCTTATATACCATGGTGCGCCCGGAGATACATCGTACGACAAGAAGAGCTATCCACTCTTTTTTGTGCCATTCAGGCTAGCTCATAAGCTAGGACACAGGCTCAACTTGCAGAGGAGCCATAGTAACATGGCTTACTCGGGAGCAGCAAGTTTCAATCAGAGAACTGTGGGGCTGCCACCGCTAAGACGCTCTGAAAGAGCAGAAGGTAGGGCTAGGATAACTAACTTGATACGCAATGCTCGCGTCACATAGCTCCTCTTGTCTCAAGCAGAATATTACGGCAAGAGCACGGTAAGTAGGCCTCCTTGGAGGTCGAAACAGTCCACAATACATGGTGTGTGTACAGTACCTGAAAGACCGTGGGGCACTCCGACAAGGAACTAGCTGAGCGATCAGCTAATTGCGCAGGGGCCTAAACTCTTCTGGATCGTTGTCTTCCTAAAGACACGAAAATAAGTACTATGTTGAGTCGGGGAAATAACCCATCGGGTGATGGGGTTCGGAGGGCTCGTAATAGCTTCGGATTTGGCAGTCCAGCCTGGCGGTTAAGGAGCCTAGCTCTCGATCGTACTGTTCTACCGTAGAGGTCTTGGATGTCGAGACATTGTCTCGTCTCAGCGGCGCGGCCAATCAGCCCATAAAGTCGAATGGGTCCGTCCGTCCGCGTTCGTATCTCCATTATTCGGAGCAGAATCAAGCTTATTCTGGGAGTAATCCCGGCCTTTAGTTATGAATCCATCCCAGGTAAGCCAGGAAATTGATGCTACAACGCCCTTGGGTGGTCTCTCTCATAGAGATTTGAATCATAAGATTGAAAGTTCATAGTTATAAGTGGAGATCGGAGGTGAGAGCCGTTTGAGGTGAAAGCCTCTCGTACGGTTCGGAGGGCAGCTGTGTTGAAAGACCCGACTGACCCCTACTTTGTATGGTGGCGCGATGTTATACGTGAATCCACCTACGAAGGACATCATACATTTGTGGTCCAATTAGGACTTCGCTATGGTATAATTCTTTTCATCGTTTCTGAAGTCATGTTTTTTTTAGCTTTCTTTTGGGCTTTTTTTCATTCTTCTTTGGCACCTACAGTTGAGATCGGAGCTATTTGGCCCCCAAAAGGGATTTCTGTTTTAGATCCTTGGGGAATTCCTTTTCTAAATACCCTTATTCTACTTTCATCTGGAGCTGCCGTAACTTGGGCTCATCATGCTATACTCGCAGGTTTAAAACAACAAGCAGTTTACGCTTTAATAGCTACCGTTTTCCTGGCTCTAGTCTTTACTGGGTTTCAAGGAATTGAATATATAGAGGCCCCCTTCACTATTTCCGATGGAATTTATGGTTCTACGTTTTTTTTAGCTACAGGGTTTCATGGTTGTGCGACTTGAAGGACATAAGACAATGCGTATAGTCCACCGGACTATATTGCCATCCCCGCCCACGGGATGCTCCTACCTCACCCTGCGCTCCTGGAAACGGAGAGGGCTTGAAGCGTGAGGGACAAAGTAAGAAGTTTATGATACAACATACAATCCGCTAGGAGTGCCAAGGCTACTGATCAACGCAAGTGAACTGTGCAAGGACGTTTCGTAAAACCGCACCTATGATGAGTTTTCATTGAGTAGGGCCGGGTGTGATTTGGGACACGATGAATCGGTGCGTGCCCCGATCGGCAAAGGATCACCGGAGTATAGCACAGGATCTAAAACCTTGCATTAGAGTCAAAATGTCAACAAGGTAAACCCAATGGGCTCCCCGGCGTCGGGAGGTTTGGTCGTGAGATCGGATACCGTCCAGTGGGCAGAAGACGATTCAAAAAGCCAAGCGAAGTCGGCCAAATCTATTTTTTTGAACCTCCCCCAGTCCCTCCTTTCTCACCCATTTCGGCTCCCGGCGGGTCGGCCCCGTAGGGAGCGGGCGCCACCCCAAAGAAGGAGGCCCGGAGGACTGGTTCTACAGGTCTGGAACAATCTACATTTTGTCTTTGGTGCTGACTTGAATCTTGGGTGACGAAACACTAAAAAAGGCCACTCACCACGCGAAATTCAGGTGAATAACTGCAAGCAGTGCGCGCGTAAATATTGGCCAATCGCGCAGTTGTGACATAAGCAACTCGCAGAGTTACAGAACACTTTAGTGATAGCATAGTGCATCATGGGCGCAAGCGCACCAACAGCCGGAGGTCAAGTCGCGGCCCCATGGCTTGGTTAACCGGGGGCTAAGCTCTTCGTTGCTTGAGCCGCATGCGGGGAAACTCGCACGTGCGGTTCTTAGGGGGGGGAAGCTTGAAAGAGTCTACCTATCTCAATTTCATGTCATTATAGGTACTATTTTCTTAATAATATGTGGGATTCGTCAATATCTGGGTCATTTTACCCCAAAGCATCACTTTGGCTTTGAAGCAGCTGCTTTTTATTGGCATTTTGTTGATGTTGTATGGCTTTTTCTCTTTGTTTCTATATATTGGTGGGGCGGAAATTAGGGCGAAGCATATAGCTTCGCCCCCCCCCTCCTTATGTCGGGGGGAAAGCGCAGAGCGAAAAAGAAAAAGGACCCGGAGCCCATGTTATGCAAAAAGCTCAACATCTTTTTTTCCATAAGTTTGACGTACATATCACAAGGCCATTTGTCTGTTTTAGCCTTAGCCATGAAGATTTTTCGCTCTAACTATTATGCTAAAAGTTCCCTCCTGGGGAAGACCTTGGAAGCCCAATTTCTAAGAAAGGCTTTTTATGGTGGACATACGGATGTTTACAAGCCTTATGGCGAGAATCTGTATGTTTATGACTCTAATTCCTTATATCCTTTTTCGATGACAAAAAAATGCCCGGTGGTAAGCGGACCGATGATCGAAGCCAGCACCAAAGGGAAGAACGTTTTTTTTGAGGCTAATATAGAATGCCCCTTAGATTTCAATAGACCTTTTCTACCATTCAGGCTCCCTCAGCTAAAGTACCTTATTTTTCCTACCGGAAACTGGAAGGGTACTTATTATTCAAAAAAACTAAAATACGCAAAAAGCCTGGGGGTATAACATAAATCCCTTAAGAGGTTATGTATTCGATGAAAGCCCATTTTGGATTTTGTGAAATAATCTTTCAGCTCCACAAACCCAGCGCTTGAGCGTACCCACATAGCGATTGTGAGCAAATAAGTGTTGTGATACCTCATATTCAGGGGAAACTCGTCAGAACGCGAGAGCATATTGTCAAGTAGCGTATATATCGGGCTACGTATGTAGCCCGACCCCGGTTCCCAAATGCCTAAACTTCTCGTAAAATTAAACTATGCACCTCCGTTTTACGCCGTTTACGCTTGATAAAATCCTCTTTTGAATCGTTGAGACATGTTCTGTAAGTTATTAGTTCATCACCGGGGCGACGGTTTTTGACTTCGCCCCACCCCTTGTTCCTTATAAACCACTTTCCAATTTTAAAAAGTTATTTATGGTGATTTTCCATATTATTAGGGAATTCGTCCGCCAATATATTACGAAATAGCTCATAAACAGGATGATTTTTGAATTGAGGATCCTCGAATTCCCGAGCCCTTCGAATTTTGTAAATAATATCATTACGACTTAGCATAAAAGCATAATGAGCCTTTTGTATATATGCCGCTTTGCTGAATGTTTTGTCCAACTTATGTTCTATCTTAAAAGGAAATTTTCAAGCATATGGTTTACAAAATTCTTCGATATTAATCGTCGCCAATTGGTCTAACTGTTGTACTTCTGGCGCTTTACTTGACATATCATACTTTTCAAATATTGTTTTTTCCAATCTATGTTGCTTAAAGAAGTTTGGTAATGTCCTCTCTTGGAGTTATACCATTTACTAATATCACTCAGTATTCCTAATCCGGGGTTATTTGCTTCGCTTTTGAGGTAAGGGATCGTGGTTAATCCCCCCCCCCCATCAGTAATAGATTGGCGAGTGTGAAGTGCTTTATTAATCATCCATGCACCCATTGGAGCCTTTGCTGTTCTATTATTGGCTAAAACTGTATTACTAACCACAAAGTATGGCGAACCGAGTACGCCGTAAGTGGTGTTTATGAACAATTTAAGGATATTCTGAAGTGCTTTTGCATGAGAGCGCTCCAACGCGTTGACGTCCTTCAGGAGTCCTTTCAATTCGTTACGCTCGTCCACCAACTTACCAATGAAATTTTCTAAAGGAAGTCCGACCCATTTTCTAGAACGTGAGTCTATGTTTTGATGAGTTCGATTGTTTCTATAGAAATATCCTCCGTCTTCAACTATTGCCTTTAACCATTCATCCGTATCGGCGCACTTATTATCTTTATTCCAACTCACCGCACAAAGTAGTTTAAGATTCATTAATGCGTGATATTCTTGGCAGGTTGCAACTTTTCTTAAAACTTCAAGAACATCCGAAGTAATAATGCCATTATGTATTTCCTTTCGAAGTAGGACGAAGTCGCTAGGAATGTGTTTGATGTCCTGAACGTTTTCCTGAGCATCGTTGAAAACAGTTTTATTAATTTGTCTGTGAGTAACTAACTTACTATAAATGAGATCTTGTGGACCGGACGGGCGCTGTCCGACAGGGGACTTTGTTTTGTCGGACACAACAAAACGAAAAAACAGTCCGACAAAACTTTGGTAAATTGCCCTGGACAACCGCCATCCTGTTCAACAAATTGAATTCGTTTTTTCTTAACCAAGCCCCTAAGGTAAACGAAACTTGGTTTGGTTGAAAACTGTAAATGGTTGGTAACCCCATAAGAAATAAAATATCTAAGTGCGGTTCCATAACAACTCTGCAAATCAATATTCGCGTCATACTTTACCGAATATTGGCGGGGCCATTCATTGTTACATCTCCCGCCCTGAACCAACGCAGCAAATGCTGAACTATCCATAGTTTAACGTGCAAAAGATTTCACTCCTGCTTGGTTAATTGTTCGAAATTTCAATTTAGCTTACAAGAATGAATGAAGTAATTTATCTTTGTTTTCAGAATTGCATTCTAATTCTGACATTGCTGAACACAAATCTGAAACAGTTTTGTATTTTTGAATGCTGTGGTTATAACATTTTCGATAAAATGCATATAATTTGTCTGATGTATCAAAAACACCCAAATTCCTCATGGCAAAATCGATTACCTTCTTATTGGACCCTTGACTGTAAATCCATTTTCCCAAAGTAAGTGTCACCAAACTACCAATGGTCATTGGAATATCATTCTCGGTAATGCGATCTTCTATTGGAATTCCAATCACTTCATTCTGAACCCGACGCACCAGATTCACAAAGGATATATAGATTGGAATCAGTTTATTAGCGTCATCCATAGAATATTGAACATACAAATCGGGCAGTTGCTCAAGCGCGTCTGGGGATTTTGATTTATCCAAGTCAGATTTATTTATCATTTCTATACTCACTGAATCGGCAAGATTTTTGAATCCTCCAGTTGACAAACCTCTTAAATCTTTTCTTGAAAGATGGTAATAGAACAAATTGAAGCACTTGTTTCGCTTTTGTTCAATTTGTTGGTTAATATACATAGATTGACAATTGTTCCAACCTGTCGCAAATTAGAAATCTTTTGGTGAGTTGAACATAAAAAGGGAAACTTTTGAATCCTTTGGAATTCTCAGAAATGAAAAACCCTGTCAGACAAAAAAAGGCAAAATTTATAATCACATACATAGACGAGTTACAATTGATTGGCAATCGGAGATTTTGAACAATGCGGCAGCGGCCCAACTCAAAAAAAAAGGAGTGTGTCCAATGTTGCTATTAAAATAGCCGCTCGCGGCTACAACGGCACACGCGCGTATTCATATGTATCCCTACATTAGGGATGAAAACTGCCATTATAAAGACACGGACTCCTTTTTTACTAGCAATCCTATCCTTGAGGATCCAGTTTCACCAGCTTTAGGTAATATTCATTGATAGGATTCTTTTGAGGTAATAGCCATAAAAATGGCTCCCTTTGCAAATAAAAAAAAAGAAAATCAATATGAAATTAGACATAAGGGTCTGGCTCAAAATCTTGTTGACTGGGGTTGGTTCGAGCAACAGAATAAAGACCCACGTCGCGTCACACGCACTAGAAAAAAAAGTTTCAATACAAACGATTTGAAGCTGTCTGCTTCAACCTGAGGGTTCATGCAAGCCCCATCGTGCGGGTCTCAGGAACTCGTAAATAAAATGTAATATAAAATGAATGTTTATTGGTTTTTCATTTTGCCGATTCTTGGGCTGTTGCCTAAGATAATCTACGTGTCTCCGGCTGGTATTTTTTCATCAGCCGTGTTTGTGGTTTTATCTCTAGTAAACTACTTTGGTTGGTTAAAAAGGGATTATGGGTTTTTAACCTTTTGCAAGACTCGTTTTTTTCATTATTATTTGTTTTACTGCCTTCAAATGGAGGAATGGTTCCGAATGTCCGCAGTTATTGAATTTTATGGCGGATTTCACGAACAGCGATCCCGACCAAATAAGATTCCTACGAGCTTGGATTTTGGCCGTGATTAATCGGATTAATCACGGCCAAAAATGCTTCAATTTAACAGGGCCGGGAGCTACACGCTTGCCCTTATTATTATAGCATGTATTGGTACAAAAAATACCATTACCACAACTCTCAGGGAGTTGAATACGAGCCCATTCGAACCCACCAACCTGATCGGTAAAGCTCTTATTTTTATTTCCGACAGTGAGATTTACCATTTATCCACGTTCAAACAGGTAGTCGGGGGCGACACGGGAAAAACAAAATTGAAACAGGGCTATGTCCGCGGAAATGTTATGGTAGTTGGTAACGTCCGCTTATTGGCGCTTCCTCCACCGGCTTGAGCCGAAGGATCTTCAACGACACAGCGGATCGGATAGTCCCGGCTTCCCTGTCAACTCCTGGTGGAGGTTGTGTGGGGCCGGGATATCAAACTGGACACGGCAAATGTCTCTGGCGACAATGTACTAAAATTTATAGAGCGGCTGTGACCCTCTCCGGGACCAGATATTGCCCAGGGTGCTGTGAATCGATTAGCCGATTGGTTCCAGGACGAGCTGGTAGTAGGTATTGGTGCTTAGGTGGGCGTTTACGCAGGATCCAGAGAAGGTCATGACGTTGAACGTCGTAGGGCGCTTTCCCCGGCTTATGAGCGTTGGTGTACCCGTCGGACTAATATTCTTTTCCTACAAAGTGCAAGACTCATCACCTAGAATCATACCCCAAGCAAAAAAAAATAGCTTGAATGCTATTAAGCAAGCAATCCGGGACACTAGGGAACTAGGCACCCGGTTATTAGACCTCGGTTACCGATTGATCCACGCCCTCCGTCCGGGCCTCCTGTTTTATGGATATTATAATTGGGTTATATCCATGTAAAAGTTATTCAGTCTTTAGACCGGGTACAATCTTGGATCTCATTATCAAGCAGATGGAGCGCGATAGCTTTTTCGATAAATCAGCGGTCCGAGCTGCCGCTTACTCCGCGATGCTTGGGGGGTTTGTAACGCGATGATCGCAGCTATTTTAGAATCAAAACAAAAAGGGATAGGGATCAAAAAATGAATGACTTCAAGTCTTTGCCTGACTTCCATAATAGGCTTTAAAAGGCTAAAGAAGTGGCAGAGTGTCTCACATTCCGGACTTGAGGAAGGCTGCCAAGGCCCTGCTTCTACGAATAGTACCTTCAGTCTTACGAATTTTCTCTTATAGCCGAAGCCACCATTCGGCTGAGGGAGATGGTGCGCAGCACTTGACCAGAGGAAGAGCGCTTGTAGAAAGAAGGGTCGAGTTTCCGAAGGACCGAGAGGTCGGAAATGGCTTTACGATTTCCGCACACGAAGACACTTCTAAAAATGGCTGAGAAAAGAAGGCACCTAGTGTTTCTTTAGTCGCGCGCTCCAACCGTAAAGCGCTCCAATCGTAAAGCCCAAGGAGTGCGGCCATTTATCTCTTGAATATTTTAAGACTTTTGTCTTACCCCTGGTGAGTTTATTACGTAATTTTATGGATAATACAAGATGACCAATCTTTCGGTTATGCCATTACTACGTAATTTATTTTGGTCACAATAAAAAAAAAGCCAACAAATATGAGAATTTATCTAATTGGTCTTGTCGCTAAGATACTTGGAATTATAATACCCCTGTTACTGGGTGTCGCGTTCTTAGTACTAGCAGAACGAAAAGTCATGGCGTCTATGCAAAGAAGAAAAGGACCGAACGTAGTCGGCATTTTAGGATTGTTACAACCTTTAGCAGATGGTTTGAAGCTCATGATAAAAGAGCCCATTTTGCCTAGTAGCGCGAATATTTTTATTTTTCTAATGGCACCCGTTCTGACGTTTACACTGGCTTTGTGCGCTTGGGCTGTGATCCCTTTCGATTATGGCATGGTTTTTTCAGATTTAAATATTGGGGTTTTGTATCTATTTGCGATATCTTCACTTGGAGTGTATGGAATTATTACGGCAGGCTGGGCAAGTAACTCCAAGTATGCTTTTTTGGGAGCATTACGATCTGCCGCTCAAATGGTTTCCTACGAAGTTTCCATAGGATTGCTTCTGATATCCGTCATACTATGCGCAGGTTCTTGCAATTTTAGCGAGATTGTCCTAGCGCAAACACGGATATGGTTTGTTTTTCCCTTGTTTCCTGTGTTTCTTATGTTTTTTATTTCTTGTTTAGCAGAAACTAATCGAGCTCCTTTTGATCTACCAGAGGCCGAGGCAGAACTCGTAGCGGGCTACAATGTAGAATATTCGTCCATGGGGTTTGCTCTTTTTTTTTTAGGGGAGTATGCTAATATGATCTTAATGAGTAGTCTATGTACATTGCTTTTTCTAGGAGGTTGGCTGCCCATCCTGGATATTCCTATTTTCCAGGTAATTCCGGGCTCTATCTGGTTTAGTATAAAGGTTCTTTTCTTTCTGTTTGTATATATATGGGTCCGCGCAGCATTTCCACGATATCGTTATGATCAATTAATGAGACTTGGCTGGAAAGTCTTCTTGCCTTTATCATTAGCATGGGTAGTCTTTGTTTCTGGTGTTCTAGTAGCCTTTGAATGGCTTCCTTAATTCATTTAGCAATTTCATGCCATAAAAAAATATATATATTTAGGGCCGAAGGCGCAAAGCGCAGAAAACGCAAAGCGAAAAAATCTATAGATTTTTTTCTTTCAGCTCTCTCCCGACCCCGAGGGTAAGCCCGAAACCGGCAGGGGACACTCTTTGTTAGTAGGATCCTCAGAGATTTAATGTGAGGCTGCGCAACTTTCTGTATAAAGATATTTCAACATAAACGAGTGAAACAAAAATCTAGTGATAGAAAGTGATGCATAAGTTCGCGATTTATAAATAAAACGAACTTCGGCCAACGAAGTCTTTCCCTACTTGAAAAAGAAGGGGGGAGGGCTGCCCGGACAGCGCTTTGCGCTTTCTCGGGCCTTTCAAGAAAAAGCAAGCTTGAGAGGCCAAAAAATATATATTTTGCTATAGTTTCCGCCTACTTCCTTCGCGTTCGCGAAGCGCTGAAAGGACCTAATCTGTTGTGGGGGGGGCGGATAAGGGCAGACTGCTACAACTTAAGCTCTTACACGCTCTGCCCTCGTTGGACCTAGTCCGCGCCGTATGTCCTAAGATTATCGTAGAAGCTTTTTCTCGAGATTAACTCAATTTAGCCTTTCTTTTTTACTTCCTTTTATAGGTACTACTCTTCTTCATCATGTTATTATTGGACAAATAGCCTCAGTTGGTTTTCTCTTTTCTTGTTATTACGCCCATGCTTGTCAAAAAAGTAGAAGCCAGATGAAGGAATTCTCGGGATTCCTTCTTAATTAATTTGAATTGGGTAAAGGCTACTGCTGAGTTTTCCATACGCAATCTTACTTGGATTTTCCCAATTATTTGGTGTTTGATTAGTGGTTTCTATGCGCTTCTCACTACGTCCCGCGCACTGTATGCAGGACGCGGGGTCTCCTGAAAGTAGCGAGTTGACTGAATCTGAGCGTAAACGCGCTCATTCTGAATCCGCTTCAGCTCCTGTCCGGGATGTACCAAAACTCAACGGAGAAGGGCTACCAAGCCCCTGGCTTAGAAAAGGCTCCTGGCTTAGAAAAGGGGCCGACGATAACAGGGTACGTGCAAGGCCCAAATAGTGAAAATGGAAGTATTAGTTGGTCAAATTTACTAGTATCTATAGAGCAACTAACTAACGTGTTTAATACGACCCTACACGGCCTCGATTGTAATTTGGTTTGGGCTGCGGGCCATGCACTGCGAGCCCTTACTAGGAATGTACCTGCTGCAGGAAGATCCTTAGTCGCAGGGACTGCTCTTGTTCTCATATTAGGTACCCAGGGGTTGGCAACTATGAACCGGGGACAACACCAGCAAGCCCAAGACACTTGGGAAATGGCCCAAATTAATAGAAATAATCAGCCATTACAAAACCATCATGACGAGACTATGGCTTTAATAGCGGCCCGACGTGAGAAATATATGGCAATGCTACAAAGACGGGCTGGGCCGACTAATGATGCTACTGTCCCTCCATGATTCCCTCTCCATATGAGGAAATCGGGAATTCCGTTCAATTTTTGTTGTAAATTTTGGAGCATCCAGAGACCATCGATACCATGACAGCCTATATTTTCTTAGGTAAATTTTTGGTCACTTGTAATTTTTTACTTTTATTTGCTTTAAGTTCGCAAATTTCCGGATTGGTCTTTGTCGAAAGAATCCAGGTGATTGTGGCCAAATATCCAACACCCCGACTACAACGGACACTGGATTGGTGGGCCTCGAAATAGGGATCATTTGTTTGAAAAATGATTAAAGTTCTACTCCTATACTATGAGTTATCTCTAATCTGAAGCACCTTGAAATGGGGGTTAAGCACATATTTCATTGTAGGATAGCATGAATCGGACGCCATGAGAAGCAGGCCGTGTCAGCTCAATGGATATCGTCACAGAGCATCTCAAGCGGGGTCGTTATTACGCTCCTGGAAAACACGCTGGCCCAACGTGCTTTTCGAAAAACATAAGCAAGAACAATGCATTTCGGGCCAAAATAAAAGACTTAAATAGAAAAATAGAGAGTGTTTTTTTTGGTTGCGCCCATAACCAGCCCTTAATCGCATTAGTATATTATAAACAGCGTGAACAAATCGTTCGAGAAAGCAAACTACAAGGCAAAAATACCAGAATTGAATTGAGTTTTCTATTGCGTAATTTGACTTCTGAAGATCCTAATTCTACTTATACCAAAGAAAAGATTTATGAACTAATAACGGATTACCATGATGGCAGGCAGGAGCTCTTGTTTTTTTTCTGGAACCACTTAGTTGATACTGTTAATTTCACAGAAATCCTGGTTGATCGAAAATCTGGAAAAGAGGTTTCAGCAATTTCGGCAAATTAGTGGCGCTGCTGGGTCATGGCTTTCGAAATAGGAGGCGGATATATAGAAAAAAGCTTGTCGATTTACGAAGATCCTATGAAAACATCAGGACCTTCTTACATAAATACTTATTTGGCTTTACGGGTCCTCTAGCCGGCTTTACGATTTCCGCCCTGAAGGCCTGCCGGCCTTGGGCTTTCGGCGGAGGGCTTTGGCCTTCGGCTTCGGCCTTGGGCAGCAGGCCTGCTGCTTGTGGGTCTAGCCGGCCTAAGGCATATAGCCAGCGGAAGGCTGTCCTTGAATGACTGGGTTTTTACAAGCCCTCCAGCATTTGAAGCACGGGAGCTCGCCGGAAGTTTCTATTTTCATTTGAAACAAAAGCCAAAAAGAGTAGTTTATTATATGAATTTGTACTTTTTCATCTGGTTACCCATTTTGTTTTGGTTCTATTGCCTAAGCTAATCTACTGGCCCCCATAACACCCCTATTTTAAAGCCCGTGGGTCGTCACGGCAAGCATAGTTTTCTATTTAATAGATCACTGGGTAAACACGGATTCCGCTTTTTTGTCCTTTTGCAAAACTAGATTCTTTCAGTACTATTTGTATTATTCCCTCTCCGGCTGGAGGAATGGTTACGGGATAACTATTACGGGAGATTTATACTTGTTTCTATGATAGCATATGCCATGATAGCATACGCCATTACGTCTTTATTTGTTGAATCCGGGGGACAAAAGGAAGTTATTCATATATATAGCATCAGTTTACTATATAAGACTCAGATATAAAATTCTAAATGATAATCCACTCAAATTTTATAGAGCTTATAAGGATTCTTGGGGCGCAGGCGGTTTGAATAATGCCAACCGCACCCTTGAAAATCCTTTGGATTTAAGTGGCAACCGGATACCCAAACGTAACATGAGGAGCTGTAGGATAGCAAACGCAGCGCCTAACCCTGCCCCGGAAACATTGTCAGCCACCGCTACGGGTACGGGCAGACTAGCCCCGCAGTTGTGGCTGGAGGGGCGGTCAACATTGTAACCACTAAGATGATCGCGAACTCAAACGAAGAAATCCAAAAGTAAAAAATGGCGCTGAAGGAATATCAACAAAATTTGGCCAATATGGCGTGGCATTAGAGCTTAAAATGAAACCGTCTAAGCACACGGAGACAAGTTAGCACAATTTACTTGAGGACGCACGGGCAGAGTTGGATATTGCACGCGCGGCACGTAACGAAGCTAGGGCAAACTGGCAAAGCTTTATCGTATCGCATTTCCAGACACCCGTACCAAGTAAGCATTCAAGTCAAGAGCCTTTACTGCCTAAAAAAGATAAAGCTATTGACGCCGGAGCGACCTTTGGGCCAGGCGCGACATCCGAGATATACGTTTCCGCTGCCCCGGCCGGTACTCATGTCCCGAGTCCTTTAGAGCTATACAATGACCCGCTGCATTTTTTTTAAAGCTCCTGTCGGCTTCAGATTTTTTATATAAAAAAGGATGATAAAAATGAATCGACCGCGGCTCCGCGATAACGATCCGATTTTTTTGAGGCTCGGCGAAAAATAAATTCGATATATACATATAAAACGTAAATTTATCGAAATTGGGAATGCGGCATTGAAAAAAAAAAGAGATAACAGTAATTACGCCAAGAATCGACGGGCTTCCTTTCATCGAGGTTTGGAGCGAGAATCCGAATTTTTTTCGCCGGGATGCCCGATATATCAGCCCATGGATTTAGCACTTTGCTTTATGTGAAAAAAAGAATGATCTCTATTGCGACCCGGAGAACCCTAAATTCTTACTAATAAAACGCTGCGTCGTTTCGGGCAAGAAATTAAGTAATAACCTAGTAGACGACCGCGAACAAATAATAACAGAAATTGTTTTCAATCAAAATCAAAAAGAGCCAAGCTATCCCGGCCCGCCATAAAATTGCTTTCAATAGATATAGTACCCGAAATCTCCTCGCTAATATGAAGGAAGCATTGCTAAATGACTAAATTTCGTTAATATGACTAAATTCCGAGGATTTGTAGATAAATATAGATAATTAATACTCTGGAATCCTCATCGCTAATGACACCTTCGCGAAATGACGCATATTTAGCTAATATGACTAAACTTGTTGAGGATCTGTAGTATAATATAATACCCTTTAATATGGAATTAAAGGGTCGGGAAGGGAATATATAATAGAATTATATATGGAATATGGAATAATTCTATAGAATTAAAAAGGGTTAATCAATTAAATGAAAATAAATAGAATAAATTAATAAATTCATAAATAAAAGAAATTCAAATATATATATATATATATTTATATATAATAGAAGAAATGCATAAATAAAATAGATTCTATTATTTATAGAAGAGACTTTTCAATCCATGTTTATTCTTCGCTCATCTTCCAAAAGAAAATGAGCTACTATTTTTCTTCTTCGAAGAAGAGGATGAGCTGCAATAGATATAGAGATATAGATATATCTATATATATCTATATATATAGAATTTATAAGTCAGGGAAGATAGCCTTGACCTCTAACCTTTGAGGATACTGAAGGCCTAGATCTTCTCCTACTTGGGTTACCATGTTCTTGAGATCTGTTATATAGGCCTCTAGTTTTTTTTCGGGAACGTCCAAAGACTTCCATCATGGAAGTGACATAGGAACTCCGGGCGGGGTTCATGGCACTTCTCATAGAACCTTAGGGACGCTTCCGCCAGGAGTCCAAACAAATAGGACTGAAGATAGGAAGCATAGACCGAGGAGAAACGTATTTTCGGTTACGCAGTACGTACGGCCTCTAGGTCCTGTAAGCATCTTGTCCTTATGCAGTTTGTAAACGGTGTCCGCTATATTCCGAAGATCAAGAATTCTATTTGTTTGTTGGAGGGCGAAGAACTTGGTTTTGTCGGACACCACAAAACCAAAATACTGTCCGACAAAACAAAAGCCACTTATGACCTCTACAGCCTTGGCATACCTTTTAGGATAATCTGGCAAATCCTTGAACTCATTCATGGGAATTCAAGTAATTTCCTTTCGGATTCAAGAATTCCTTGAATCATAGCATTATTCCCTCCTCGGAAAAGAGAGGAATGGGTTGCACTCTTTACAGCTGGCTTATCATAGGAATCCTCAAACCCTTTGTCCTTAAATTACCCATAGTCCCAAAGTGATCCTTGCGTCAAGGCTTCCATCACCGAAGGAAGAAGGTCTAGAGCCCTAGGAGTATCGTCGTATAGCACGACGCTAAATCGATATCTACAAAGCGATACCCCTCTTTGAGCAATTCTGGGCCTAAAATTCTTAGGGACTTGTCCCTGATACGCCGCTTTACCGAATTGAAGGAGTCCTTATATAGTTAAGGGTGGCGCTGATTGCATTGATCGAATAATAGAACTGGATAACAACTTTTTTGATTATCTAATGGACACTTGGAAAGAAGAAAAAATTTGTAAATTAGACCGCGTAGATTTTTGTATTGATTTTGATTACGATTTGAAGGGCCGGGGACTGTCTGACAAAAAAAGGTAAAATGCACATCGCCAAAGAATTCTTTTTATTCGCTCTATGGACTCCGTCAATGCAGGCTTAAGTTGGCGTTATAGAACGAAAAAAAAATATATATATCTCTATTTTTTTCAACCCTGTATTGATGGGTCAATCCTGCCCATGATGTATGACGTCAATCATGAAGAACACAAAGTTTCCATGATCCGCGAAAAGGAAAAAGCACGAAATTTATGGCAAGACGACTATCGATTCTTAAACAACCTATATTTTCTACATTTAACAATCATTTGATAGATTATCCAACTCCGAGCAATATAAGTTATTGGTGGGGTTTTGGTTCGTTGGCTGGTCTTTGTTTGGTTATCCAAATACTTACAGGTGTTTTCTTAGCTATGCATTATACACCTCATGTGGATTTAGCTTTCTTAAGCGTAGAACACATCATGAGAGATGTGAAAGGAGGCTGGTTGCTTCGTTATATGCATGCTAATGGAGCCAGTATGTTTTTTATTGTGGTTTATCTTCATTTTTTTCGTGGTTTATATTATGGAAGTTATGCGAGTCCTAGAGAATTAGTTTGGTGTCTTGGAGTGGTAATTTTAGTGCGCCTAGGAAGTCTCGTTCAAAGATGCGAAGGTTGAAAGCGATCGCCCGGATAAGACTCCTAACCTAAAGCGGGACCAGACCGCAGGGAACTAAAGCATGGGGCCTATCCGTTGTTTCGCCGCACGGCAAAAAAAATTGGTTTTTTCGTACGCAACAGGGTCAAGCCACAGCCCCCCCCCAACCACGGGTGGTCCGGAAGGCCAGAGGGTCCATGAAATATTCTCGCGCGAATAACCCTCCGGAGGTAACTGTAACTAACAGGAAAAGTCGTACACGGTCCTAAACGGCGAGCAAACGAACAAACGTGAAACCTAGGGATCACCCAAAAGGACTCTATAAGGATCATGATTAGAGAGAAGCGGGAACCAGTCCCAAAAGCACAAGGCTTTGACCAAAAATGTATGGGTGACAGATCAGCCATAAATGTACTCCGAGAGAGACACCGGGCAATTAATGTCGAGCATACGACGAAGCCCCAACGAGTGAAATGCTCGGAGGAAAGGGCTGTAGATGATAAAATGCTATGCTGGAAACACGCGGAAGGGCTCTCTGCAAGTTATAGTAACTGCCCCCTTCTACCTAGTGAGGGGTGAGCGCTCGCCGCGCCTGGAAAGCACAGCGGAATCAGAGAAAGCGAAATAAGAGTAGAGGCTGGCTTACTGGGAATTTCGGTCGAGTTTCGTGTGAGATAAACTAATAGCAAACCTCGAGGCTGGCTATGTTTGAGCCGAGGAATTGACGATGGACCCCAGAAACTCAAAGGGCAAGAGATAAAGGTACCTTACGAGGTAGGGAAATAAAAAAAGATTTCTCTCAATTATTCCCTACAACAGCTACAACTCTAACCTGGATGGCGTATAGCAAGTTACTCTGGTGCTGTCTGACAAAGGACTTACAGGAGACGTGCCACTGAAATCTGGTTTCCTAGGTGTATGCCCTGGACATGCTTAGTAACTCCAGAATCCAAGAGAACGGCCTACTGACTGGCCATCTGGGCATCTCGGCCTACCCGGACAGGACCTTTGGAGGAGCCTAAAGCCCCAACATAGCAAACGTGATGCTACAGCCTAGATGCTTATGGCCGGTCCCCTAAAAACTCCAATCCGTCCACGCTGGATGTCAATTTTGGAGCCTTCAAACGAGGCTTATTACGTCAAAAAGTCTAACCCTGTCAGACAGTCCCGGGGCCTTAATGAAGGATTAATGCAACAGCTGGTAAGCCGTTACGCGCCCTTCTCCTTCATTTGGACTTAACCACTATACCCCGAATCAGGATTTGAAATTACGGCGGAATGCCCCGAATACCGTTGGAAATATCGCTTATGCGGGCCACGAAGGCCCGTAAACCCTGAATAAGTTATCATGGACGAGCCACATGCAGGGAAACTTGCACGTGTGGTTCTGACCGGGGGGAAGAACCCTATCGGTATTTATTAATGATTGTAACAGCTTTTATAGGATACGTATTACCTTGGGGTCAAATGAGCTTTTGGGGGGCCACAGTCATTACAAGCTTAGCTAGCGCAATACCTGTCGTAGGAGACACTATAGTAACTTGGCTTTGGGGTGGCTTCTCCGTAGACAATGCCACCTTAAATCGTTTTTTTAGCCTTCATTACTTACTTCCTTTTATAATAGCAGGTGCTAGTATTCTTCATCTGGCTGCATTACATCAATATGGTTCCAATAATCCATTGGGTATCAATTCTTCTGTAGATAAAATAGCTTTTTATCCCTATATTTACGTAAAAGATTTAGTAGGTTGGGTAGCTTTTGCAATCTTTTTTTCTATTTTTGTTTTTTATGCACCTAATGTATTGGGGCATCCCGACAACTATATAGGGCGACCGGTCTAGATCCCGCACGAGAAAAAGCACAAGTCCATTTCTGTGCAAAGGCATTGCACTCATTCTTGTTCGGCAACGAACACGGAGACCTTAGCATGTGCAAGAAGCTCTGTTGAGGGGGGTTCATTTACCCTCCCCGGTGGGGGGGGGGTAACCCAAAAGTATGGAGCAAGCCGGTTTTCTTGTATTTAAGATGAGGTTCTGTACTGGCGAATCGGAGACTCTTTCGGTCCTTGTCAACCAGCAACTAACCATTGGCACCTGAGCTCTGCAAATGGCGAAGCGCATGAACGTACGTTGCTCGCTCCATGCCTATTGATGGTATATATCAACCAGGTCATAAATGGTTTGTCCTCTACCTACTCTCTCGTATGGAAGGATAGAGTTCAAAATGGAGCGGATTACCTATATTACTAGGGACAGGAGTCTAAACGACATCTTAAGCACAGGGCGTTCAAAAACGAAGGTTTTTGGACGAGCCGTGTAGGAAACAACGGTGAGGTCCTAGGGGTCGCTTTTATCCCTAGGAAGTCAGAGGGCCCGTATTACCCGCCTACCTGAAAGGGACCTAGCAATAGGAAAGCGCTTGATAACAAGCAGCAGGGAAGGAGCCTATGTACTTACTAAATGGTTACCGTTTGGCAAGTTTCACTTTGACGAGTCTATCAGGCCATCTTCCAAGGACCGTGTAATAGGCGCTCGAAAGAGAGGGAATGTGCGTTAAATAGACCTTCCGGGTTTGAAGAAGCTCCGAAGAAAGTCAGGTTAGAGAGCCGTGTGATGGGCGACTATCTCGTACGGTTCGGAGAGCACTTGAGTAGCCCAGATCGGTGAACGGGGTAACCCTGGGACCGCATAGGGTGGATTCTTGACTCTATCCCGCAAATCCCATGTCAACCCCGGCTCATATAGTGCCGGAGCGCGGTTCGGACCCAACAATATCCGCTACCGACGGAAATCGGTGCCTTGAGGGCGTTAAGGCTAATCCCTACCGAAACTGGGGAGTGAGTGACCTCCTCCCCAGGGCAAGCTCTTTGGATGGGAAAATGCTCTTTGTGGTTCCTGATACAAGCCCAAGCCGCCTTCTTACTATAAGGGGCTGCCGCCTTCGCCTAGGCGGGCCGGCGGTCACGTCGTTTTGCCGGACTCACGCGAGTACTCCTAATTCCGGGGGAGGAAAGGGGCCCTCTGAGGAAGGACCAAACAAGACGGCGTCGCCAAGTTCGCAGACTGGTAAATGCTTAGGGAGGACCACACTGAGTGCTTCGGATTGGTTGGGACCGAAACAAAATTGGCCGGGGGGAACCCCGGAACTGATAAGCGAAGCCTCGAATAAAGCCTTAGGCCTTGATGAGGTACGGGCCCAAGATGAGGCGAACCCGATCTATGGACAGATGAGTGGAGCGATTAAGAGTTCGAATCTTGACGTTCCTCTTAACCCCTTGGAGTTTTCACATCTGGCCCAACTTGTAGAGAAACAATTCATCGATGGCAAATATCGCCATCTGGTAAGGGAGATTATATCTAAACCGGAAGTGCTGCTTACGGCCTATAACAACATCAAATCCAAACCCGGGAATATTCCCGGAAGTCCAGAGAGCGACACGCTCTTCCTTCGTCGAGTGGCTTCGCCCGGCATAAGCCTCAAATGGTTTCATGAAACGGGGCGGAAACTGAGGGAGGGTACATACGAGTTTGAGCCGATTTGGAGGTCCGAAGGACCAAAGACGGGTAAAGCTGAAAAGCGCCCCCTAACCATAGCGAACCCTAGGGACAAGATAATACAGGAGGCTTTCCGGATGGTACTGGAAATTATCTACGAACCAAGGTTCAAAGATATATCCCATGGTTTCCGAAGGAACAAGGGTACTCACTCAGCCCTGAGGGACATCAAAATGCGGTGGAAGAACCCATCGTGGTGGCTCGAATTCGATATTCGGAAATGCTTCGACACTATCAACAAGAAAATACTAATGTCAATACTAAGCGAAACCATTCAAGATAATAGACTCGAAAGTACCTTGAACCAAATGTGGAACGCAAAGATTATGGATGTCGAATTGGGAGGCCCCGGGGTTCCTCAGGGAAGCCTTATATCTCCCATCCTGACCAATTTATACCTCGACAGACTCGACAGGGAGATCTTAAGGATCCGAAAGGAACTCGAAAAAGGCTCTCCGAGGCATCGTCGAGCCAATCCCGTATATGAGCAACTGCTGTACATCCCGAAAAACTCGGTGATGCAGATGGGACCGGCAGCCCTGCTTCGAAAGAAGAGGACACGGCTTAAAATTGTCAGAAGTATACCCTTTGCGGATCCCAAGGACCCTAAATTCGTGCGAATCTACGCGTGCCGTTACGCCGACGACATTCTGATGGCAGTTTCGGGGTCGAAAGCTTTGGCCCGCGAAGTCATGGAACGAGTCTCCCGGTTCCTCAAAGACGTTCTCCACCTGGAGATAAACCCAGAGCAAACCCGTCTGGGACACGTAGTGGAAGAGAAGGCAACCTTCTTAGGGATGAGGCTCTTAGGTCCGAAACCAAGTCAATTGCACGTGAGGTCGGACAAAGCGACTCGGGCCAGGAATAAATATCGGGGCCGCGTCCGAAAGGCCGCGTTGGAGCTTTCGAATGGGTGGGAGAAAGGGCTTAAGAAGCTCGGAGAGAAGTTACTGGTGTGCGCCCTGAAGAGGGCCTTGAAGGAGGCCGGCAAAACGGGGAACCTTACACTTATGAAACCTGACCAAGAAGTGCGGAAAATGCTAGAACAAATTTGTCGAGAAGTTGTGAGTGAGGTACAAAGGCCAACGGGGATTGGTCAGGATGCCATGTTCCGGTGGGCACGTGAATCGAGTAAAGGGGACATCTTCACGAATATTATTGAACGGGATGGACAGGGAGTGGTGAGAAAATTCGACGAATTCGTCGTATCGGTGCACAAGCTCTTATACCCAGAGTCCAAGGCTGAGCGAAAAGAATCAACGGGTCCAGGCCCGGAAAGGGACGCCCCCACGAACCAACGCCAGGCGTTCCGAATACAGATATACGCACCGCTTTCGCGGATACTAGACAAGTTAAGGGCCAGAGGAATCATTAACGCTGAGGGAAGACCAACCTCCGTCCCCCTCCTCGCGACCCAAGACGATGTCACTATCACGCAATGGTACGGAAGTGTGGCGCACGGGTTCTTAAGTTATTACCGATGTTGTGATAACTTCTATAAGGTCAAAAAGGTGGTAGACTATCAGCTCAGATGGTCCTGCCTACACACCTTATCACACAAGATTAAAGCCAAGGGCGTGGGTAAAGTCATAGACAAATATACCCACGAGCTGCGGGTGGAAACGGCGAAGGGCCCTAGGGTATATTTCCCTACACCTACTGAACTGAGGGTTATGGGAAAACAATTCTTGGTGAAGAGCATCAAAGACCCGGAGAGAATCCTTGGTCTGATGTTCTTACGCACCACTAGGCACCCGGCCGATAGATGCTCAGTTATAGGTTGCCTGGAGAGTAAGATCGAAATGCACCATATCCGTGCGTTGAAACGCAGCGGAGCGGGCGGCCCCAAAATGTCCATAGTAAACTCTAGCAGCGACCGAATCAGTGGGCTAGAAGCTCTTCACGCGGCGCTTAACCGGAAACAAATTTCCTTATGCAGGGAGCACCACAAGGCGATGCATGCGGGGGATATAAGTCTGCAGGATATAGATGTATCTGTGGTTCTGAACCCGAACCCAAGAAGGGGGCAGGCCTGTGATTCTCGATGATTAAACTCTACAACGAAAAAGATTGGGGTTGGGAGCCGTATGAGCGGTAACGTTCACGTACGGTTCTGTGAGAAGGGTTGGGGACGGAAATGGCCCCATTCCCTTACTCTCGATGGTATTTCTTACCAGTCTATGCGATTCTTCGAAGTATACCTAACAAATTAGGGGGTGTAGCCGCCATAGGACTAGTTTTTGTGTCATTATTGGCTTTACCTTTCATTAACACTTCATATGTACGTAGTTCAAGTTTTCGACCAATTCACCAAAAATTTTTTTGGTTGCTTGTAGCAGATTGCTTGCTTTTAGGTTGGATTGGATGTCAACCCGTGGAAGCACCATATGTTACTATTGGACAAATTGCTTCAGTGGGTTTTTTCTTCTATTTTGCTATAACGCCCATTCTTGGCAAATGTGAAGCCAGATTAATCAAAAATTCTAATGCTTGCGAGGCGCGTAGCGTCCTAGCAAGCTTTCTCACTTCTATTGGCTTGCTTTGGTGGTGAAATCCAAAGCTATCAGCCCTCCGGGCCTTACGCAATTCTCCTTTTTTTATACCAATAATAATATACTTTTCCTAAAGGTTATTAGTTGCACCAAGTATATCGCACTTTGATGGGAGCTGCCGAGGGATACAATGAGATCCCCATGAGAAACCTGAGGGTGACAGAGCTAGTGAACGTAGTACTAGTGACAGCAGTACTACTGCTGAATCCGGAGGCAACGATAAAAAAAGGAAGCCTCGCTCATCTTCTGGCCTTCCTCTCCACAGAAAAACAACCTTACGGCAAGGGCGATATAACCGAGAATAAAAGCACTACGGGACTTCGCCGTTCGTCGTCCGCAAAATATTTGACTCCGGATCTGGAGCTGGTGATAAAAGGTTCAGGGCCTTTTGCAAATCGTGTCTAATCCAAGCTTGGTTCCCGAGCATCGTTCGAACGTTTCCTTCCCTACTACATTGGGAAATAGCAATAATGTACTTCGGAACTTCCCAAACGTGATGGGGGTTTCTTAAATTATTGAAACTGTATGGCTTTTATACGCTGTGTTATTTCGAAATTACCACTTTTCCGTAGGACCGACCTCGACCCGGGCTGTGAGTTCAGGAATTCGCGCCCTCTGGGCCTCGTGGAGAGTGCCAAAGGGAGGGTGGTAAATATTATGACCGTTGTCCGGTGAGAATATAGAGTCTACACCAAGGATTTAACGTTCTAATTCTTCTGACTCCTTTTTTGAGTCAAATTGTGTGCGGATAAGGTGCTAATTGATCCACAGCGGACACTTATTGATCAATTAACTGACCCCGAGTCTAGTTTTAGGCGGTTAAGAAGCTCGTCATATGACACACAGCAAAAAGCCTGGTATATAGGGGGTTGGGGTAGCGAGTCCCACGAGCCAGTCCCCAGACTCATTTGGTGGTTAGGCACGTAGTGCTCTCGCTTTGGTCCGAAGGATCTGAAGGAGACTTCTTTGGCTTTACAGGGTCCAAAGGATACTTCTTTGGCTTTACGAAAGAAGCGCCTAAGGCCGGAAATGGCAGGTCCGCACACGATATTGGGAAGAAGGCACGTAGTGCTTCTTTGGCTTTACAGGGTACGAAGGCCCGGAAATGGCTTTACGACGCACACGATATGCCTATCGGGTCTTCGTGTGCGTCGTAAAGCCATTTCCGACCTCTCGGCGCTTCTTTCGGCCTTCTCTCGTTTACGGCCTCTGCGCTGCCTTCGTCCAATGAAAGCCAGTGAAAGGAGGAGCCGGCGTCGCTTTTCACCTATCAGGTTGAAGGCGCTTAAAAATTGATATATATCAATTTTTTTAAAATATATATATAAATGAAAAACAAATATATAAATATCTACCAGTTTTACGAAAAAAAAAGATACGATTTATGGATAACCAATTGTTTTTCAAATCTATAATAGCTACTTTACCAAAAAGGATACATAAATGTCAAACAGTATCTAAAGCACCTGAAAACTGCGCGAAGATGCCCAAAAGCATCCAATTCCGAGGATTCAGTGGAACCGGTGAACCATTTAGACGTTTGGATTTCCGAATGGGGCAGAGGGCCTTTAGCTATGAAAGGCAAAGGCCTTTGGCCTTTCTAAGCTTTAGCTCTCTCCCTGGTAGAAGAGAAGGTTCGGCTTGGACCGAGCGTCTTCGTGCCCTTTGGAAACACTGTAAAAAAGACCAGTTCAAGGCAGAAGGCCTGTTTCGGCTCATAAAAGACATAAATCTGTGGATAGCGGCCTATAAGAAGCTGTCACCAGGCTCAAAGAACGATGGTGAAAGGCCGAAAGGCACCTCGATCAAAGCACTAGAAACACTGAGAGACTCGGTGATAAACCCCCCCCCTACTTTAGGAGGGGGGAGCTCTACGGGCCGAAGTTGGCCCAAAGGGCACGAGACTCTAGAGAGAGGGAGCAAAGCCCTGGGTCCGGAGAGTCCGAAGGAGACTTCTTTGGCTTTACAAAAGAAGCGCCGAAGGCCGGAAATGGCTAGTCCGCACACGATATTGCCCCGTGTCCTCCGGACCCACAAAGTGTCTCGTGCCCTTTGGGTCGTAGGTCCTTCCGACGCTTCTTTAGCTTTACGGGGGCTTACCCAAAAGGACAAGGATATACTGGTACAGGAAGTGATTCGCAGCATCCTAGAGACGCTTTACGAACCGTACTTCCTTTCGTGTTCCCATGGATTTCGACCGGGCCGCTCCCAACATACCTGCTTGAAGCAGATACGCCGTGACTTTGTGGGGACCGTCTGGTTCATAGAAGGTGAAACCTCGCAATACTTCAATAAAATAGATAAGCAAGTGCTTATAGGCCTCATGCGGCGAAGAATTCGAGACAACAGATTCTTGAACCTAGTTCAAAAAGAGATAAAAACGAGCCTAAGGGCCGGAGCCGAGGGCACGGGGGTTGGCCCCCTTTTATGCAACATAGTGCTGCATGAGCTGGACCTTTTTGTTATGCGACTGAAACGTATTGTTGACAGAGGACGGCGTAGGGCAGTCAATCCAGAGTCTAAGGAATTGTGGCGTCAGTCTGCGGCTTTAATCGACCGCACTACGGCACACAGAGCCAGGGTGCCCTTCCCCTCCGGGGCCTTCGGCCGCGGTCTAGGCCACCCGCAAGAAACTCGGCAAATAAACTATGTGCGCTTCGCAGATGATTTTCTTATTGGAGTTATTGGTCCAAGAGCTCTGGCAGAAAGGATACGCGGCTTGGTTACACGATTTATTGAAGTGCGGCTTAAGCTTAGGCTTACCCTGGATAAGACCCGTAAACCCATTCAATCTCGCCCGAACACGCTACCCGCGCACTACGTGCCTATGGGTCCGAAGGAAACAGGGCCGAAGGTCGAAAATGACTTTACAATTTCCGGGGGCCCGGGCAAAAAAAAAACACAAATTTTTTGCATAACAAAAAATAAGAAGATTCCTTTCCTTGGATACCTTATTAGTCGCGATTCAAAACATACCTACAATTTGGTACGACGAGGACGAAGGTACAGAATACGTAGATCTGGTGGGCTTAGTTTACTTGTAGATATGCAGAAAGTTATAAACCGTCTGGCAGAGAAGGGATTTTGTGATAAATCGGGTCACCCGAAACCTAATTTTGCTTACTTTCAGTATCCTCAAAGCTACTCGGTTGCGCGCATAGCCTCCATTCTACGCGGCCTTGCCAACTATTACCATCTGGCAAACTCTAAACGCCAATGTGTGACGCGTTTAAGCTACATACTACGTACGTCATTGGCCAAAACATATGCGGCCAAATTTAAACTAGGCACAGCAGCTAAGGTTTTTGCCAAGGGTGGCAGAGACCTGTCAAAACCAATTAAGGCTAAGAAGGCCCGTAGGCCTTTGCTAAACAGGGTCTTGGGGTCCAAGACCACTGCACATCGAAGGAGGGGGGCGGGGAGTGAAGGCCACTCCCCAGCCATTCCCTACACGCGATATGGTCAAATAAAGCTACCCGATACGAAACCGCTAACCAAAAACTGGCAACCAGGTCAAGCCCGCTTGAATTGCATAGCGAAAAAAAATTTGTACCAAAACTGTAATAGGGAGGGAAACGATTAGAGGCATACGATTGTTCATAACCACAGGGAAACTGGAGTTGGAGAGCCCTGTGATGAGTAATCATCTCGCGCGGGGAGCACTTGATGATATCGTGAGAGTGCACGGGCAAAGGCTCCGCAATTGAGCTCTTGATTCTATGTATTCTGTTGTCCGAATGAAAGAAAGAAAAGTAATTACGATGATAAAAAAAAGAATATTTTGGGCCGAAGGTGCAAAGCTCTCGACCAACGGCCCAAAGGCCACGAGACTTTAGGGAGAGGCGCTACGTGTTCGACCAATGGGAGAGGGGAGAGGGGAGAGGCGCGAAGACCCTTAGGGAGGGTGTCCCTTCGGACCAAGACCATGGGGGTTCTACAAGCCCGAACCCTATGGCCAAAGGGCCGAGAAGACCTGAAATGGCTTTACGATTTCCGCGTATGCATCCCTATCCCGCTGGTCGAGTCCCCCTTGGGTTCGAAGGAGACTTCTTTGGCTTTACGAAAGAAACGCTTTACAGGGTCCGTAAGGAGACTCTCGTTTCCGGCCTCCGCGCTGCCTTCGTTCAGTGAAAGCCAGTGAAAGGGAGGGGGGGCCGGCGCTGCTTTTCACCTATCAGGTTGAAGGCACTTAAAAATTGATATATATCAATTTTTCAAATATATATATATATATAAATGAAAAATATATATATATCTACTGGTTTTACGAAAAAAAAGAGACGATTTATGGATAACCAATTGTTTTTCAAATCTCTGATAGCCACTTTACCAAAATGGATACATAAATGTCAAACATCAAAACATGAAAATATATTATATACCAACCCGAACAGTCTATTTCAATTATTATATTTTTTGAAATATCATACCAATACGCGTTTTAAAGTTTTAATTGATATTTGTGGAGTTGACTATCCTTCTCGAAAACGAAGATTCGAAGTAGTTTATAATTTACTTAGTATTGACTATAATACACGCATACGTATATTAACAAGTGTAGATGAAATCACTCCAATTTGTTCGGTAGTCAGTATATTTCCATCGGCCGGCTGGTGGGAACGAGAAACTTGGGATATGTTTGGTGTGTATTTTTCTAATCATCCTGATTTACGACGTATATTAACAGATTATGGTTTTGAGGGGCATCCATTAAGAAAAGACTTTCCTTTAAGTGGATATGTGGAAGTACGGTATGATGATTCAGAGAAACGTGTGGTTTCTGAACCTATTGAGATGACTCAAGAATTTCGATATTTTGATTTTGCAAGTCCTTGGGAACAAATGTCGCGTAGTGACGAATCAAATCAAAAGTAAGCCAGCGCCAAAATCTTTTATATTGCTTAAAGCCTTCTTGAGAATATACAATGACTACGGAATTGCATACTTGGCTCGGTAGGCATCCGCTTTGTCTTTTTTTCGCCAAACTAGGTCTTTACAAGTTGAAACAGCTCAGCGAAGCTAAGCTTTTGGGTCCGAAGGGTCCGAAGGAGACTTCTTTGGCTTTACGAAAGAAGCGCCGAAGGCCGGAAATGGCTCGTAGATTTCCGACAGCGGGATATTTATGCGCTTCGCGCCTTTTGCCATATGGGCCTGCGGCCTGGAGCCTTTGCGTTTTATTGGCCTTAAGGCGCTGGGGCCCCTGTCTCGATTTATCATCTAAGATGATAAATTGGTCACAATCTTAAGGTTCAGATTGCGGAATTATGGATTAGTCGATGTTTTCATTCATTTATGAACAAATTGGCTGGAGCTGAACTCTCCACTTTATTAGAACAAAGAATTACCAACTATTACACCAAATTGCAAGTGGATGAGATCGGTCGAGTGGTTTCAGTTGGAGATGGAATTGCACGTGTTTATGGATTGAACAAGATTCAAGCAGGGGAAATGGTTGAATTTGCCAGCGGTGTAAAAGGAATGGCTTTAAATCTAGAAAATGAAAATGTAGGAATTGTTATATTTGGTAGTGACACTGCCATTAAAGAAGGAGATATTGTAAAGCGCACTGGATCTATTGTGGATGTTCCTGTAGGAAAGGGCATGTTAGGTCGTGTGGTTGATGCGTTAGGAGTACCCATTGATGGAAAAGGTGCTTTAAGCGCTGTAGAACGAAGACGTGTAGAAGTGAAAGCCCCAGGGATTATTGCACGTAAATCTGTACACGAACCAATGCAAACAGGATTAAAAGCAGTGGATAGCCTGGTTCCTATAGGTCGTGGTCAACGAGAACTTATAATAGGAGACAGACAAACTGGAAAGACCGCTATAGCTATTGATACCATATTGAACCAGAAACAAATCAACGCACAGGGCACCTCTGATAGTGAAAAATTGTATTGTGTATATGTAGCGATTGGACAGAAACGTTCAACCGTGGCACAATTAGTTAAGATTCTTTCAGAAGCGGGTGCTTTAGAATATTCCATTATTGTAGCAGCCACTGCTTCGGATCCAGCTCCTTTGCAATTCCTGGCACCATATTCAGGTTGTGCTATGGGAGAATATTTTAGAGATAATGGAATGCACGCATTAATAATCTATGATGATCTGAGTAAGCAATCAGTGGCGTATCGCCAAATGTCATTATTATTACGTCGACCACCAGGTCGTGAGGCGTTCCCAGGAGATGTGTTCTATTTACATTCTCGTTTATTAGAAAGAGCCGCTAAAATGTCAGACCAGACTGGTGCGGGTAGCTTGACTGCGCTACCTGTTATTGAGTGCGCCCCGACGGGACGTAGTATGATTCAAACAATGGTTGGAGGGGAAGTCGCTGGCAGGTACTACCAAACCACGACGAGAAGCAACCCGAAAGACCAGAGCGCTAGGAGGATAGGAAGAGCGGATATTCACGGAGTCCAGAAGCCAATAAATAAGCCTTCTTCGCCTGTTATTAACCTTGTTCAATGGGTGAACGCAGCATCGTCGAAATACGATGAGAGCTCTGGGTATAAGCATATACCTTACCCAAGAATCCACTCCGGCAGCGCTCACCTTACGAGACAGGGGCGTCTACTGCGTCCGAGCGGGGTTGTTACTGAGGGTGATAAGCCAAAGGCTTACGCTCTCGGTACGAGGAATTATTCCAAAGACAGCTTTCAGCCTCCGTTAACTGAAGGCGTCCATACGAATGAAGGTACTGGAACGAATTTCGAGCTCCTAACAGGGCTTCGAAACAGATGGAAGGTGAAAACGGGAAAATATGAAGACATCTTTTCGCTTATCGCGAGGGAAGATAATCTAATCCTGGCATGGAACAGCATAAGAAGCAAGCCAGGTAACTTAACCCCCGGAACAACTCCCGAAACTCTAGATGGTATCGACACCAAGTGGTTCCAAGACACTAGTTCGAAACTAAAGAGCGGGACTTACAGGTATGCCCCGGCGAGGAGAGTTGATGTTCCAAAACCCAACAAACCCGGGGAGACGCGTCCCCTAACAGTTTGTAACCCCCGAGACAAGATCATTCAGCAAGCGTTCTTAAACGTATTGCAACCCATCTTCGAAGGCGGCTCCGTCTGGCAAGAAAGCGAGCAATCGACCTACGAAAACCACTCCCGGGAATACACCCAATGTCATCTCTCCCTAACCGGAAGGAAAATATCACACTTCAAAGGTGAGGACGGTAGCTATACCAAGAAGTTCCTGACCAGGCATTGGCTATTACCCCCTATATTCCTTAACGTAGCCCACGGGTTCAGACCTAACCGAGGCGTTCACTCGGCGCTTAAAGAAATCAAGCAATTCTGGGGCGCCCCAAATTGGTTCCTTAAGTTCGCTATTAAGAAGGCCTTCGACAATACGAACCATAACCTGATTCTAAATCTCTTGAAGCAACACGTTGCGGACCAACGTGTGGAAGACGAGCTTCGGAAAATGTTGAAGGCCCGCGTCATCAACTTCGTGCTTGGAGAAGAATCAACTATGACCTTAGGTGTGCCTCAGGGTTCTGTCTTAAGTCCCTTCCTATTCAACGTAGCCATGCATCATCTGGACGTGTTCATGATCGATCTCAAAAAAAAACATCAGGTGCCCTCGGAAAAAATACCCAATAAGGTGTACGTAAGCGAAAGACGTAAATTGCTAACGTTAGCAAAAAAACAAGAATGGGGTATCAGAAAAAAACTGAGAGCCAACAGGGACTTAAGAAAAGACCTCAAGCGCAGGGGGGTTAGCCTTTTTGAATACAAGGTGAATCCTCGTAACATTTATTATGTCCGATATGCGGACGATTTTATCGTCGGGGTCCAGGGAGATAAAGCCTTTGCCAAGGACACGGCTACGTCGATCTCTAATTTTATTAAGAGTAGTATGCACTTTGAAGTCTCAGAGTACATATTTCACACCAAAAGCGGCAAAACTCCTTTCTTAGGGTTTCACCTATCGGTCGGACTCCTTGGCCCCTCGGTAAAGGGTAAAATAGCAGAGCGCTTTGCACGGCTCAAGACACGAATTCGAGGCGCGCGCAGGGGAGAATATAAGCAATACCTAAAAATGGTGAGCAAGACGTACACCAAATACTATAGGAAGGTCCTAGAGGGTCACCTCCGACAGGCCCATCAGACTATGTTGTCTAGCAAGCTCTTGAAATCCGGAGGCTTGACTCTGGCGCGCCAAAGAACTATCGACGCATTGGAAGAGACGCTGAACCAGATCAAGAAGGAAGCGCAGCGAGGCTCGGAGGGCCGAAGGCCGGAGTGCTTTCCGACGGGCATTTTAGTATCAGACCCGGCGGCAGCCCGCAGGGCTCTCGGGAATCCGCCTGCTAACCCTAGGTACCAAGAGGCAGAGGAGGAATGGGATAAGGAATGGGAATTCTTGGTCTCGGCTTGGGGTTCGAGGGCCCTATCACTAGCCAGGATTGAGCCCGACAAGGAGGCCGACCTGTTCAACATCATGGGGAGGGAAGACCTTAGCAAACTGATTAGTCTGAGGGAGCAATACCATAGCGCGCTCGAGGAACTCCTGAGCAGAGAGACCTCGGGCAAGATGGTAAAATACGTTCAGGGTAAGTTCGCGGCCGCAGGCAGAGGAGAAGGAAACGCCAACGCTATTTTGGCTTCACAGCTCACTAACAATAGATATCGTAGTACGGTTTATCTGGAGATGCCTTATTCAAAAATTAGAGAGAAGCTGCGATCGGTTGGATTCATTCGGGACGAACAGGGTGCATTCCCTAAATCCCTGCCCCAGATCACAGAGCTTGAGGATATTCAAATAATCGATTTTTTTAAGCAGAAGGCCTATGGTCTGCTTAACTTCTACCAATGTGCGGACAATCGATGGGAGCTTATCAAGATCGTGAATTGGATGCTTAGATATTCTCTCTTACACACACTAGCGCACAAGTATAACACTACTGTGTCAAAAATAATGGGCGTATACTCCAAATCTCCGAAAGTATTCATTGAAGCTGAGAACCCTGGCGAATATTCTATGCTCACTGGTTTTCCCACCCCACTGGAGATAAACACTAGACGCAAAGAATTCCTCGTTTCGGGGGATGAAACTCCCGAAAGCTTGGAAAAACTCCTTGACGATAGGCGGACCCTTCTCACCCAATCGAAGGCGAAGTTCAATAAATGCTGTGTCGCTGATTGCCCTGAAACTAACATAAAGCTCCATCACATTCGGAAGCTGGTAAAAAGGTTCAAAGGCAACATCGTCACCATCAACGTTAAGGGCAAACGCACCGGAAAACAGGATCTGGACAAGGTGCGTCTTTCAGCCCTATCCAGAAAACAAATCCCCCTCTGCCCCAAACATCACTCCGACTTTCATGAAGGCACCATAACATTGGAAAACATAGACAGCAAGTATTCGTATCCTAAGACCTTATATGTGGGCGGAGAACAAGGGAAGTTGGTGAACATAGAAGACGTCACCAAACAACGTTTTCTGGAAAAAAAAAAACACTAGTTTTTTTTACCCCCCCTTTTATCCCCGTCAGGGGATAATTGCAGGGCCTCGTTTTCACCCCCGGAATGTTCCAGTAGGAGCCGTATGATGGGAAACCATCACGTACGGTTCGGTGACGGCCTGCGGGCTAGTTCTACAACACAAGCTGGAGACGTATCCGCTTATATTCCTACCAATGTGATTTCCATTACAGATGGAGTGCGACGTGACGTGTGTGGGATCGGTGAGTTGGGGGCGCATCGTCGTCCCCTGCGACAGAGCCAAGGATTAAGGGGTAGTTGGACTTTTCCTACCCCAAGTAGCAACACCGTAGGCGATCTTAACAGAGCTTCTTCGGGGGAGTCCTCCGAGATTCGAGTGGAAGCCCCCTACCACGGTTTGTCTGTTAGCACTAGGCCGTATCCTTTTGATACTGTTAGTCCTAGCCCCGATACAAAAGCCCAGGTCCATGGGCGGTTTTCGGGAATCGGTGGGCGGTTGCCCACAGGGATTAGAAGCTTGGCGTTAAGAAATGTCGATCCTCGTACGAGCGCGGCGAGCTCCTTCGGCGGATCCCTCCAAAGACACAACTACAGTTCGCTGTCAAAAGACTTGAGGGCCGCCGCGGGCGCGGAGATGGAGGTGGAAAACCCCGAATTAGCCGGTGGATGCGCGGAAAAGCAGAACCCGGTCAACGCGGGACCTAATACCTTCTGCATAGAAGATGTGCAGGCTAAAGCGAGCGTGAGCTCGTCCTTTCATTTGGAGTCTACGGACTCCATAGCAAAAGTTCTAGCCTCGAAAAGGAGTGATAAAGGCAAATACCAAGATCTTTTTAGCCTTATAATAAGCCCAGAGAATTTAAAACAGGCGTGGCTAGAGATAAGAAACAAAACAGGCAATCTGACGCCCGGTGGCACGGGCGAAACCGGGGAAGACTGGTTTACGGAGACCAGCATAAGTTTTAATAAGGGAATCTATAAATACCAACTAGCCAGAAAAGTTGGCATACCGGGCGAGCGCCGCCCACTTACTATAACATCTCCCCGGGACAAAATAATTCAACAGGCCTTCAAAAGAATTTTAGAGCCTATCTTCGAAGGTTATGTTGTCGGGGTTACAGTCCCTCGGAACCAGGGCAACGACATGGTTAAACACTGGATCCTCCCAGTTGTCTTTAGCAACTTATCCCACGGATTCAGACCCGGAAAAAATGCCCATTCGGCGCTCCAACAAATGCAATTTGGTTGGAGGGACGTACATTGGCTTCTCGACTACGACGTGAGGAAAGCTTTTGATAACGTTAACCACCACGTACTGTGTGCTGCGCTGGAAGAGCAGATAGCGGACCTTAGGGTTATCGACGAGATTCGCAAGATGCTTAATGTGAAAGGGTTAAACTTTGACATCCAGGAAACCCTGGGAACCCCACAGGGGTCCGTTCTATCCCCTTTCCTCTTTAACGTTTACATGCATAAATTTGACCAATTCATGCATAATCTTATAGCACACTACGACCGTTTGGGCAAGAGGTTAATAAATCCCGAATGGAAAGAAGTTAGCCGAGTCAGAGCTGATGAGAAGGGTCAGCTGTCGGACCAGGCTACTAGGAACCGGCAGAGACGTTTAGCCGCTGCCCGCAAAGGTATCAAGCGATACATCTACCATCCGGCCAATATCAAGATCCGATACGTTCGTTATGCTGACGATTTTTTGGTAGGTATCGAGGGCCCGAAGGACCTGAGTAAGACCATTAGAGGGGAAATCAACGATTTCCTTCAATCTGCCCTGCACCTAGAGATAAAGAAGGACAACTTGGTCCACGCGCGTTCCGATTGGGTTCGTTTTATAGGCTTCGACATTCAAGCTAGAATGACAGGTTCCTGCTTTACCAAGGGTAAGGAGCTTGAGGCTATTAACAGATTTAAACAAAGAGCCCGTAGGGCCAAAGAGAAGTCACACAAGAAGTACCAATCTATGATGAACAAGGTGGGAGCTTCGATCCAACGCCGAACCATAGAGGATACCTTTGCTAGGGCTGAGCAAACCTACCTTAAGCAAGTACAGGTCGCAGTGGGAGCCGAAACCCTTAGTCGATCGCAAGCTTTGGACGCTCTGCAAGAATCACTCAATGTACTAAGACATGAGTACTCATGGGAACAGGGTAACGGACCAGCCCAGATGCCTGAGAATTATCGGAACACCGATTCGGCAAGCATAAGGGAAGTGGCTGGGCAGTGGATTCGAGAGGCTAAATCCCTTGGAAACCTCAGGGTCGAACAAGAAGTTAGACAAGCCCTGAAAGATCTATACGGGGTAGACATTGTGGAGAAGGTGGAGGAACTCAGTAAGTTCCTGGACAACTTAGACTCTGGTCGAGGTAAAATAACACGGTACATCAAAGATAAGTATAAAGGTAAGAGTGCAGCTATAGCCTCGGTCAACCTTTATATAAGATGCCCAATATCTCACATACTGGAATGTCTGCGGTCCCAAAATATTGTAGCCAAGAATACCCGAAGACCTATTGCGGTCACTACTATTTCCAATCTGGATGATCTAACTATTATCGACTGGTTTAAATCCAAAGCCCATGGGATCCTAAGCTATTACAAATGCGCACACAACATCTGGGAAGTCCGAGATCTGGTCAACTACCATTTAAGATATTCTCTCCTTAGCACCTTAGCCCTCAAGCATAAGTCCTCAATTTCCGGGATTATAAGAGGGTACGGTAAAGCCCCGAAAATACGAACAATTAATGAGAAGAGCCAGGAATCCACGGAGTTCCCCACAGTACACAGAGTGAATAGCACCCGCAGAGGATTTAACACCAAACCAATAAGCCTAATAACGTTACAGGATTTTCAGGATCTCCTGATGAGACCGTGCGTGGCGCGGAAACAGTACTATGACCCGCTTCATGCAGCTAAACGCCAAAATCGGTAGTATCACCCGATAAAACTACTGCAGAACTGGGAGACTAGCCGCCACTGGTCTACCTAGATGCCTTTGATCATTCCTCTAGTCTCCTATGGGAGCCGGATGAGGGAGAAATTTCTCACGTCCGGATCTTTGAGAGCCTCCGGGCTACTCTCTCAAATCTTTTTGGAAACAGAACTCTTTTATCGTGGAAGTCGACCTGCTATTAACGTGGGATTATCTGTGAGTCGCGTCGGTTCTGCGGCTCAGTTGAAAGCCATGAAACAAGTATGCGGTAGCTTAAAACTAGAATTGGCACAATATCGTGAAGTAGCCGCTTTTGCTCAATTTGGTTCAGACCTTGATGCTGCGACTCAGTATTTATTAAATCGTGGAGCTAGGTTAACTGAGATACTTAAACAAGCACAATATAGCCCAATTCCTATTGAAAAACAAATCGTGGTTATTTATGCAGCTGTCAAAGGTTACTTAGACCAAATACCCGTCGCTCTCATAACGCACTATGAACAAGAGCTATTGAAATCTATTGACCCAGGTCTACTTTCTGCTATTGTACAACAAAAAAACATCACTGAGCAAATTAGTAGTCAACTGGCTACCTTTTGCCAAAAATTTACGCAGAGCTTCTTAGCAACTCATCAATCATAAAAAAAGAAGAGGGGCGAAGCTATTTGCTTCACCCCTCCCCCCTCCGGTTACCGAGTAGCCATGGCTTATGAAAAAGGTAGGGCATGGGCTGGGATGGGCGATTGCCTGCAAGGATTAGAAGCTTGGCGTTAAGAAATGTCGATCCTCGTACGAGCGCGGCGAGCTCCTTCGGCGGATCCCTACAAAGACACAACTACAGTTCACTGTCAAAAAAAACTTGAGGGCCGCCGCGGAGTTGGAAAAGCCCGAATTAGCTGGTAGATGCGCGGAGAAGCAGAACCCGGTCAACACGGGACCTAATACCTTCTGCATAGAAGATGTGCAGGCTAAAGCGGGCGTGAGCTCGTCCTTTCACTTGGAGTCTACAGACTCCATAGCAAAAGTTCTAGCCAGGAGCGTCATTTTGAGCTACAGATTCAGTCTTTTTCGAATCTTCGGAGTTACATTTATCTTTTTCATTTTATCTTCTTCGTGTGATACACGTGCCTGCCGAGCCTGCTTCAACTTTGGCCAAAGAGTCTTCCAGAGCCCGAGAATTTCCTCGGAGAGCTTCATGCGATGCGAGGAAATCTTGCACGTCCGGTTCGGGGACCTCTTATAGGTCAAGAAAAGGAACTTCAGGCGATGCAGGGTCACACCTGTTTAGGCACATAGGCTCTTTCCCTTTATTTTGTCGGACAGTTTTTTGGTTTTGTGGTGTCCGACAAAACCAAGTCCGGGGGGCCGGCTCCAACCCTGCAGTGAAACACAAAAGCTGTTAGAGCAAGTGCAAGGGCATCGGTGCGCGTAGCCCCCCTTGCACTTGCTATTTTTAAGGGCAAGTGCTTCGATAGGAAATAGGAAATGCTAAGATTCCAACTTAGATTGGTTAAGGATTTGTTACGAACCAATAAAGCCTTCCATGCAATGGCTTCTAACTTCCGGGTTATATCAAAATATGATTTTTTATATAATTTTTTTTTATTTCCATTATGCCATCCACAAAAAACAATAAATTTCAAAATTTATTAGTGTTGAGTTTTTTTTATGCTATGCTTTGAAGAAAATGAAAAAAAAACTTTGAGTTTTGAAACTTCATCCTTATCCTTACGTTGCAGGTTAAACGTTCTATAGACCCAAGTCCATTTTCCATTAGGATCGGTCTGTACTTGATGTTGAATTTTCATTTTTAATGTGTCAAATCAGCTAACCAACGTTGGATCTAAGGCCAAGTCTGACGACAAGTCTGGCAATTCGCCCGTAAGCCAGGCAGATTGCATAAATAATTTCCGTATTTCATTTACTCGAATTCAAGAAGTGGCTCTTTCTTCCTCAGACTTATCTTTTTTGCCCTTCACGTATTTATCTTCCACACTATCTAATTGAATTAGATCTACGGTATGGAAACTCTGCTTTACCACTTTGAGAATGAGTTTAAAAAACCCGGGATTTTTAGGCCCAAGCAATACAGTAATTCTGCGCCTTTCGAATTGTTCCTTTATTTCCGTGCGCCTCGCGAACCTCCCCAAGTTCGTAGAAATAACGTCTAGGCGTTACTTAGCCCGTAGCCGCTCCAACTCGAAATCACCTGCATCCGTATACCAAAAGGCTGATTGAGGTTGAAAAACGTTAATATTAATAAATATTAACATCCTTTCTGGCAAGTTTAGCCCTATTCTTAGAATTTCCATAGAACTTCCAATATGTTTTTTGATCGGAGTGAAATCAACTCGGTCGTTCTTCAAACTTTGCAATTACAGTCCGGCGTCCAACTAATTATCGTTGCGGATTAAACCTATAGGGAACTGTCGTACGTATTCAAAAAAATTTATTGCATCATACTGAGACTTGTGAAAACCAAGTGTATAAAAGTGAGTTTTTGGGTTGTTGGTTAGGTTAGTACAATACTCTCAAAAATCTTTATCGTACTGGGCAAACCAGTTCGAATTCGAAGTTACAAGTTTTCAAAAATCTAACTTGTGCTCTTGTTGTCCTTGCACACGCGAAATAGTCAAAGAGCCTTTGGTTATATATTTAAGACTTGTTATTTCAAAATGGGGTACGGCTGTAGAAACAAATATACAGGTGTCCATTTGGCAGGCAGCTGTAAACAAATTAAAACATATCAAGTTGGAATTCAAAGAAACATTATCTGGGTAATAACATCTTTTTTTTTAATCTCTTCCTCGTTTTCCAGAAATGGTTCTTTGAATTCGTCTGCATATTTTATTTTTTTGTTTTTTAATATTGTCACGAAATTCATTAAAATTGAAAGCTGCTTTCTCTTTTACGCTGTACGGAAAGTAGCTAATTAGGCTAGGTCTAAAACTGGCTAATATATAAGTGGTTATCCAATGTTGGGCATTAATACGCACATTGTTTCAAAATTGCCCTATATCCTTTTTCTCTTCTAAAAGCGGAAGCGGTCGAAAAAAACGAACTTCTGTATCATAAAAATGTTGACAAAAATCTATAGGTCAATGGACTTCTTCTAAAATCAATTTAGCTATTTTCGAGGTAACCCCCAAAACTTTCTCTGGTCCTATGGGTGGAATATTCAAATGATAATTCGTCGACGTTAGTTCGTGTGATATTTTTCAAATCCCGGTGTCTCCCAATTCTTTAACACTTACCCTACCATTACAAAGTTCCAAGTCATTTGAAGCTTTAGATTCAATCGATTTCAAAGATCGAGCAACAATTTTTTGACCGTAACATTTGATAGAAATTCGGTTCCAAGAAATAATTTTCACATTTTGTTGAAAGAGGGCCTCGTCTATGAATAACTATATTTTTTTGTTAAAGCACATCATAAGTGATATATAGGAAACTCAATTTGTAGAATCCCCGAAAGTAGGAGTGTAGCTGTAAATGAATTTGTGGCTTTTCACTCTGAAAGTAGCTGTATAGCGTTTCAGGGGGCTTCATGGTTTGATGAAAAATAGGTCTAATTTCTATTTTATGGTCATCTTTAAGAATATGCTTTATGAGTACGTTTTGACTTTGTATTAATAGTTGTTTTGTCAGAAAAGTGAAAATGGATATTTTGCCCGCTTTCTTTACAGCTACTAGGAGAGCTTCGTAGGGTTTACCACTTCCTGGTGGAGCTGTAATTAATGCGACCTTAGCCTTTTAATAGTATTCAGAAAGGGTTAAATTATCCGCCGAACTATCTTCCTGTTCCTCTACGGCCATTATGTGATGGTTAAAAATAGTCAAAATTTCCGAATTGCGGTACTTATTCTGACAATAGGCATGTTTGCATTCCAATATAGGTATAGAATAAGGTGGTTCTAAACCCAAATAATTTAGTATTATCTCCATCTTCGCGAAAGATACAAGGTCCTACGAACTCTGTATTAGAGTTTTCTTTCGGTATAAGTGTTAATTGAAATCGAGTGTTTAACCATTTTGCTATTTCCGACATTATAGCGGAGGCCCAGGAAATACCCCAGCGAGTTTCCTGCTGTGTTTGTTCCTTTGGTGAAATAGGGTAGCCCTTTTTTGTTCTTCTGGTGAGGTAGCCTGTGGTTGTTATTCTGGTAAAATAGGGGTAGCCGGCCAATCTATATTAGCAAAATATGTGCCTTCAACCCTGTATTGTACATTTGGGGTTTCACCTTTTTTTTAGTAACTCAACCCTGGAAAACTCTGACTTTTTCATTTTGATACTAGAAGTGCCAAGATTAATAAAAAGCTTAAAGCCCCTAAATCCATAAACCGTCTAACACCCCCGTTTTATTACGTCTTGCGTCCACGCGGAGCGGACGGGTGTCACTTTTTGACGTTTTCTGGCGAGTCTATGTCTATGCATATCGTCTGAGTCGCATCTCCGCACGAAGCAAACAAACTAGTGGCTGTAGTCCAGGGTTTTTTATAAATCTCAAGGCTGTGATGAGATTTTGGATTTTAACGAACCTTTTTGACATCTTTGAATAATTCCTTTCCTCTTCCTGGCAAAACCCAAAAGCTTTTATCAACAAATCCATAAGCTTCTTTTATTAGAGGAAGACAGTCAGGCCCTTCGTGATCAAATAACAAACCTGGATATTCCAGATTTGTTTTCAATTTCATGTTATGCAAAATTTTTTGCATATCTATGCTATACGCTGCGAAGCAAACATCTTCTGTAAACATAGGCATTGTATCTAAGGTCGGGGTAGTATTAAGACTTTTAGCCATCGTGGAGGTTTTTCCTTCAGCACCATTCGTCAAACTCAGACCTCCATAGTTAGTTGGATTTTTGGAAATATAGTATCTAAGTATTTGGGTGTCTTGACTTTTGATATAGAAAAAATCCAATATATCGAATTTCTTCATGGAAGAGATCCCCGGGCTCCTTATAAGGTGTTGTATCGATCAAACCCATTATGACTTTTTGAAAGCAAGCTGGGTTGGAAAATCCTGAAATCCTAATATTGCCACTGGTTGCTTCTCTAAGAACATATTTATTGACATGCCCTAATGAGAACAAGGTCAATTCTTTTTTATCCCCAAAAATTATGTTAAATCGTTGCTCAAGAATTTTCAAGTTGTTAAAATTCAAATGTTTGCGTTTTAATTGTACAACGAACTAATCGGTATTACACCATAAAAGATCATCAGACACCATTTCGGTAAAAACTTCTAGCATAATAAGTTGCCCGCAAACACTTCCATGTAAGCTAGGTTCATAAAGGGCAAAGTATATAGAATTAGTTCGACCAAAAATACCATTTAAAACAATTTGAAAAGTTAAAGCCCCAAGTTTGTTGTTTTCTTTGAGCTTTAGCCTATGTTTTATAAACTGGTCTAACATATTCGGAAACTCTGGGAATCTACTTCGGACCCTTTGTTTACTAAAGCATGAAAGATCGTAGATAACACGAGCTAATATAACAGTAAATAAGGTTTGCTCTTTATTACTGTGAGGAAAAAGTCGGTGGAATGGATTCCTTGGCAGGGTTGTATTTTTGATGGTTATTTGTGGTATATCCGTCAAGTGGTCTATGAATGACTCTAATTCCTGAAACTTACAAAAAAAATCGATATAGATTTCCCGCCTATAACAGTATAACAATAGCCATGTCTTTCCAATTGTAAGATTTCTCAGATCTGTTTTAGCCTTTTGGAATAGTGGATTCCTCCTTACAACATGCTCTGCCAATCGTTGCCGGGTAAGAGGCGCGTAGTGCTCAGATAAATCATAGTTGAAACAAGCTTTCAAAGCAAAAAAGAGTCATACCAGGATTGGCTACACCCATCTTCCCTCTTTTCGCAATGTAATTGGCAATCGGACTCGGCCATAATCCAGTAGACAGAATAAGTCTTTCTCTTCAATAGCATTGCGAAAGTCCACAGACATTGACGTTATTGGCATACCAAAGTAAGCAGCAAATTTGTTCAAAGAAGTAACTAGCTTATCACCATTCCACGTGATTATTCATTACTCTGCGATTCTAGAGGCATCACATACTTTTGACTACCAGACCCGACCAATTTTTCTTTTTCATTTCAAAAACTCGCGATACAACCCAATATATGTATATCGAGATTCCTTATATATGATTAATCTAATTCTAATTCTCTCTTTTGGCAAGTGCAACAGGCTGAAGCGGGCCTTCGGCCCCTTGCTCTGGGATAGTCTGGTGCCCGGTCCTTCTTTCAAGGGGCCGAAGGCCCTATTTCCGCGGACTGCCTAGGGAAGGCCCGCGGAAATAGGGCCTCTAAGGCCCTTTAGTGGTGACGAGCCGAAGGCAAGGCCATGGGTAACACTACAGTACATAGGCCGCCACGCGCCTGCTGCTTATGCGCTTTGCTATCCGGCAATTCAGTTAGTCGAATTAGCAAACCCGATAATAACAGAGCATACTGTCTAAGTCAAAAAACTGCTACGCACCTCAGAAAAAAACGTTATCGTAGGTATTGTTCTATGTGCGTGTGAAGACGTTTTTTAAGATTTGCAAAGCAGATAGTCATCGTCGAGCACCTCCCCCCCAAGTCGCCTTCTTTCAAAGAAATTTAGCTAAAAAATCTATCTCGAGTATATACATCATCTTTTATTCGTACTCCTTCTATAAAAATCCCTTCAGCTTTCCTTGTCTTAGTAAATGAAAACTCTTCATCTTTGAAAACTCGGGCAAACCGTCCCAAAGGTGCGTAGCGGAAGTAAAGGAAGGTATACGGGCATAGATTGGAAAAAGATATGATAGATACATAAAATATGACATTGTCATCAAATATACAAATAGAACTCGAAGGAATGCCAAATACAGGAAGGGGTAGGCGGGGCAGGCTGGCGCCTACCCCGAAAAAGAGGGCCTGGCTCGGTAAAGTCCCTAACTACAACTTTCGGGGCGGGCTCCGCCCTATAAGGACTAGGTCTGTATAGGGCGGAGCAGGTCAGTGCTTAAGTTGCACAAATTGCTAAGACGTCTAAATGCTTTCCTTGATAGCTGGAAGTTCTTCAAAAGTATGAAATGCCGGAGGGCTTGGGACCATCCATTCAAGTGTCGTTGAATTCTGTTCAACAGCCCAAGGACTTGGAGCACACTTGTTTTCACTAGTTAAAGTAAGAAAAACCACTACAAAGAAACAAAAAATCCCTACTACAGAAACATATGAGCCAAAACTACTAAAGGCATTCCATCCAGCGTAAGCATCTGGATAATCAGGAATGCGACGTGGCATACCTGCAAGCGGTTTTTTCCTTATTTATCAAATGTTAATGGATTGTGACTAAATATTTTTCCTTTGTAAACTTCATCTGAAATTAGTCTTTTAGACTTTTCAGTGTGTTTAAATTCCAATGTTGAATCAGTTCTTTTATTGATATTAAGAACTGGTTTATAAAGATCTAAATAGTACTGTTCTCGAGCTAAATAATCCTTTTTAGTAATAGTACCTGTTGAACCACATAACTCAATAATAACTAAACTAAAATTGTCATGACCATATTTCCAAATAGAATTCTAAATATATTTGTTATCAGATAATTTAGAAGGGTGATAGTATTCAGCAAGTCTATCGCTTTATTTATAACCACTACCTACATATTGTTTACTATTAACTAAATTATGCCAAAGATAGATTCCAGTTTTCGTTAGATAATCAGAAACGATTTGCGTTCTATTTAACCAAGCGTTATCATATACTGGAAGTGGTTCCCCTGGTAAATTATCAATAATTAATTGGTGATTAATCGAGAATTTATGATCTAATTTGACTGTAATTAGTCTGTTAGAATTAACAATAGAATGATTTTCAGAACCTTTTGGCTCTTCTGAATTATCATTAGACCCAGACTGATCGCCAGTTTCAAATCGTTTTCGGTTTGACACTGGATAATTATAAGGACTCTCGAATGTACTAGAATTTACGCTTGAGTTAAGGTTATCCTGAATAGTATATCCTATTAGCAGCGAGTTACTATTTCAAGAGTCTACTACTAATTCTTCCTTTCTGGCTTAAAAGGCAAACTAGTCCAATGATAAATAAGGAATCTCCTTGATATTTCTAACGAGGCCGGACTATATCTTCACCCTAATTGTATAGGGGCACCACGTGGAGTCTCTGAGGATCCTACTCGTCGGCGTTGAGCTTCGACTTTGGTTTCCTGCTGATTGTCCAATCCCTAAGATGGTTACTGCTTGAAGTGAGTACCAAGGGCTCTAAGGAATTTCCAGCGTATAGTGATGTTTCACTTCAAGTTTTACTTTGGAAGTGGGCCTAATATTGACCTAGGAAATGCATAGGAAAGAAAGTCAAATTCACACCAAAGAAAGTAATCCAAAAATGAATTTGACCTAAAGTCTCTGGGTATTGAAGACCAGTTATTTTACCTATCCAGTAATAGAATCCCGCAAATAAAGCAAAAACGGCTCCCATAGAAAGAACATAATGGAAATGTGCAACCACATAATAAGTCAACTTTCCCTAGATATTTTCATATCTACTTGGACTATATCATCACTCCGTCGATCCTACTATTGACCAACAGATGTGTTTGGCCTATAGTCTCTGAGAATCCTACTCCCCATAAAGCGCAAAGGCCGTAGGGCCCGAAGGTTCCGAAGGAGGCTTTTTTGGCTTGTAAGGGCCCTTCGGGCCTCTCCCGTTGGTCTCGGGGAAAGCCCGGAAATCGTAAATTTCCGGAACGTCCGCCCTTTTCTGACAGTGCCCCGACCTGTCGGACAGTCGCACGCCCTCCGGCCCTTTTTTTTGAGTTTGGTTTCCGGCGGATTGTCCATTTCAGTAGATTTTAGATCTACGTCATACTTAGGATTATTACTGAAGCCCAAGGAAGGCCGTAGGCCGCAGCTGAAGCCCGGAAAACGTAAAGCCAGAAACTTCACCGTATCTGCCCTTTTTTTGTCAGTTTTTTTTGTCAGTTTTTTTTCCCTTTTTTGTCTGACAGTACCTCGCCCTACGCGCGAAACGTTACGGCCTCCGGCCCGTAAATCGTCAAGCCGTTTCCGCCCGTAGGTACAAAGAGCCGAAGACCAGAAATGGCTTGACGATTTACGCGCACGATATTTAGTCAGCGCTACGCGCGTAGCGCATAAACTTAACAGTTTATGGCCCCGCAGGTATACCCCCCGATAGGTTATAGGCCCGGAGGTCCATAGGCCCGGGGGGCATAAAGGGTTTTACTATTTACGGGTTTACGTTTTCTGGGCGCCTTCGGCGCCGGAGCGCAAAAAATATATTTTTTTTGCTTGCTTCTTCTCTCGACCTTTTTTCGCTTGCGAATGAAGTGAAAGGCCTCTAGTACTCAAGTCTTTAGGAATTTCCCGCATACAGCCAAATTTAGCCATGACACTTTTGCACAGGCTAAAGCCCCTTTTTGTTTTTATAAAAAGCTGATATGAATTTATGAAATTGTAACAACTTCTCTCCACCTAAACTAATAATGTCATTACGACTAAAGAAGTCTATAACTCTTGCTAAAGAATTACGATTATAGGTCTCTATTAAATAAATAGGTTTCTTATTTTTAACAGCGATTAATCTAACTTGATTAGGTAGAGTAAATTTGGTTTTTATAGCCTCCATAATATAATAATCGGAAGCTTGAGATATACTAAATGAATGTGAACCATTCAATCTAATACAGAAACAACCTTCAGCAGTTGTAAAACCTACAAACCAATTATCGAAATAAGATAAGTTAGTTAACTCTAATGGAGTTAACTTTCTAAATACAGGTTCTAAGAAATGCTTCATAAACTTATACTCTTTTAAGGAAATTCTATTTAAAAAGCAGAATCGCAAAAATAAATAACGAGTATAAGCATTAGTAGTTAATAAAGGATAATCTGTTAATATACCTAAAACTACCTCTATTTCAGTTTTGTGATCTATTTGTAAAAAAACATATTTTTTTTGAATATATATCTGACCTATATTTAGAACTTTTGATAGTTGTTTTAACATAAGATGGTTGCCTTCTGTATATTTCAATTTAATAATAATCCTAAATTGTAATATTGTCTCTCTCCAATGATTAACTTGAATTGAGCCGTCACCGTCAATAAGACCTACAAAAAATTGTTTCATAGCTTCTGTATAATTGACATTCTGCTTAGGGTAAGGTTCGAAGAAAGCGATAATAGTGCATAATAGTTTATCATGTAGAGCAATATCTACCCCAGAATTGGCCAATACTATTCCAGTAAGCCCCCCTACCGTGAACAAAAATATAAACCCTACAGCGAATAACATGGGTGTTTTGTATTGTATTGACCCCCCCCACATGGTTGCAATCCAACTAAAAATCTTTATTCCAGTAGGCACAGCTATAATCATGGTAGCCGCGGTAAAGTAAGCACGTGTATCAACATCTAAACCTACAGTAAACATGTGATGAGCCCATACAATAAATCCAAGAACTCCAATACTAATCATGGCGTACACCATGCCTAGATAACCGAATACGGGTTTTCTTGAAAAGGTAGAGACGATATGACTAATGATACCAAATCCTGGCAGAATTAGAATATAAACCTCAGGATGCTAATGGACTATATCTTCATCTCCAATCGATTGAAACAATTTAATAAAATGAAACAATTTGTTTTGTTTAGCTGGATCTAGATAATAACCTCTCTCCAGATATCTTAAATAACGCTCAAATCCTTTTTTTGTCTGACAGTGCCCTGGCCCTTTCAATTGAGCTATCTTATAAGGGTTGTGTAATGGATAAACGTATAAATAAGAAATCATTAGCTTTAGCTGAGTAATACCTGAATACCACAAAATCCACCCATCCCGGCTTTTATCATAATAGATAGATCCACCCCTGGCTATATTTTTCAGTATCTTTTGATCTTTTTGACCTATACCCAAACTAGGTTGGAAATTTATGTGGTTAATCTTAAAATGGCCATCTCCGAATCCTGAAACCCAAGCATTATCTACCGTTAGAGGTTTTGGTTCAAGAAATTCTATTATCATAGCAGAACAGACTCTTTGCCTTTGTTTTTGCTTGCTTATTGTTCTTATTCTTCCATTCACCAAATCGACTAATCTTTCTATAGCCGATTTATTATGCAATTTCCAACGAAAGCTGCTGAAGTTATCTCCAATCCAATCTGATGGACCGAATAAAGATTCTTTTTTTTAAGCCTGGGTGCCTTTTTGTTTGAAAAAGTATAGGGTTTGTACTTCTTTTGTATGCATTGTTACTTCACAGCTTATATATCCAGCCTTTTCAATGGAAAAACCTCCATCCCAGCTAACCCATTTTGAAATTGATCCTCATCATTCCTTGTTTCAATAGGAAATGCGCTGCGTGTAGTCTCTGAGGATCCTTCACCTGTTTGTAAAGTCAAAATATTTGTTTCATTCATTTACATTTTTTTTTTTGAAGTTTCCTGCTGATTGTGCATTGCCTATAGAACTGAAGATCTAATTCAGATCTATATATAAGCTTTTCACAGGTTCGGGCGTAAAAAAAGAGATTTTTTCGCGCACTTATGAACCGAGTACTTAATGGCATTTAGCCTTTCCAGCAAATAGCGGCATTATTCAATTTGGGATTGCTCTCAAATGCGGCCATCCTGTGGTTATTTTTTGACCGAAGAACCAAAAAAGATGCTGGTATAAAATGGGATCCCCGCCACCAGCAGGATCAAAAAAGGTTGTATTAAAGTTTCTATCAGTTAATAACATGGTAATTGCCCTTTTTTTTCTGTGTTTTTTTTTTTTTTTTTCAGTTTTTTTTCCCTTTTTTGTCTGACAGTCCTGGGGCCTTGTCGGACAGTATTTTGGTTTTATGGTGTCCGACAAGACAAAGCCCGGGGCTCTGTCTGACAAAAAAAGTGCTTACACCGGAAACTAATATTTTTTTTCATGCCCGGCGTGGTTTTGGACTATATCTTCATCTCTTTCTATTCATACCTGCTTTGATGCGCACAATTTAAGCAAACTCCGCATTGGTCAGATGTGGTTTGTGTAAGATCATGTCATAGATGCATCGCCAGTCACGCCAATCCGCGGCTTTTGCCCGAGGAAAGGCATCAAAGTAAGCAACCACATGGCATGCCTGCCTGCCATGCTGCATGTGCGACTACGCCAATTTACTCTAGAAGCACTAACCTTGTAAAGTATAACTTGTGCCCCAATTTGCTCAAGCGTCGGTCTAGTATCTATTTTCGTTTGTTTCTGCAGCTTACTCTATTCTAGCTCAAACGAAATGGAAACGCGCCAATATCTACTGGATATGGTGGTTCGAATCTGGAAGCTATCATAAAATCCCTAGGCAAACCCGCAAAGCCAAGCATTGGAAAACAAAGCATTCGGATCCTGCGGCAGAAAACATAGTGTTGTGTCATATGCGTGCAACCAATCCATCAACCTGTAAAGTGTTTCGTGTTTGGAAGTACGCATAAAGGCATTGATTTCATGAATAACTCGAGCTATACCATCTAACGCATTGATAAAGAGCACGAAAGCCCCCTTTTTCGTTTTAGTCTGAATCGAGCCTGATCGAGTCGGAGCCTAGAAGCGCACGCAGCGAATCGGCCCGGACATTGTCAGACAGGGCCCCGTCTTGAAAACTGATTTCAATGGAAGGGTATCGTCTCTGACCACCAGGGGTTCGATTTGCATAAGGTATGACCATGCAGCCATCACTCTCAATCAAGCCCGCCGACACCAAACTAATGTTTGGGTGGCAAAGGCACGAAAGGGGTTTTGGCCAGAGATGTTTGGCGTATAGTCTCTGAGGGGGAACCGTCATGGTTCGTTCCCTGCTGATTGTCCTTGCGGAGTTTCCAGCATATAGTCAAATTCGACCAAGGCATCGCTACCTCATCAGGCGCAAATACACCTGCCAGTACTGGAAGGGATAATAAAAGTAGGAAAGCTGTTACTAAAACAGACCACACAAATAGAGGTAATCTATGCATGGTCAATCCAGGGGCCCTCATATTGAAGATAGATAGGGTCAGTCAATGCTGCCCTCCGAACCATACGTGACAATTTCTCGTCATACAGCTCTCCCTCAGAAAACTGAAATTGCTGAGTTTATTGTATCAAGTCTATTTCTATAACAGATGGGTTACTTTATAGAGAGGGCCAAGCTCGGGGGTTAACCGGGGTTACTGATAGGATGATATTATCTGAATTTCCTCCCGCCCCCCCCCCGCATGATAAGCTTCGTGGTGAGCTCCACATAATGGAATCTGTTTTCGTTTGTACGCCCCTAACCATTCCTGGTAAGTTGTCTTATTTATTCTAAATTTGGCTCGAACGTCTCGAACAGCCCTTAGGTGAAGGATCGCCACGTTCTTATCACCACAAATGGCGCAAACCTGCCCTAACCCAGACTTGTAAAGTTTCCCAGCCCAAGAAACCTAGATAACCGAATCCGGAGTAGCCATTGGACTCTTCATTTTGTAATGCTGTAGAACCTTATAGTTCTTTGGAATGTTCAGGCTGCTCTTGGTATTCGGTCACAGAAAATTAGCTCCAAATTTATTGAACGTTTTTTTTCTAGTTCGGAGCTTCTATTTCAAAGCTAGGGTTAGAGCGCATGAGTTAACTAGGAACCATATCACTTTTTGCAGATTTCCTCTATTACCTGCAAAGGAGTAATAGTTAAGCAGCCCTCTAATCTTATGATTGTAAAAAGCCAGGATATCAGAGTGCGATAGTCCCACTAGTCTTCTCATTGCAGTTGGGTACATTATAGTCATATGGGTTTTTTTTAAGAATCCCCTTGCCTTTAATTTGAACAGCAAGTCGGAAGCAAACATCATCGTTCGGGTGTGAGCTCTCCGTGTGATATTGGAACCTTTGATTGTGTAGAATGGCCTTCTGGGGGCTTTTTGACATTTAGCTCCTAGAAATCGAACCATTCGCTACTCAAATATGTGATAAGAATCTTATCCACATTTAGCTCTAGACCGCACGCTTGTTCAAGGAAGCTCTGGATCTCCGCTCTTATTTTCTCGGCCTCATTTCTGGTGCCGTAAATAAGAACTACGAAATCGTCAACGTATCTTATGTAACTTAATCGTCGGAAATTAGGATCAATCACATCATATTTAGGATTTCTCCTCATTTCCATGAGCATAGCTCTTCGAATTGCTGGATTATTAGAATATTTTCTTTTTTTACGGAAGAACCTGTAGGTGGGATTTTCACGTCTATTAATCCCTTTCTTGAATCTGTTTTACATACTGAGCATGAATTGATCCAGTTCGTGTAAAACTATGTTACATAGGAGTGGACTCAAAACACTACCTTGGAGAGTACCCGAATGCGAATGGATGACCTTGCCGTTTTCTAGATCGATGTAACCTGCTTTCAGGGGTTTCATAACCAGTTCTAGGGTCCGTTGACATTTTATCAAGGCCGTCAGCCTTTTCATGATGGTGGAGTGTGGTATCTTGTCGAAGCAGTTAGATAATCCCCTTAAATAACCCATGAATGGTGACTGTCTATCAAATAGTGAAAACGTGGGGCAGAGTGACATGATCTACCCGGTCTGAATATCCATGAGAGCTGTCTAGAAATCGTTCTTCCCATATGGCTTCCAAGACTAATTGGAGTGCTTTTTGCACTATCTTTTCTCTTGGAGAGGCGATAACATCTCCCGGCAGGTCGAGCACGTAATGCCTCTCCCTAAGGTCTCGTGTCCTGTCAGGTTTTTTTGTGAGTTTTTTTTTCCCTTTTTTGTCTGACAGTCCCGGGCCCTGTCGGACAGTTTTTTGGTTTTGGGGTGTCCGACAAAACCAAGTCCGGCCCCTGTCTGACAAACAAAGTCCGGCTTTAGGGCCCGTCGAACCCAGGGGCCATTTATATTTTTTACCGGGCTTAGGTATAAGTACTCTTCGGGCAGGTTCAATTTGGGTCTGCCCTTTGCTTATACGTTACGCAAGTTGTACAAACCAATTCCAGTCTAGCCCGTCTAAGGTTTAGGTTTGACCATCTGATCCTGGAGTCATATTGCCAGTCTTACCTTTGATACTCTCATAGCAGTGAACCAGAAACATTGGATCCGATATAATTCTTATAAGTCCATTATAGTGTCCCTGGTTATCTTTACAATTGTTCACCACTTTCTTAGCATATGTACTGGCGTCGCTCTGCCAACAATTCTTTCGGGTAAGCTGGCGAGAGGATTTGCCCGAGACATCTGAAGAAGTATGGATCGTGTTCTGACTAGTCGCCTTCGTGGCCTGGCTGGGTTGGGTTCCCTTTCCTTCACTACTACGGGACCTCTGAGCCCGCGACTCGTCTGTTGGACGATGTGAAGCGGTTACTTCCCGTGGTTGCTCTATTTTCGTGTTTTCGCCCTGACCATCCTCAGGGCACCTAGTGGTGTAAGGTCCTTGCGCACTTCCTTGATTGCTCAACTCAGTTCCTATGTTGGAATTCCTTGTGACTGTCCGACAGCCCTGACCGCTAACAACATCAGTCAAAGCTTTCGCCCAGAGAGATCCCTGGGTTACTCCGCCACACACATACCGACGTATTCTGCTTGGGATATGTAGCCCCTTATCAGGCAGTGAGTGCGTATCAAGTTGGTTAACCTGACCTTGACCACCCCAGCTAAGAGACACCACCAAGAAGGGCAGTCTCCTTTGGCGTCCCCTTTGATTAACTGCTCGCAAACATGATGGATTATTAGCTCAAGATGCCGCATTGACCTGCTGCACGTATTTCCCTATAGAAGTCAGACATACGCGCAGGAATATGGGTATTATTCCTAACCGAAAACGAGCCTCGCACGGCGCACTTGTTATAAAATTAATAGAACCTAAAATAGAGGAAACACCTGATAAATGAAGACTAAAAATTGCTAAATCAACAGATCCTCCAGAATGACTGGTTATACCACTTAAGGGTGGATAGCATATGTGTTGGATAACCTCAGCGTTGTGATTGCTTAACGTTATACGCCATACATCTCTATATGGATCGGACTATACCTTTATCTATCATCTTGCCATGAAGCCTTTGGAGAATACTTCGGATCTGCTCAAGCTTTTCTCGATCCTTCTTATAGTAGACGGCTCTCGACCAGAGCTTCAACCTCCAATGATTTCATACCCTTGAATCGGCCTTGGAAGAGTTGGCTTATGCCAAGCACAGCCCTGCTGTGCGTAGTCTCTAATCGATAGAAGTGTGGCCTTTCGATGATCTGAGTAGGTATGTGTAGCCTACGTCTTATAACCTCTAATAAAGGCCTGTCTAACTTTTGAGTTAAGCCAAACGCGATAGAGATCCGTTGTTTGCCGTCTCTATTATACAAGAAGAAGGACCCTTCTGCCTCTATAAAGCCAGTAAGCCAATCGATGTCAATAGCCATATTTGCCGTCCAAACAGGATTGACATATGTCTCCGGAAGAGTAGCACTCCGCAATTGCTCACAAATGGAATACTTGTGCTCTGTCAATAACTTTGGATCCTCCAAAATCCGATGGGCTTGACGAAACCTCTCGTAATGGAATTGCTTGCTTGTTAGGCATGGGTATTGGTCAAAGATAGGAAATATTATCTCTGCTAGCTTCCTTCTATCCCGGATCCGATACACTCCTATGGTCTTATGCATATTAACGGACCCTACACCAAGTATCTTCTTGATGTAATACAAGATCCGTAGATTGTACTTGCCTTGAGCAATGGAGAAGTTAAGGTTGTACTTGCCGTTTTGAAGCACAATGCTAAAGCAGCCATCTCCGTCTGTCATACCAACAAGCCATCTGCAAAATGATAGATATTCTGCGTTGAGTCTCTGATGGGGGGCCCCCCCCCAGGCGGGTTGTCCCCTTGTAGAAAAGGTTTTTGCTTTTGGTCTTAATTGAAAAGGCCTGCGGCCTGACTGAGCACTTTTCTCTGTAGTGAGGATGTTCCCGCATCGAGCAGAAATATTGTTCCCTATGTTTCCACAAGGCACGGCCTCTTTTTTGACCGTCCACCCTGAACCGCACATGGAAGCTCCTTATGGAAGAGTCTAATCGGCATTTAGCCAGTACAGATTTGGAAAGCTAAAATCTTTTCGACCAGTATTATTCATAGTAGCTTTCAAAGCTATTATTTTTTTGGTACCCGACGCACTCTTGTGAAGTTTGCTTTTATGCAAAAAGCAAACGCGTGACCAATCACGAAAGTCGAGATATTTGGCGCAGGGAACCCTTAGAAAAAAAGTCTCTAACAGCTTTCTTGATTCCAGGTTGGTGCCACGGAAGGAAACCCCGCAATCCCCCGGGTACTCACGGGTTTCAAACTTCGGGGTGGTGCAGCGCATTGTCCAAGCAATGGTTGTCATAACATGTTGCAACAAAGCGAGATCTGATACGCCTTTCACACAAAGTGTGAAACAAAACCGTATATGCATGCAACAGCTTTTTTTTTTTTTCACTGATGTCGTATTGAACAGCAAAGTGGTCGTCCGCCTCGAACATCCCCGAAACCCACCATTGGACAAGATGGGACGCTGTTACCGATCTCTAATAGAGGCCGCGGAGTCCCCGTCCCGTGTATTCACGACAATTGAACCATTCAATCATATGGTGAAGCGCTTCAATTTTGGGGGTGCGCATCTTGCCGTTGATGCGGGTGACTATTTTGAATACTGCAGGCATATTGTGCACCCGATCCATCTGCCTAAATGGTTAACATCGTATAACACGGTACCTCCAATCCTTGTGCGAAGCTTTTGAGCAAAGGGCTCATCTTCACAACGGAACACAATCTTTACGTTGGGAGACCGACCCCCCACAGCCCCTATCGCTTTCAGGAGTTATTAGAGAACCATCCCCTTAACCAGCCAAATAAGTATCAAGCTTATCACCTGGTGCCTGATATTTGCCCGAACTAGGCTCTTCTGGAGTTTCTTGGACTATTTCTTTAAGCTGGAAGCTCGCTTCACGTATAGTCTCTGAGGGGGTATTTTCTACTTCCCTGCTGATTGTCCATAAGATTTCCAGCATATAGTGAAGTTTTTGGGGTGGGCTGCGGCTTTAGCAACCCACCTCTACTAAGGCTGAGCTTAGAAGAAGTAACAATGACGGTGGCAAAAGCCAAAATGAAATATTATTTAATCTAGGGAATGCCATATCCGGACTTCCTATAAGAATAGGAACAAACCAATTACCAAAACCACCTATCATCGCCGGCATAACCATAAAGAAGATCATTAAAAAAGCGTGAGCTGTTATTAACAGTAGGGGTCAGTCAGGTCTTTCAACACAGCTGCCCTCAGAACCGTACGTGAGGCTTTCACCTCAAACGGCTCGCAACTCCGGTCTCCACTTATTGCTATGAACTTTCAATCTTATAATTGAACATCTCTCCATGGATTGTGTACAAAGACAGTGCTAACATTTCCGACTCAGATAACTGGCCGTTGTGATACACACTGTGATGGTGAGAACAGAGGGGGGTCTGCTTCCGTTTCAAGGCGCCCTTCCACTCAGAATAAGCGCAAGTGACGTATCGGATCCTGGCCTTAACGTCTTTGACATAACGGATATGATGCATCTCGACTTTCGTTGATCCGCAAAGAGCACATGTTCTAAAAAGAGCGGATCGGGTCGACCTCTAGCTAATATCAATAACCTGCTCAGCCCGGGCAATCGGACTAGGATTGTATAAGTGTATGGCTTTGTAGGCGCTTGGTCGAAATAGACTCATACCCGTAGCAGGACAGGTAAGGCACTTACCGAAGCGGTTAAAAGTCTTACTAGCTGTCTTCAGTTTGTATTTTAAAGCAAGAGTCAGGGCACAGGACATATGCAACACATGTACAATCTGATTAAGACTACTGCGATTCGACGCGAACGAGTAGTAATTCAGGGTTCCCCGGACTTTCTGATTGTATAATTCTAAAATGTCTGCATGATCCAATGGGGTTAGATTCCTCCTCGCCGTGGGTACATATTTCCCCATTTCATTCCGTTTTACAAAACCTTTCTCTTTTAACTTGTAAAAAAGTTTCGTAATGGGGGCACAAACCCGAAGACGTTCTGTTGAACGCTGCTTAATCGTCTTGCCTCTTACCGTGCGCACATGGAAGATCCGATGACGAGATCGGGTACGTTTGCAGTATGTACCTAAAAAATGGAATCCCTTGTTTGCAAGATGTGAGACCACGGTTTTCTCTAAACTAAGCTCTAACCTAAGACTCCGGTGCAGAAAGTTTTGTAACGACGCTTGAATCGCGAAAGTTTCTAACCGAGTTCCGCTTACTAAAATGACAAAGTCATCGGCATATCGTACATATAAAATTCTTCGAAAGTAAGGGTCCAAGGGATCTTTCGACGGGATTAATCTGCGCTTAATCAGGAGAGATCTATCCTGTCTGTTCGCATTCATATGACGAGTCAATAGCTTGTACTCTGGGTTAATTCTTCTACTTTTGCCCTTGTTAAATCGATCACGAAGTTTCATCACAAATTCGTCGAGGTAATGTAGTATGATATTGCAGAGGAGCGGACTCAGCACCGAGCCCTGCGAAGTGCCTTCGTCTAAACTTATGACCTGACCGGAAGTAGGATCCTTGTAACCCGCACGGAGAGCCCTTTGGAGTAATTCGAGCGTACGATGACACTTGACCTTTTGCGAAATTTTGTGAAGGATCACTTTATGAGGTATCGAATCGAAAAATTTTCGAATGTTTCCCTCCACAACCCAAGGATAGTGACCTCCCTCTAAGCAGAGCCTCTTTAATGCTGTGTGACAGCTTCGGTGGATACGAAATCCATGTGAGCAATCTAGAAAAATAGGTTCATAGATGGCCTCAAGCACAAGCTGTAAGGCTTTTTGTACGATCTTTTCCCCGTAGCACTTTTTTTGTTTGACAGGGCTGTTGATGCCTAAGGGCCGCTTCTCCTTTTTGCCGGGCTTTGTAATTCTTCGCGCGGGCGAGAACTCAAATTGGCCCTTCTTAAGTTTCTCACCTACTTGTACAAACCATTCTGGACCATCCAAAGGTTTCGCATCAGACCCGGAGGTCCCTGGCTTACCTCGGATGGATTCATAGCACAAGGCCAAAAATGTAGGGTCTGATATGATATGAATCAGCCCATTGTACCTATTGTCCGGGCCTAAATAAGCTTGAATCTGTTCCGAAACGGACATACGGACACGGTCGGACCAGGCAGCTTTGGGGGCTGGGCGGGCGGAGCCGTTGGAACGAGACGATGTTTCGTTATCCGAGACCTCCGGGATAGAACAGTACGATCGAGAGCTAGGCTCCTTAACTGCCAGGCTGGATTGCAAAAATCCGCAGCTATTACGGGCCCTCCGAAACCCATCCCGATTAGGGCGGGTTATTTTCCCGGCTCCTACATAGTCCTTGTTCTTCGTGTCCGGAAGACACTTCGATCCTTTCTTCGTAAAGCCAAGAAAGATCTTAGATCCTGAAGGGTTAGGCCCTTGCGCAATTAGCTGATTACTCAGCTGGTATCTGTGTAGAGTGCCCCACATTTTTCCAGGGACTGTGCACACACAATGTATTGTGCACAGTTCTGACCTCCGTAGAGGCTTACTTATCGTGCTCTTGCCATAATGTGCTGCTTGAGACAAGAGGTCTACTGTAATACGAGCATTGCGTGTCAAGTCAGTTATCCTGGCCCTACCTTCTGCTCTCTCAGGACGTCCTAGCCGTGGCAGCCCAGCCGTTCCCCGATTGAAACTTGCTGCTCCCGAGTAAGCCATATTACTATGGCGCCTCTGCAAGTTGAGCCTGTGCCCTAGCTTGTTAGCTAGCCTGGATGGCACAAAGAAGAGTGGATAGCTCTTCTTGTCGGACGATGTATATCCGGGCGCACCATTATAAAGTTGATGATTTCCACCAAGAATTTGGTTGCCGGGTTGTGCTAATTCCATACGAATTAGTACTGAAAAGCATGTACCCATTACTCCAGCAATGGCACCGAAAATTAAATATAGAGTACCTATATCTGTCGAGTAAAGGATTAGCCCTTCTCGTGGAACCGTGCTTGATAGTCTTCCATCACACGGCTCTCCAAGAACCTACTCTCGATTGGACGTATACACTTGGAATTTTATCGGTCCTACTCCCAATCCAGTCCCCCGAACTTCAATTCCCTCTTGTGCAATTTATCGTGATGATACGTACACAAAGGTATTTGCTTTCTATTTATGGCAACCTTGAACGCATCCATTCCCGTAACCCCTCTTATTCTTTTTGGTCACTACTGTTATCCTCCCAAAAGCATCCAGGAGCCTCTTGCGCACATGGTGCATTTCCACCTTATCCTCGAAGCGCCCCTTCACAGAGCACCGCAATGCACGGGAGCGCCTGAACGTGGCGTAAATACGGTCCAGAGTCCGCATATCAGAGTCACACGGGATGCCCCTCAAGAACATTCTTCCCATCCGTCGAATTTCGTTGGAGCTTAGAAAGCTTATTATTTTTTCCCCCTCGTTATCCTTTATGACCATATCTATCGATAATGCCCTGATGAGCTTCGTCGCCGATGTCTTATGTTTCCCGGCCATTGTGTGTATCAAGGACCAGCGTAAGAAATAATCCACGTAGTCTCGTACCTTGTAGAAATTGGCACAACAACGGTAGTAATTCAATAGGTCTCGAGCTACGGAATTAAACCAAAGCACAATGTCTTCGTCGTTGAGTTGAATCAATCTAACCACACAACAAGGTTTGTTATTCTCCGTAATAAGGCCCCACAATTTAAGCCTTTTCCTTATCTCCTTTAATGGGGCCAAAATTTGCAGAGGTAGCGCCTCGTATCTTCCCACGTGTTCTCGTCGAGCCTTCTCCCTATCTTTATCAAAAAGGGTTCGGACTTCACACTCATCGCACCACTTGTCGAGTTTCCTCTCAAGGTTCTCCATGGCTTCCCGTGCCTCATCCGGGGCAAAGTCTAGCCTGCTCGCTAAAGCCAGGTGGAAGTTTTTTTGCGAGTCCCGAATGTCGGTTACTAGCTCGTTATCGGCTCGCATCTCTCTTAACAAGGCTTTAGCTAACTCCGCCATTTCCGGGTATTTGGGACTCAGGAGTTTTGCCAGCCCCGCAGAGTTATGCTTCCTCGACAATTTACCCAGCGCCCTAACCAAGGCATCGTGGACCAAGGAGTCTTGGCGTTTCCGTTTTTGTACTTTTAGGGTAAAGATACGGTTCCTAACCCTACGTCGCTTCTCCATGGCCTTGCCGAATCTCCTTCGAAGTTTCGAGGAGGGTACAACCTTGATTTCCATTCCCAGAAATTTCACGCTTTCGGCGCTTATGTGGGATATAGAACCTCCGGTGAGTTCCAGGTGCAGCTCCGAATTAACGAACTGCACAATCCTACTCTTGACCGTGGCTACCAGTTCCCTGGGTCCGGCAATGCCTAGGAGGAAATTCCCCGCATATCGAACGTAAAATGCGCGTGCGTAGTTGGGGTCCTTCCTATCAGTCGGGGACAGTCCCCGGGCGGCCTTTCTACGGACCCTCATGATTTCCGCCTGCGGGGTCAGCGCTCTGAACGCCTTCGTTCTGGGCGTCCTCGTAGCCGCCGTGGTCCTTTTGTCGACTCTTCGCTTGCGGCTTCGTGAGAGTTCATTAGCCATCTTGGCCACTTCTTGGTCCAAATCGTGCAAGTAAATATTACAAAATAGAGGGGCGAGGGCCCAAGGGGGACTCGACCAAGGGGAGAGGACTGATCCTTGAAGGGGGTCTGGACCACCAAGCTCGCCGCCAACAAGTCCCGCGGTGAACAGTTTATGCACGAGATCCATCCACCTCTGATCTTCTATATCCTTTTGTAAGATGAAGACCAGCTTGTGTCGATCCATGGAATTGAAGCACCTTTTTATGTCAAATTCAAGGAACCACGACGCTCCTGTCCATTTCAGGCAAATTTGTTCTAACCCCGAGTGACACCCTCTTCCGGGACGGAACCCGTGGGAGGTGTCGAGGAATTTAGGTTCGTATATATGTTCCATGACTATTTTCATAGCTTGCTGAACAATATTGTCGCTCCCAATAGTTAAAGGTCTGAATTCCCTGGGCTTGTTAGGCGTGGGTATCATAATCCTACGTGCGAGTTTGAAGCGAAACTGTTCGCTTCGAAGTAATTCGGCGGTTCTTTCGAACCAAGCCCGATCTAGACTTTCCAGGGGCGAAGCCACTTGACGAAGAAAGAGGTTTTCCCTTTCCTCGCCCCCCTCCGGGGTCATGTTACTCGTGTGGGACTTAATCTGTTCATAGGCTGCAATCAAGAAGTTCGGGTCCGTGCATATGGAGTAGATGTTTTCAAATTTCCCGGATTTTTCGTTCCGTTTGAGAGTTTCGAGTTTCCGCCTCCAACCACCACCGTCCATATGGACGGTTACAGCAGGGGGTTCATTACCCGACCGGTTCTCAGTTGAGTCACTATCCCGTCCGCCATTGGCATGGGGTTTACAACTCATCCCGGGGCGTGACCCGGCCCCACCCTCGCCGCCGTCATCCCTAAATCGCGCAGAATGGCTTGTCTTACCTAGCGCATCAGGTGAGCTTGTAGTATCACCGCAGTACGAGCGTTTCGTTTCGGTTCTCAGGGACGCTCCTTTCTCCCCACAAAGTAAGATATTCGGATGAGAACGGCACTCGTAAGCCGTAGGCAGAAAACCGCCTACGCTCCACAGAAACGGAGGGCGCATCGTTAGTATTCGTTTCCCTAGACTTACCAGACCGTCTACCCCAACGCAGGACATCACTCTCCTACTAACTTTCGGCTGAGTTACGTGGGGTTTAGCACCAATTGTCCCGGCGCGGTTTGACCCAGCGATTATAGCATGCATAGCGTCGCACTTGTGGTTCGTGGAAAACAGCCATCTTTGTGCAAAATTGTTCATTTCGGAACCCCATCTTTCAATAATACCATGCTTTGTTGAACTAGTTTTGACTGATGTTTTCGCAATTTGGAAAAGCGAAATTCGTCACAAACTGTTTCGCGAAAACAAGTTACTATCTTCTCCTGTAAACTGATACGAGAATGCTCTTGAATAGCTAACAGTGTTTTTAACTTTTGCTCTATTTGTTGGCATAACACAGATTTTACTGTCTGTTTGCACTTTGGCGCACAGCGCGTAACCATATCATTTATACATGATTCTCCAATCATTTGTGTACTTGAACGCAAGCTTATACTACGTAATTCATGCTGTTTTTTTAATTCGGACAACATAGCTTCTTGATAACTCATCCATTGCTGTAAATCGGAAAGAAGAGCTTCGCTTCTCGCATCAAAAATAGCTTTTATAGTTT